AGCGTAGAGTGTTTGTAGCAAGGTCAAACAATGCAAGGCTTACGGTGGATACCTAGGCACCCAGAGCCGAAGAAGGGCGCGGAAACCGGCGAAACGCTCCGGGGAGCTGGAAACAAGCATCGATCCGGAGATGCCCGAATGGGGCAACCTCAAGAGCTGCCTGTTGAATTCATAGACAGGGCAGAGACAACCCGGTGAACTGAAACATCTCAGTAGCCGGAGGAGAAGAAAGCAAAAGCGATTCCCTGAGTAGCGGCGAGCGAAATGGGATCAGCCTAAACCGGCCCTGCAAGCAGGGCCGGGGTCGTGGGAGGAGACATCAGTTCCTGTAGGTGGTAGCAAGCGCTGCCCCAAGATCGAACATGACATGCACGCTTGGGCCGGGGCCGATCCCGCCGCCCTGACGGCTCGAGATGGCCGCCGCGCGGAGGGTGTTGGCGCATGCCGACAGGGTTGACACCTTGTCGGCGCAGGCCCATGATCATGCCACTTGCCTAGGCGAAGCAGCTGAATCCTGCACCATAGATGGTGAAAGTCCAGTAGTTGAAAGGCAGGTTGCAGTGTGTGGGATGCCGTCGGCATAGCCGGGCATCTGTCTCTTATCCCGAGTAGCATGGGGCACGTGGAATCCCGTGTGAATCTGCGAGGACCACCTCGTAAGGCTAAATACTCCTGGGTGACCGATAGCGAACAAGTACCGCGAGGGAAAGGTGAAAGAGAACCCCTGGAGGGGAGTGAAAGAGAGCATGAAACCGTAATCTGACAAGCAGTGGGAGGGGCATCAGCCCTGACCGCGTGCCTGTGGAAGAATGAGCCGGCGACTTGCAGGGGGTGGCTGGGTTAAGGAGACATCCCGAAGCCAAAGCGAAAGCGAGTCTGAACAGGGCGCGACATGGTCACTCCTTGCAGACCCGAACCCGGGTGATCTAACCATGGCCAGGATGAGGCTTGGGTAACACCAAGTGGAGGTCCGAACCCATCGATGTTGAAGAATCGTGGGATGAGCTGTGGTTAGGGGTGAAATGCCAATCGAACTCGGAGCTAGCTGGTTCTCCCCGAAATGCGTTGAGGCGCAGCGGTTGTCGAATGCCTCCTTGTGGGGATGAGGGCTGTCTAGGGGTAAAGCACTGTCTCGGTGCGGGCTGCGAGAGCGGTACCAAATCGTAGCAAACTAAGAATACTAGGCATGCCTTCCCGTCAGCCAGTGAGACTGTGGGGGATAAGCTCCATTGTCAAGAGGGAAACAGCCCAGATCACCAGCTAAGGCCCCCAAATGATCGCTCAGTGGAAAAGGAGGTGAGAATGCAGAGACAGCCAGAAGGTTTGCTTAGAAGCAGCCATCCTTTAAAGAGTGCGTAATAGCTCACTGGTGGAGCGTTCTTGCGCCGAAAATTCATGGGTCTAAGCGATCTGCCGAAGCTGTGGGATGGTAGCCGTGGTGGCGAATGCCACCACCGTCCGTGCGACGGCCGCATTGGACCTGAGGATGTGAGGCCTCGTCAGGGGCCACCGCCTATGGATGCATGCGAGCTTGCTACCATCGGTAGGGGAGCGTTCCGCTCTAGGGTGAAGCATCGGTGCAAGCCGGTGTGGACGAGGCGGAAGTGAGAATGTCGGCTTGAGTAACGCAAACATTGGTGAGAATCCAATGCCCCGAAAGCCTAAGGGTTCCTTCACAAGGTTCGTCCATGGAGGGTGAGTCGGGTCCTAAGGTTAGGCCGAGAGGCGTCATCGATGGGAAACAGGTTAATATTCCTGTACTTGGCCTTGGTTGGCACCGAGGGACGAAGCAGGCACGGAGCGGCCAAAACTGGATTTTGGTGGAAGCAGGCAAGGCAAGGAGAGGTGGAAGAGAAACCATCCTCGAGCTGAGCCGCAACACGGCCTCATCATGGGCCAGCCCCTTAGGGGGCTGGCTCTATGGGGCTCGCTCCCTTAGGTCATACTTCCTAGAAAAGCTCGAACTGCTATCAAACCAAGAACAACCCGTACCCGAAACCGACACAGGTGGGCAGGTAGAGCATACCAAGGGGCGCGAGACAACTCTCTCTAAGGAACTCGGCAAAATGGCCCCGTAACTTCGGGAGAAGGGGTGCCCCCCAATGGGGGGCCGCAGTGACCAGGCCCAGGCGACTGTTTACCAAAAACACAGGTCTCCGCAAAGTCGCAAGACAACATATGGGGGCTGACGCCTGCCCGGTGCCGGAAGGTGAAGGGAGTTGGTTATTCCTTGGAAGAAGCTGGCGACCGAAGCCCCGGTGAACGGCGGCCGTAACTATAACGGTCCTAAGGTAGCGAAATTCCTTGTCGGGTAAGTTCCGACCCGCACGAAAGGCGTAACGATCTGGGCACTGTCTCGGAGAGAGACTCGGTGAAATAGACATGTCCGTGAAGATGCGGACTCCCTGCACCTGGACAGAAAGACCCTATGAAGCTTTACTGCAGCCTGGAATTGGGTTTGGGCCCCTTCTGCGCAGCCTAGGTGGGAGGCCGTGAGAGCCCCCTTCCGGGGGGGCTGGAGCCATCAGTGAGAGACCACTCTGGAGGGGCTAGAATCCTAATGGCGCTCCTTGAAGCAGGACGCCTGACAGTTTCAGGCGGGCAGTTTGACTGGGGCGGTCACCTTAATTATGGGGCTCATGGACAGCAATGCCCATGGAAGCATCTGGCTATATGCTGGAACCTCCGTTCCCTAAACTCGTGGCTGTTACAACATTCCGTTACCACGCCGAGTTGAAGGGATGTAGCATCCAAGGGTACAGCCTGGCATCCCCTCCCCCCTCAAGAGGAGGGGGAAGGGGGAGGCCGCTGTGACAATCTCTTGGTGCGGACAATCAGCAGGGAAGGCCGGCGGCATGCCGCCGGAACCCTCAACGACTATACGCCGGACATCCATCTACATGGATGATGATAGAGTCTGAACTGATGGGCGACCATCAGCCAAATACTCTGTGGTGGAGGGTCTATCCCCCCGTTGGCATCCGCGCGGATGCCAAACAGATAGAGTAGGCGGGATCTCAACACACATGCCAAGACAATCGAACAAGGTCTCCATCACGCAAGAGCAGAAGGAGATCCTCTTGGGGATCCTTATCGGTGATGCACACATGGAGCTCGCTCCAAACGGTAAATCTGCGAGGCTTAAGATTGAGCAACAATCTAAGAAGCGAGATTACGTAGAGCATCTCCACCAGATCTTTGAGAGCTGGTCTCCAGGGGACATAGCACTTGCAAGCAACTCGAACAACCTGAGGTTCTCAACGAGATACTCCCCATCCCTCACCTTCTACCACACCTCTTTCTATGGTGACAAAGGCCGGACGCTGCCCAGGTGGCTAGAACACTCCTTTACCGCCCGGTCACTGGCATACCTCATCATGGATGATGGTGGGACAAAGTCTCAGGAATCAAAGGCTGTTTACATCAATGTGTACGGCTTGGGGAGGGGGGAGCAGGAGTTCTTGTGTGAGATATTAGGCAGGCGATTCAAGCTACAGGCCAAGGTGGTGAGGGATCGGCAGTATTGTCGCATCTACATCTCCGGCCACAGCTATGAGGCCTTGGTTGCATTGATTGATCCCTACATCTTGCCATCACTGAGGTACAAGATCCCCCCTCCCCGCAAGAGGGGGGAGGAGCTAGACGCGGCGCCTTAGGGTTAGTTGATGCAGCTAGAGCGCACCAAGTGATGGTAAGGTCAAGGGCAGGAGGAAGGGCTTGGGTTGAGACAACACAATTGCCTAAAGGGTAACGGAGGTGTGCAAAGGTCCCCTCAGGCTGGACGGAAATCAGCCGCAGAGTGTAAAGGCATAAGGGGGCTTGACTGCAAGACCTACAAGTCGAGCAGGGGCGAAAGCCGGCCTTAGTGATCCGACGGTGCCGAGTGGAAGGGCCGTCGCTCAACGGATAAAAGTTACTCTAGGGATGAGAATGGTTGTCCCGCTTGGTGGCGACACCAAGGCAACAAACCGGGTGAATTGCAAGGACAGCTAACCATCATCACGATGTATGCCGATTTGCAGCGAAGACCGCCCAATCATGAGCCATCCTCAATGAGGATGGCAGGTAAGCGGTAACGTTCAACGACTAGGGGGTGCGGATGTGATGCCTATAAACCCCCCACGAGTGCCCGGCAACTCGGACCTGTTCCTGACACCGCAGCAGAGAGACATCGCTGTCGGCACCCTTCTTGGAGATGCGAGCTTGCAAACACAAAGTGATGGCAAGACTTGGCGGTTGAAGTGGCAGATGAGCCTCAAGCACGCAGATTACGCAGATCAGATATGCCAAGAATTTGGCAACAGGTGGATACCAAGCAAACCTCACGCCGTCTCACGTTCAAACAGTGAGATGCTAGGGTTCCAAACCGTTGCCTCTGTCAATCTCACCGGATTGGCCCACCTCTTCCTTGAGGAGAATGGACGAAGATTCGTGAAGGTCTACAAGCCTGGTCTGGTGAGAGATCACCTAACCAACAGGGGCTTGGCATACTGGTTTATGGATGATGGCGGCAAGGCGGATTACACCTCCAACCAGGGGAAGGGGATCGTGCTAAACACACATGGCTTCGAGGAGCAAGGGGTGATCGCAATCTGCCAAGAATTGGCTGAGAGGTTTTAACTAGAGGCAAAGCCAAGGCCAAACAGGGACCGCCATGTGGTCTTGATCTCAGGTAGATCCTTTGAGCGTTTTGAAAGGTTGATAACCCCTTCTTTAGTGGAGTCTATGAGAGCGAAGATGCCATCCCCGCGTGTACAAAGAGAAGGGAAGGGAAAGGCGAGTTGATGACATAGTCTGAACTCCTAAGAAATTAGGAGAGGTGGGGGATAAAGAGCCCCTGCGATAACAAATTGAACAGGCTGATCTTCCCCAAGAGTTCACATCGACGGGAAGGTTTGGCACCTCGATGTCGGCTCGTCGCAACCTGGGGCGGTAGTACGTCCCAAGGGTTGGGCTGTTCGCCCATGAAAGCGGTACGTGAGCTGGGTTCAGAACGTCGTAGAATTTGCGACCATGGCTTCGGAAGAAGGGGGTAGCGGCTTTGCCTGCTGCTCGGGAGTGATCCCCATGACAAAATCGACTCATAACGGTGGAGCCCACAGGGTTGGACACCTGGGGGGAATACCGTGGGAAGTCGGCTGTTGAGGGTTGGAGGCCTTTCCCATGCATCGCTCTGAGAAGAGGCGCAGGGACAAGGCCACAGCAGCTTGACCCCGTAACGACTTCATCCGAAAGGATGGGATGTCTGCCACACGGATTGCTCGCCGCCGGCAAGGCCGGCAGCAATCTGCAGACATAACACGTCGACGCTCGCACCCACTATTGGCGAGATGAAGGTATAGTCTAACCCCCTGAGCAATCGGGGGAACTCCTTTGGCAGGCGGCCGCCGCGCGGTTGCCTGCCACAGCCACCGCCATGCCTGGTGCCTGGCAGTGGCTGGAGTGATCGAGGGCTCCTGACTCGCTGGAGCTGCAAGGCCCAGCGAAAGGAGCAGTTGGAGACAGTTCGGTCCATATCCGGTGCAGGCGTTAGAGCATTGAGGGGAGCCCTCCATAGTACGAGAGGACCTGGAGGGACGCACCTCTGGTATGCCAGTTCTCCTGCCAAGGGGACACGCTGGGTAGCCATGTGCGGAGCGGATAACTGCTGAAAGCATCTAAGTAGGAAGCCCACCCCAAGATGAGTGCTCTCTGCCCTTGAGGCTGTGGGTCACAGCAAGACAAGCTGTTCGATAGATGCCAGGTGCAAGGCCAGCAATGGTTGCAGCCGAGGCACACTAACAGACCCAACGAGTTTGACCCCGTGATGGCATTCGCCATCACCAACCAAGCTCCATTGAGAGCGCAGTGGCCGGGCAGACCTGCCCAGCCACAGTGCCGCACAGAGGGGCTTGGGATGGCCGGCCTTTGGCCGGCCATCAACAACAATACACACAAATCCGTCGAAGACGGCGGTGGCAACTGCCACCGCTGAGTAGGCACCCTCCTTGGTGCACTTGCTGCAATGGGACCACGCCAATCCATCCCGAACTTGGACGTGAAACGTTGCAGGGGCAACAATACTTGTGGGGCGACCCACCGGGAAGATCCCCTTGTGCCAAGGAGCCCTATGGCCTTCGCGCCTAATATACCCTCTTGCCTCCACACGGCCACCAACACCCTTGCATAAACACAATAGACACAATTGCTTGGGGGGGTAAGGCTGCGCGCAGCGGCCCCGATCCATCCCTCAGGGATGGCCTCAGGGCTGCCCACCCCAACCCCTCCTCCAACCGGAGCTTGGCATTGGCTCCTCCCGTTAGGGAGGAGCCCTCATCCCTGTTGCACTCGCTGCGAAGGCACCACGCCAGTCCATCCCGAGCTTGGCCGTGAGGCGGCACAGGGGCTACAATGCTTGCGGGGGGACCCGCCGGGAAGAAATCCCTTGCCAGGGATATGAGGGCCTAGCATAGGCACCCAGGGCCAGCCCCTAATAGAAAGAAACACGCCAACTTGCAGCCAAACTAGACGCAAGCCTCTTGTCATGCATGCCTTATGCCCCTCAAGGGCTCTATGAGGGGTCTTCTTCGAATTGGGTTAGAGGGGCTTCCCACAGATCGTCCAAATCCAAAAAGCCATTCAAAACCATTCCTGTCAGGTTTGCCACCTCGCGACCATTTGTGTGCACTGGGGTGTTAGAGACCATCTTCTACGGGATTGTTGATGGGAAGCGGACGGGGGCTGTCCCGCACCACATCGATGCATGGCTTGCTCCCAATGTGGTGTGGCACATGGACGATGGAGGGAAGGCCCAAGACAGGCCTCATGCCTGCAAATTCGTGGCCGGATGCCCACATTGCAGGGCAGCAATGTCAGCTAGTTTGATGAGAACGGAAGAGAGCCCTTAAGAGGGGCTTTGGGGAACAGGTCTTGGTTGAAGGCAGTTGTTCGTAAGGCAGGGACGTCTCTTGCTGGGCAGGCACAGTGGAATCTGTGTGTGCTTACAGCCTCCTTCACCAGATTCGTCGAGCTGGTGTTGCCAACCATAATCCAAGTCCCTTCCCTGCTCTACAAGCTTGGGATCACCGAGCAAGAGGGATGGGCAATCTTGTCCCGAATTGCAAGGCCTCACCCCTCAATTGAGGAAGGAACTGGGAAGAGTTAGAGTTGATATGACGAGGCTTAATAGCCCCTAGAACGCTGATTCTATGAGGTCTAGCTCAAGCGGCCTCTTAAGCAGGCGTTTCTCCTATTCCTCAGCATGCTGCGCACCCCCTAGTCATAAGCCTTGCAGCCCTTGTCAGACAGAGAGCAAAGGAAAGCCCTTGCTCTAAGCCGCTGCTAACACAGTGAACAAACGAGTCGTCGATGAGGCTCCCAAGGGTGGGAGCCGCTTGAGATGCTGAGCTTTTTTAAGTGGATGGCAAGGCCTCGTTGTGGCGTTTGTTGCAATTCCCCCCGTTCTCATACATACTAAGTATATAAGTAAATACGTTCTAATTATATTAAGTAAATACGTTAAAAACAATTTACATTCCCATGAGTGCCGTGCATACTACGGATGAGGCAACAGGACAGCCGTGATTGCCACTTGGAGCCATTCCTTGCCATGCTTTCATTAGATGCGAGTCGTCTACTTACTAGCCTTAGAGAGTTTCATCCGGGTACAAGAGTGCCCACACCACCAAACGTCGTGCTTTGCCGCCCACTCAATAGACTTGGTCCGGACAATCAGGTTGTCTGGTCAGACCATGGGGCAGAGGTGATCCCGGAACCTCTTATCTATACACACGAAGTTAACGAGTTCTTCCCAGGCCTAATGAATAGGAGAGCCCTTCGCCTAGGAAGATTTGGTATTGTCCAGGATGGGAAGACCAAGCTGGTGTTGCCCCGTCAACCCTCTCAATTTTGGCACACCCCAAACTCCTATGATGCAAAGTGTGCCGGCCATCGTATAGGCCTAGGTTCTCTGTTTAGGGGGTGGGAAGATGCCGAAGTCCTTGAACAATTGACCACAATGTTCAAACGCCATGTTCTCCCAGATCCACACAAACGGCGTGATTTTGCGTTGCTGAACGTAGATTCGACCAACGCCGATAGGTTTATGGCAAGCATGTATGATCATGCTAAGAGAGCTGGCACGCTGGTCCTTTTGCACAACCCGAGAGACCGCGCGATCTGGAAAGCAGGAGGAAAGCACGATCCCGCAAAGAAGAGCTACAACTTCGCGCTCGAGATACCACCTAATTGGGTCATGGGCTCTCCTGCCGAGGCCGACCCGAACACGCAACGCCGACATCTCTTCTTCACTTTGGCAAGATATGACCATTTGCTCCCCATCTATGAGGGCAGGCTTCCCGATCCAAATGAGATTAAGGCGCGAGGCCTGGAATTGCTTGAGATGGTCGAGAAGCACTGTAGGCTGCGAGACGATGAGACAGGGAAGAACAGACGATTAAGGGAAGATGCAACCAAGTATTTGAGGTTTCTCCAGAGGCTAAAAGAGGGGCACGGTCGTCTATGTGATTCCACTTTGATTGCCTTAGGCCTCCAACCAAACGTCGATCTAACTAAGTTCCCAGTGGGTGGGAGCCTCTTTCAAGATGTCGATTACAATTGCTTCTCTGATGCAGAGCTGCTCGTTGGCATCTTTCATCATTTCAGGGTTGTGGATGACACCAACACACTCGTCGGCAACACAATCTATATAGCCCCAAGACTCAAGGGTCCACTCGCTGCAATGTACCACCTTACAAAGACATATGCCGAGTTCAACCGGGTGAAGCCGTCAAGAGCACTTGGTCTTTTGGAGCGTTGCATTCCGAATAGCCCTATGCTGCTTCCACCGCCATCTCTTTAATGGTGGGCATTGAAACGCCAACAAGGCATCCCTTCCAAGCCAATCGAGGGGGTACATCTATTGCATCAACAACAGGAGGTTAGCCATGCAAGACAACAGGATGCCACAAGGATCAGCTTATGGAGACGAAACATATGAAGAGGAGTATGAGGGAGACGACAAATATGATGAGAATGGCATGCTTAAGAATCAGCTGCTGCGGGACATAGAATACACAGAGGCCCACGCACATCTGCCAAAGCCTCCTATCCACTTCTTCTTGGAGGATGATAAGGAGCCCAGATGGTCCCCGCCTGAGGGGCTTAAACCGGGCCAGGTTGTCCGCCTGAAGAAGCAAAGCGGCCAGGCCTTCCCGGGGTCCATAGGCATTATTGTGTACTACTACTCGGCCGAGAGATTTGGCCCGGGTACGTGCCAGGTCGTATTCTACGATGACCCCTATGAGCCGGACGGAGAGATCTACGCAAGCGAGGACGTTTTGATTGATTACCTTGAGCCTTGCACGGAGACACCATCACGGGTCCCCTTCTACGTAGATGCGGAAGGATACCCGGTTCTACGGAAGGGGGAGAGAACTGAAGAGGAAGAGGCTGATGAGGTTGGCAGCCCAAGCTCAGGCAGCAAGAGAGGTACGAGGCTGGGCAAGCTTTGGGAGTCCCTCAAAGCCCTCAATGATCGTCAGCGTGCAAATCGGCAGTCGCGATGGAGAGGTCTCAAGGAGTTCTTTAAGGGGCTACGAAGAGCTCTTTAAAGCACCACTCGAGGGGGCAAATCTTATAAGCCAAAGCTAGGGAGCAACGGCAGCATGGAACCCCTTGAATTGCTAGGTTGCATCTGGCAATTCAAGGGGTTCCATTGCAATGGTGGCATTCACCCTAGACTCACCGTGAGAAGAACTGAGTATATGAGCTACAACGAACCCACTCCTCCTATTACCAAGAACCAAGAGGAGGCAAAAGCAATCGGCCCATTGGGCAAGAAGGGGGGTGCAACAAGGAATGGCCATACCATCTCAGGTGGCTTACAAACCTGGTTGTGGGGGTTTGCAGTTTCACTGCCTGCGAGGCCTAAGCTTGAGCCCACAACCAAGGCAGTGGAGCTCATGTTGAGCCAGCCAACGCCCCCCCCCGTAACACATACGAGCCTCCTACCACGCCCCATAGGCCAAGTCAGAATGCCTCGCTGGCCTCTCATCCCCGGGATAATTAAGATCGAAAGGCCTCTGAGCGGGCTTCCTTTGCTCATACAGTCAGCACGGGATGCCCTTGCCTGCCCACTCGGTTGGCTGCTCTTGGGGGCCTTTGTGGGAAGCAGCGTGTTGATACAAACCTTAGTGAAGGAGCCGGCAACTTCTGGACTGCCCTCAGAGAGGCCTCACAAGCCTCTGCCTTCACAACGAGAAGCCGGCCAACCCATATACATAGAGACCCAAGGGGGCTGGCTCTCTATGGAGATAGGGAGCCATGTGGTTTGTAACTGCCCCATCCCTGAGCTCAACCTGTCCCTTTGGCAGGTGGGTCGCATCACCGCATTCTGCGACGATGTGTGGCTTGAGATTGGGTTTAACAGCAATACAGGGCCTTGGCTTCAGCCAGCGAACCATGATCCAAATGAGCCTGTAGGTTGGCCCTTCAGCTTGTTGCCTCCTGGTCTCGATGTCTCGGTGGATCTCAGTGGGGTTAGGCAACCAGCAAGGCGGTTTGACGTCCGCAACGATTGGAGACCTGGCGGAGAGGATTATTACAAGAGACAAGAGGATTGTTACAATTATATTTATAAAAGGAAAGGCCACCATTGATGTGAACACAGCAACTGCGAGCAGGCTCGAGGTCAAAACCATGCCGGTTGCAGCAGGAGATCCGGAGAGGGAGGCGGAGTACAAGAGTTTCCACAATTGGATGACGAGACCCATTAGGGTCATTAAGGGTGGGAGTGCAACTCTTCAAGAGTGTTATCTCTCATATGAGGGGTTTGTAAGGGAGGCAATCGGACCGGCTGGGGCACGAGCCGAGAATGAGGGGCAACCCTCTTCAGCTGTTACAAACCAAGAGGACAATCCGAAGCTGTGCGCCCCTCCCTCACTGAGGCGCAAATCCCTTCTAGGGGCACAAGGGCATGGGGATTGGTTCCTTGCGGCCCTCGACAGGGGTTGCACCCCTTGCCTCACCTGTCCATGAAGGGGTTTGCCAGCAGGCCTTGACAAGCTGTCTGCATTTAGTTACACTTAGGTGTGAATGTTCAAGGAAACCAACCCGACCCACCTTCGGGTGATGGCTGCGAATGCGGCCACGGGAAGATGTCATGGAGAGTTTGATCCTGGCTCAGGATGAACGCTGGCGGCATGCCTAACACATGCAAGTCGAACGAGGGTGGTTCGCTTTGCGAGTCACCCTAGTGGCGGACGGGTGAGTAACGCGTAAGGACCTGCCCCGAGGAGAGGGATACCAACTGGAAACGGTTGTTAATACCTCATGTGCTGAGGAGTGAAACGGTGTAACAACCGCCTAGGGATGGGCTTGCGTCTGATTAGCTAGTTGGTGGGGCAAAGGCCTACCAAGGCAATGATCAGTAGCTGGTTTGAGAGGACGATCAGCCACACTGGGACTGAGACACGGCCCAGACTCCTACGGGAGGCAGCAGTGAGGAATTTTCCGCAATGGGCGCAAGCCTGACGGAGCAATGCCGCGTGGAGGAGGAAGGCCCGTGGGTTGTAAACTCCTTTTCTTAGAGAAGAAGCCCTGACGGTATCTAAGGAATAAGCATCGGCTAACTCCGTGCCAGCAGCCGCGGTAATACGGAGGATGCGAGCGTTATCCGGAATCATTGGGCGTAAAGGGTCCTGAGGTGGCCTGCCCAGTCCACTGTGAAAGATCGGGGCTCAACCCCGAGGGTGCGGTGGAAACTAGCAGGCTAGGATACGGTAGGGGCAGGGGGAATTCCCGGTGTAGCGGTGAAATGCATAGATATCGGGAGGAACACCAAGGGCGAAGGCACCCTGCTGGGCCGATATTGACACTGACAGACGAGAGCTAGGGGAGCGAATGGGATTAGATCCCCCAGTAGTCTTAGCCGTAAACGATGGATACCAGGTGTTGACCGTCTCAAAACGGGCAGTGCCGCAGCTAACGCGTTAAGTATCCCGCCTGGGGAGTATGCCCGCAAGGGTGAAACTCAAAGGAATTGACGGGGGCCCGCACAAGCGGTGGAGCATGTGGTTTAATTCGATGCAACGCGAAGAACCTTACCAGGGCTTGACATGCCGTTCAACCCCCCGAGAGGGGGGCCGCCCCCCATGGGCACATGCCCATGGACGGGAGCGGACACAGGTGGTGCATGGCTGTCGTCAGCTCGTGTCGTGAGATGTTGGGTTAAGTCCCGCAACGAGCGCAACCCTTGTCCTCAGTTGCCATCCCGCAAGGGAGAAACTGGGGAGACTGCCGGTGACAAGCCGGAGGAAGGTGAGGATGACGTCAAGTCAGCATGCCCCTTACGCCCTGGGCTACACACGTGCTACAATGGCCGGGACAAAGGGATGCGACCCCGCGAGGGGAAGCCAACCTCAAAAACCCGGTCTCAGTTCGGATTGCAGGCTGCAACTCGCCTGCATGAAGTCGGAATCGCTAGTAATCGCCGGTCAGCCATACGGCGGTGAATACGTTCCCGGGCCTTGTACACACCGCCCGTCACACTACTGGAGTCGGCCCGGCCCGAAGCCGTTGCCCCAACCCGCCTTAGGGAGGGGGGCGTCTAAGGCAGGGCTGGTGACAGGAGTGAAGTCGTAACAAGGTAGCCGTACTGGAAGGTGCGGCTGGATCACCTCCTTTAACAGGAACCGGAACAGGAACGGTCATTGAAGGGATGGGCCTTGCTTAGGAGGCCCCGCATGGTTTGCTAGTGAGGAGATGCCTCTCGCTCATGAGGTGACCTAGGCCGTGCTCACCACCTGTTGATTGGCATGATACCAGGGGCTAAAAAAGATCAATGAGGCAAATACCAGATTGATAGATCCGTTGATCCTGTGCCGACAGAGCCGCTTCCTAACCTAAGGGTCTGTCCTCCGCAATCAATCCTTAGAGCTTCCCCTTGAACAGTAACTTCTTATCATCTTGCACGAGAGTGTCTTGTGACACTCGACCCGCCATCATCTCTTGCCCCCCCCTTCGGCCCTCCCACTAGAGCGGATCGTGTAATAAGACCTACCAAGCCTCCTGCCTACACCTAGGGGGCTGCTCCCTTGCCCTCTGGCCCGTCTTGAGGGCAGCAGAGCCATCTATGCCACCGTGTCTCAACACAACACCCCTGCCAGCTGAATGTCAAGGTTGTGCCCGCTCATGGGCCCACGTGGGTTGCGGCTCCCTAAGAGCTCGAGGCAGCATCCCCTAAGCAGCCCCTGTTAGATGTGTGTTCCTGCCGCATCTCCTACACAACAACTGACAACATCTCGGCCAACACATCCTTCCTCCCTCGGTAAGGGCTTTGCCCTTACCGAGGGAGGACACCAACGCCCACGTCGGCTCACCCCATGGCTTGTACGAGGTCCTTGCACCAGATGAGGATGTAGACCCCCGTTGGCCCTTGGCCTTCGCTCCATGCGCAAAGGGGCAACCATCTTCTCCGTGTCCAGCAATGCTATGTGGAGTTTGAACCCCGACACCATCGGCTTTGATCGGTCGGGCACGGCAAGGCCTTGTGCTTGGTGCGGGACACCGCACCATCGTTTGGGGAACCAATGCGTCTTAAGTGGCAACTGGGGCCCTTCTTGGTCACAAGACCCACTGACACAGCATCGAACAGAGGTTGCCTTTGCTTTGCGAGCCAAGCTACGCCAGTAAGGAGGGGGGTGAGTTCAAACAAAGACGCCGAACCCAAGTGTCTTCTATCTCCTTGCGGGGCAAGGCAGCTGTGGCTGGCAGAGGAAGAGGTTCAAACCCCTCTCATGCAATGAAGGCCCCACGAGGAACGATGTGGATGCCAGCAGAACGGTTCGCCCGTAGCTCCGATGGCGCGGCACAATCCCTTCGCTGCAAGGGGTGGTGTTGCCACCTAAACCCTCTTGGGCTTCCAGTTCCTCCTCACGATGAACAGCAGCGGGCATGTTCCTTCGTCTTTCGGCAAGAGGGTTGGGTCGCCAAGTGGCCCTGCGGGGTTTTGTGGCGGGATTCGCCACCCCCATCCGCGCGGTAGCCGCATCGATGCGTGGCGGCACTCGCCATCACACCCAAAACCCCTCGAGGGCCGCCCGGAGCCACACCCGCTACTTCGCCCCCGGCCCCTCCCCCGCCTCCTCTCCCGCCACCTTGTCGGCGATGAGACGCATCGTCTCCTCAATGCTCAGGCCCTGGGAGATGATGGGCCAATGCCTCTCCAGCTCCTCGAAGGTGAGGCACTGGCGCAAGAGGACGTAGTCTATGTACTTCTCTTGCCACAGGTCTCGCTGCGAGGTGACGTCCGCCCCACAGAAGGGGCAGTATGTCAGGGGCAAGACGCCGTACCCCTCATCACTGACGATGGTGTACTCCTTGATAAGGGCCTGATACTGTATGCACCCCAGCTCCTCCACCGCATCCTCCATGAGCTCGCAGCAGTAGGAGTCGGGGCTGTCGGTGTGATCCTGTCTCTGCACCGTCTTTCGTTCTTTGCTCATCCTGGTTCCTCTTGTATGATCTTGGCCTCGGCTCTCCCACCGCGGCTATCTACCCAAGCTCCTATTGGTGCGAATCTCGGAGAAGCCGTAGAGAAGGCCGGTGTCCGGGTCGGCAACACCAAGGCACTGGCCAGGTGGGAGGCAGACATCAAATTGTCCTCCATGATTTGTGCCATATCGCCCATAGACAACCCCGAGCCCAGCAGCATCCTCGTGCAAGATTTGGACGTACTGTAGAGGCGAGAGGTCCACTCATCTTGCCACCTCGGCAAGGCCAGAAGTAGATCACCCGCTCTCCCCAGCTCCTAGCCCTTCTCCGCCTCCTTTTGGAAAAGGCCGCCCGAAACGGCACCCACTGCTTCGCCCCCGGCTTCTCGCCCTTGCCTTGCCTCTGGAGCTGGAGTGGCCGGCCTGCACGACCCCTGCCGGGGCGTCCCAGCAGGCCGCTCCGGCGAGGTGGCCGGCGGACCTGCAAGGCCACCGATCCGCTCCTCGTGGGTGTAGGGCTGGGCATCCCCCCTCACCCTAAACCCCCCCGACCGCGTCCTCTTGACCAGGCCATCCCCCGACGTCTCGAAGGGGAACCACTTGGAGGGGGGATTTCCCTTGGTGCAGACCTCCAGCTCGTCCTCGGCCACCTCGAGGAAGTCCTCCTCCCACGGCATCCCCCTGCCCTGGTAGGCCAGGACGACCATGATCTGGCAGTTGTTGGCGGTCCACCCCAGGGCCTCGTTGGAGACCAGGCTGATGACGTACCCCTCCATCCCCCGAGGCATGCCCAGGTGGGCATAGCCGTCGGTGATCAGCCGGACGCAGTGGTCCCGACGGAGGCCCAGGCGACGGCCCGGGCTCGGGTCACTCTCCACCAGCAGCCTGTCTGGCGACAGGACCGCCTCCGGCAGGAAGCAGTTTGCTATGGTGTAGGCCATGCCATGGATGTCGGTCACCAGGCTGGTGACCTTGCTGTCCCGGTACCTGGTCACCGTGCCGGCATTCAGGTAATCGGTCATCACCTGGTCCTCCGATCTCGGCCGGCGCCCCTGCTCCCGCAGGGCCTCGGAGACCTTCCTCGCCAGCCTGTCCAACCCCTCCCTCGCCACCCGCCTCAGCCCCTCATCCGCCTGGCTGCCACGCCATCTGGACCTGCTGTCCACATAGGCGTGGAGAAGGGCCTTTGCTTCCCTGAGCGTTCCCAAGTAGTGGTCATGCCGCTGCTTGTCGTCCCACTGGCCCTCCTCCACGGGCTCAAGGCCATAGAGGTTGTCCAACAAGGGCTTGCCGTGGCCTCCTATGTGCTGGTCAAGCCGGTCCAAGGTCCCATCCCAAGACGCCGCCTCACCCTCCTTGGGCCCCCTCACCAGGGCCTCGTACAGCCACACCTCCTCCCATTCCTTCTCCCGCTCCTCCCGCATCGCCGCCCTGGCCTGGATGGACTCGGTGTGGTCCACGCCCCCGCCTGCGGGAAGCGGCTCATCAGGGCCGGACCCCTCTGCCACAATCGGATTGGGAATTAGTCTCTCTGGATCTATATGGGGTTGTCTGCCTCCTCTTTTCAATGATCTCGCCACTGGGCAGCCTTGCCGCCTCCAGCCTCATGATGAGGCCCGATCCGTCGCAACAGCCTACCCCTTTCTATGCCTGGAGGCATGTAGCATACCAGTAGAGCTTCGAACCCCCCTCACGGGCAACCCTGAGGCTGGGGCTTCGGCCAGCCACCGGACAAAACACCGGCATCTCCCATATGTTTCTTAACCCAATCATCGCCGGCAGCAACAGCACAGCATTGCTGTGCTACCGTACCCTGTACAGGCGCAAACAGGGATATGCCAGTGTGCACAAACTGTTCTTATCTGTTCGCCTAATAGGGTACCGAATCCGCGTTGCTTTGGCAAGGGGTAAGCGTAGATAGGATGTGGTCTCTTGCCATGGGGCTCATCTGACACCTGGTGCCTGTCTTGGCATTCTCATGAACCTTAAGAGGGGCATTGTACGGACCCGTTGAGCCAGAGAAGCCGATCGGCACTTGGTTTGGTCCCTGGCAGGGCATTGCAATAAGGGCAAACTGATCCCGTCTTCAATCGGGAAGCTTAGGTCTCTTAAATTGGCGTGAAATCTCGGGCAATCATCACGGCCTCTGTGCTTAATGCTTAGACATGGCTGAGAATCAGGCGTGGCCATTACCGACGATCTCGTGGCCAGGGGAATCTTTGTTGCTTCTCTTGTAGGGCCATCGTCTTCTAGCTCTTATTAGGTTTGGAAGCCTAGGCTTGCACTTAATCCATTTCGATAGCAGAGGTTCGTCTTAGTTAGCGGCCGCCGCGCGGAGGATTTCTAACAAGAGAAGGGCCGCGGCTCCTCGAGGAGGGCCAAGGACTCCTCCGCGCGGCGGCCGCCTAGGTCTTCAGAGGAGCCGAGGCTCTTCGAGGAGGGCCAAGGCCTCCTCCTCGGTCTTCCCATGGTACTCCCTCAAGAGAGAGAGGGCGGCCGACTTGGCAACCTTCCGGGTGTGAAATGCCGTCAACACATTCAACACCGCGTTCGAGGCCGCGGAGGCCGTTGCTGTGGGATGGCCGCCCTCTGGGGCAAGAGGGTGCGGCCTCATGGCATCGGGTTCCGCACCCGTATCGGCGATCGAGGAGGCTCTATTGGGTTTGTCACGTATCTTGAGGCGTTCAGAGATCCAAACCCACATCGCCATCGATAGCGCAGTAAGGGGGAGTGCAATTAGAGCGGACCCGAGGAACGTCTCAAAGAACGGGGTTCGTGGAACGGTGAAGGCATAGTAGGGTTTCCACTCGACTCCTTGTGTCATCTCAAGGACCCGGGGTGAGCCGCCGAACCGTCGCAACACAGACCCTGCCTCATCTCGGAGAGATCCCTCGTCCTCCCGGAGATTTGCAGCCTGGAAGAGTTGAGACAATCTAGACCCTTGCTCCTCCGAGAGAGGTCCGTTGGCTGGCAACAAGCTCACCTCGGTGGCACCCCCACCAGGGTTGCCCCCTGACAGCTCCCTGGGACCCCCCCTCACCTGAAGGGTGTACCTGGGCGGCTTAATAAGCCCTCCCTTCTCTATCACGGCGATCGAGAAGTTGTCTGGATTTGCGAAGGAGATCCCATCCTCCGTGCCCCCCCACGACAACAAATGGTCCTTGAGCAGAGCCGGATTGACGTGCTCTAAGGCCTGTGCTGCTACGAATTGCTTGACGGTGAGGTGCCGGCGGTTGAGGGAGACCATCTGCTGGTGGAGCCGCTCACGCCGGGCGTGGTTGATTCTTTTCTGTTGTGAATGGATAGTGCTTGCGCCGCAGACCGCCGACCCTGCGATGACAGCCGTCTCCCAGGACAAGGGGTTGTTCCCGCCCCTAGGGTTGAATGAATTGGCCATGCCTTTAGACCTCCTTAGTTAAAGATGCGGCCGCCGCGCGGTTGCTGCCATGTGGCCGCCACGCGGTGGCCGCCACGCGGGTCCGTGGCAGCAACCGCCAGGGATCGCAGTGGCAGTCGACACTGCCGCCGGCGGTCTAGGCTAGCCGAACGATGGTGACCGCGTGGCGGCCACCGCGTGGATGGCAATTACCCGAACTTGCCAGAGGTGGAGGCGATGAGGAACGCGGCATAGGTCAGGATGTAGCCAGCGGCGAAGTGCGCCAAGCCAACCAGCCGGGCCTGGACAATAGAGAGAGCAACCGGCTTGTCCCTCCAGCGAACCAGGTTCGCCAGTGGCGTCCGCTCGTGTGCCCATGCCAGGGTCTCAATCAGCTCTTGCCAGTACCCCCGCCACGAGATCAGGAACATGAAGCCAGTGGCGTAGATGAGGTGGCCAAAGAGGAACATCCATGCCCACACCGAGAGGCTGTTCATGCCAAATGGGTTGTACCCGTTGATGAGCTGGGATGAGTTGAGCCAGAGGTAATCCCTTAGCCAGCCCATCAGGTAGGTCGATGACTCATTGAATTGGTTGACGTTGCCCTGCCAGATGCCAAGGTGCTTCCAATGGAAGTAGAAGGTTACCCATCCGATGGTGTTCAACATCCAGAACACCGCCAGGTAGAATGCATCCCACGCGGAGATGTCACAGGTGCCGCCCCGTCCCGGGCCGTCACAAGGGAAGCTGTACCCAAAGTCCTTCTTGTCTGGCATCAGCTTAGACCCGCGGGCATCCAGTGCCCCCTTGACGAGGATGAGGGTCGTGGTGTGCAAGCCAAGTGCAATGGCATGGTGAACAAGGAAGTCCCCCGGCCCAATGGTCAGGAACAGTGAGTTGCTGCTGCTGTTGATCGCGTCGAGCCATCCCGGCAGCCAGAGGGTTTGGCCAGCGGCAAAGGCTGGGCTGTTCGATCTTGACAGCAAGAGGTCGAACCCATAGAGGGCCTTCCCATGTGCGGCCTGGATCCATTGAGCGAAGACCGGCTCGATCAGGATCTGCTTCTCTGGATTCCCAAAGGCCTGCACCACGTCGTTGTGGACGTAGAGCCCAAGGGTGTGGAACCCAAGGAACAGGCTGGCCCAGCTTAGATGGGAGATGATTGCCTCCTTGTGGTCCAGGATGCGGGCGAGCACGTTCCCCTTGTTCTGCTCTGGGTCATAATCCCGCACAAAGAAGATTGCACCGTGAGCAAAGGCACCACACAGGATGAAGCCTGCGATGTACTGGTGATGGGTGTACAGGGAGGCTTGGGTGGTGAAGTCCTGTGCCAAGAAGGCGTATGGTGGGAGGGAATACATGTGCTGCGCCACCAGTGAGGTGATCGTTCCAACGCTCGCCAATGCAAGGCCGAGTTGGAAGTGCAACGAGTTGTTCACCGTGTCAAACAGCCCCTTGTGGCCGGCCCCAAGGCCACCCCCAGGTGGTGTGTGCGCATCCAAGATCTCTTGCAGGGTGTGGCCAATGCCGAAATTGGTTCTGTACATGTGGCCCGCCAGTATGAAGATCACCGCAATGGCCAGGTGATGATGTGCTATGTCCGTCAACCACAGGCTCTGGGTCTGGGGATGGAACCCGCCCAAGAAGGTTAGGATGGCACTTCCCGCACCCTCCGTGGTGCCAAAGACGTGCGCCGCGGAATCTGGATCCTGAGCATATGCGGCCCAGTTGCCGGAGAAGAATGGCCCTAGCCCCAGTGGATGTGGCAGGGTTGTCAAGAAGTTGTCCCAACGGACATGTTGCCCCCGAGCCTCCGGGATTGCCACATGGACCAGGTGACCGGTCCATGCCAGTGAGCTCACGCCAAAGAGGCCTGACAGGTGGTGGTTGAGCCGGGATTCAGCATTCTTGAACCAAGCCAGGGCGGGTTGGAACCTCGGTTGAAGGTGTAGCCAGCCGGCGAACAGGAACAGCCCAGAGAGGATGGTCAGGAACACCGACCCCACGAAGAGGTCCTGATTGGTTCGCATCCCTATGGTGTACCACCATTGGTACACCCCTGAGGTTGCTATGTTCACAGGCCCTGGCGCACCCCCGCGCGTGAAGGCCTCTACTGCCGGTTGCCCAAAGTGCGGGTCCCAGATCGCGTGGGCAATGGGCCTTACATGCAATGGGTCTTGGGTCCATTGTGGGAAGTTGCCTTGCCAAGCCACATGGAAGAGGTTGCCCGCCGTCCATAGGAAGATGATTGCCAATTGGCCGAAGTGAGAGGCAAAGATCTTTTGGTACAATCCCTCCTCGGTTATGTTGTCATGGCTCTCGAAGTCGTGAGCCGTTGCAATGCCATACCAGATCCGGCGAGTGGTGGGGTCCTTCGCCAGGCCTTGGCTAAATTTTGGGAACTTTGTTGCCATACCTGATTGTCAATACTCTATGTGTCAATGTGAGGGGCATCGAGCCGATGGCGCAAGCCCCTCAGCACCGAGCCCCTCACGGGCTCAAAAGGACTGCAGTCCACTGCAATCCATTGCACGGCCGCAACGAAACCGCGCGGACGGGCCTATCCCACGGCGATGATGCGAGCCAAGAAGAACGACCAGGTGGTCGCGATGCCACCCAGCAGATAGTGAGCCACACCAACGGCACGGCCCTGTGTGATGCTAAGGGCACGCGGCTGGATCGATGGGGCCACCCGTAGCTTGTTGTGGGCCCAGATGATCGATTCGATCAATTCCTGCCAGTATCCACGCCCGCTGAACAGGAACATGAGGCTGAATGCCCACACGAAGTGGGCTCCGAGGAATATCAAGCCATATGCCGACAGGGCCGACCCATAGGATTGGATGACCTGGGAGGATTGCGCCCATAGGAAGTCTCGCAACCAGCCATTGATGGTGTTCGCACTCTGGGCAAAGTTGCCACCGGTGATGTGTGAGACCCCATTGCTGTTGACCGTTCCCCAGACATCCGATTGCATCTTCCAGCTGAAGTGGAAGATCGCGATAGAGAGCGAGTTGTACATCCAGAAGAGGCCTAGGAACACATGATCCCATGCAGAGACCTGACAGGTGCCCCCACGGCCCGGCCCGTCGCAAGGGAATCGGAACCCTAGGTTGGCCTTGTCTGGGATGAGGCGCGAGCTGCGGGCATACAGGACCCCCTTCAGCAGTATCAACACGGTCACGTGTATAGTGAAGGCATGGATGTGGTGAACTAGGAAGTCCGCAGTCCCAAGTGCGATTGGCATGGCTGCCACCTTGCCACCAACGGCAACCACGTCACCCCCCCAGACTGGGCTTGTGGGTGCCAATGCGTTTGGTGCGGTGAGGCCAGGGGCACCGAGATGGATGCCTTGGACCCATTGCGCAAACACGGGTTGCAGCTGGATCGCGGTGTCAGAGAACATGTCCTGTGGACGCCCCAATGCACTCATGGTGTCATTGTGGATGTAGAGCCCAAAGCTGTGGAAGCCTAGGAATATGCACACCCAATTCAGGTGCGATATGATGGCATCCCGGTGGCGTATGACACGGTCCAAGAGGTTGTTGTAGTTGTTGGTGGGGTCATAGTCCCGAACCATGAAGATGGCTGCATGGGCACCAGCCCCAACGATGCAGAAGCCGCCTATCCATGTGTGATGGGTGAAAAGGGAGAGTTGAGTCCCATAATCAGTTGCCAGGTACGGATATGGAGGCATCGAATACATGTGATGTGCCACGATGATTGACAGTGAGCCGAACAGGGCCAGGTTGATGGCCAATTGGGCATGCCAAGATGTGGTCAATATCTCATACAACCCCTTGTGGCCCTCGCCAGTGAAGGGGCCTCGGTGGGCCTCCAAGATCTCCTTGATGCTGTGGCCGATCCCCCAATTGGTTCGGTATTGATGGCCGGCCACCAAGAACAGGACGGCAATAGCCAAATGGTGATGTGCCTGATCACTCAGCCAAAGGCCACCAGTTACTGGGTTAAGCCCCCCCTGGAAGGTCAGGAAGTCGCTGTATTCATTCCAATTGATCGTAAAGAATGGTGCCAGGCCCTTAGAGAAGCTTGGATACAGCTGGGCCATGAGGTCACGATTCAAGATGAACTCGTGGGGCAGGGGTATCTCCTTCGGATCGACACCTGCATCCAACAGCTTGTTGATCGGCATAGAGACGTGGATCTGATGGCCAGCCCATGCCAAGCTGCCTAGCCCCAACAGGCCTGCCAAATGGTGATTCAGCATCGATTCAACGTTCTGGAACCATTCCAGCTTCGGTGCCGCCTTGTGGTAGTGGAACCAACCCGCAAAGAACATTGCCGCAGCCAAGAGCAAGCCCCCAATCGCTGTGCTGTACAATTGAAGCTCGCTAGTTATCCCACTGGCGCGCCACAGCTGGAAGAATCCAGAGGTTATCTGCACGCCCTGGAACCCTCCACCCACATCCCCGTTCAATATCTCCTGCCCCACCACCGGCCAAACCACTTGAGCGCTGGGCTTGATGTGTGTAGGGTCACTCAACCAGGCCTCATAGTTGGAGAACCTTGCCCCGTGGAAATACATCCCACTCAGCCAGATGAGTATGATGCCGAGCTGACCGAAATGGGCGCTAAACACCTTGCGTGAGATCTCCTCTAGATCACTGGTGTGGCTATCGAAATCATGGGCGTCGGCGTGCAGGTTCCAGATCCAGGTCGTGGTTGCTGGCCCCTTTGACAGGGTCCGGGAGAAGTGGCCCGGTTTTGCCCATCTCTCGAAGCTGGTCTCTACGGGATTGCCGTCAATCACGATCTTCACCTTCTTTGCTTCTCGCTCCGGTGGACTAATTGTCATCGAATTCCTCCTTACAAGGATGCTGTGAAAGGGGCGTAGCCCTCCTATCTTGGCTGTTCCCATCGCGGTGTGCCTAGGCCCAAGGGGTCTGCCCTTAGGAAGACATGAACAGGCCGTTTGCTCTATGGTTCCTCATTCAGGGGGTGCATTACGGGTTAATAACTAAGCAGCCGCCTCCTCCATGGCCAACGAAACCGCGGGGGCGAGGCACAGGGGGGTGCAGGGAAGGGGAATCCAAATGAAGAGCTCTGCTGCCTTTGCAAAGGGAATTGGAGGAAGCATCACCCTGTATAGAGGGTTTGAGCCGGATCGAGCCCCATATCAAGGCCAGTTAGTTGCAATCACGTCCGAACTGTTTGCGGATAACGAGGCACCATTCACGAGATTCGACCTGTGGCGAGTGAGCCCCGAGCTGGATGGGTGTGACAAACTCGAGGCCCAAAGCCTCGTGGATCTGGTGTAAGGCTCCAAAGATATGTCCCTCGAGGCGAACCCGAGACAAGCAGCACAGGCCGCGTAGGAGGTGGGCGGTCATTGGGAACAGGTAGCACATGGCGCCTAACGAGTGGTAAATCAATCAAAACCTATTGAAATGATCAAAACGACTTGGAACAGGTCGAAGGGGGCAAGAGATTTCTCTGCTATTACAAGTGATTATGATAAAGCAACGGCTTGCAGGCACCAAGGACACGACCGCGGAGGCATCAAGAGGGTAGAAGCAGCCCACAAGGATCTTGTGTGTTGCCGTGTTGACATGGCTTGATCCGCATCCTGTGGTGCTGCCTCAGTACCATAGGAGATGACAGATTGGCCATCTATCCTATGTCGGTGGGCAGGCAATGCAACCGGGCGGAGGCTGCCCCGGCCTTCGAGGGGGCGGCCGCCCTTGGCCTCAAGGGAGCGGGATGGGGGAGGCAGCTCCAACAAGTCGATAAATCTTGTCCTCTTGCGGTGTTGGGGTATAATAGACACAGCCCTCAATTGTTTGATCCACCTGTTTCAGGAGCCGAAAACGGCATCAACATATGTCTCATTCTGTCAAAATCTACGACACTTGCATCGGCTGTACACAATGTGTCCGCGCCTGCCCTACCGATGTCTTGGAAATGGTGCCTTGGGATGGCTGCAAGGCCAGCCAGATTGCGTCAGCGCCGCGCACCGAAGACTGCGTTGGATGCAAGAGGTGTGAATCTGCCTGCCCAACAGATTTCCTTAGTGTGCGTGTCTACTTGGGCTCAGAGACCACTCGAAGCATGGGGCTTGCATATTAAGCAAGGGCAGGGACTGCTGTAGCTGCGGCCCTTCGATTGCCTGTTGAACGGCTGGAAGGCAGGAGTCTACTGCCCTCGCGGCAAAGCACAGGCCTCATTAACGGGCATGCCCAATTTGAGGTGGCCGCCACGCGGTGGCCGCCGGGGTAGCCAGCGAAACCGCGCGGTCGATGCTATGCCTGTTGACTCGCCGTCTTCACGTATAGAATCAAAAGGAAGGCGGTCGGGATGATAATAAAGAGTGCAGTAGCCATTAGTCCAAGAATGTTGACTTCCATATCATTCTCCAGGTTTCACAAGTTTCAAATGTTTTTGCAAGCTTTGCAAACAGAGATGGCATCCTCAAATCGGCTCCAGACCATGGCAAGCGCCCACCGACAACCCAAGCCACGTCTCGAGGCGGCGAATGCCCCCTCCTTGCGCCGATTGTGGCCTTAGGGGAGGAACACCACAAGGCTATGGGATGTGCCTCTTTAGATGGCCATCTTGACACAATTATAGGGGGTTGCGGCTTGGCTGTTCAACCATTCTGGGGAGATGGCCCCTCCAGGGATCTGCTGGTCTAACACCCAACGAGCAACAAGGCTCCACCCCACGATTTCGTGGCATCGCCCTTGCGACGCCCCTAAACACGTCCTGGCAAGCTATTGAACCACTCACTCCCCGGTTGTTGCACAGTTGTGTGGCTGCCGCTAGTAGGCAACCCCCTCCATCTGCTTGGCCGGAGGCTACCCCCAACTCCTTGGCCGAGGCAACACCTTAGCCATGCCTTGCTAAGCATGAGCAATGGCCAGGCGCTCCACCTCTCCTCGATGTGCCCGCGCGGCGGCCGCCACAATGCCCCGAGGCCACCAGCTCAAGATGAACCCTTGCCAATCACACCAGTGATCCTGCAACAAGATGCTATAATGAGAAGAGATGGTAGCAGATTGCTGAGAAGGGTCACCCCCAGCTTGTTCGTCGATCCAGCTGGTACGAGGTGGCAGCTGCGGTGTGCCCCCCACGGAGTTCCTAGGGCCGTCGAATGGGCGGCCGCCGCGCGGTGACATGCGTCCGCAGCACCCTCTTCGATCCCTGGTGGCCACTGCCATCGCGACCTTGTCAGGCCGGTGGTGTGGCCATTTGGATCATTGCCTCAAACCACCTTGCCCCTTGAAGCTCCAAGGGGTGTATGGAGAAGAAGACCCGTATGCCAAGATCACAACGAAACGACAATTTCATAGACAAGACCTTCACCGTTGTTGCGGACATATTGCTAAAGGCACTTCCCACCTCCCATCGAGAGAAGCAGGCATTCATGTACTACCGAGATGGCATGTCTGCACAAGCCTCGGGGGAATATGCGGAAGCAATGCAAAACTATTACCAAGCCATGCGCTTCGAGACCGATGCCTATGACAGGAGCTACATACTGTACAACATCGGGTTGATTCATACCAGCAATGGGGAACACGCGAAGGCACTGGAGTATTATTACCAAGCCCTGGAGAGGAATCCATCCCTTCCACAGGCTCTAAACAACATAGCTGTCATCTACCATTTCCGAGGGGAGCAGGCCGTTGAGAATGGCCAGCCAGAGGTGGCCACCATGCTCTTTGACAAGGCCGCTGATTATTGGAAGGAAGCTATTAGATTGGCGCCGACGAATTACATAGAGGCGGTCAATTGGTTGAAGATGAGCCAACGGCTCGATTGATTTGGCACAGATGGGAGATGAGGGCCAAGGCTAGAACCCCACCTTCCGCCACTGAGAGATCTCGATGCGGCCGCCCCCTCGATGGCCGGGGTTTCGTCGGCCACCCCCGGCCATGGGAGGTGGGGCCCGTTGGGGGTTTGGTGTCCCCAATCCGTGGACTCCTTGTGCAAGGGTGGCCTAAGGAGGCATCCGTGCCTGAGGCGTCCCTGCCTGAAGCGACCCTCTTGTCAACTACCCATAAAAGAGGCTGCCTGCCCATCCCCTGTGCTATAATTTGAGTCAACGTGGAAAGAAAGAAAGTAAATCAACCTTGTTGCAACACGCCTGTTTATGGGATTACCTTGGTATCGTGTCCACACAGTTGTTTTGAATGATCCAGGCCGCCTCATCGCCGTTCACCTGATGCACACAGCGCTAGTCTCTGGCTGGGCAGGATCAATGGCCTTCTATGAGTTGGCGGTGTTCGACCCATCAGACCCTGTCCTCAATCCTATGTGGCGACAGGGCATGTTCGTCCTGCCCTTTATGACGCGCCTCGGCATTACACAATCATGGGGCAACTGGACAATCAGTGGTGAGACGTCGGCTAACCCCGGCATCTGGACCTATGAGGGGGTCGCGACGGCACACATCTTGCTGTCGGGGGCTCTGTTTATGGCGTCGATTTGGCATTGGGTCTACTGGGATCTGGAGCTGTTCCGTGATCCACGGACCGGCGATCCAGCCTTAGACTTGCCGAAGATCTTTGGCATCCACCTCTTCCTGTCAGGCCTGCTGTGCTTTGGATTTGGGGCCTTCCATGTCACTGGCTTGTTTGGCCCAGGGATTTGGGTCTCCGACCCCTATGGGATCACCGGGAGTGTTCAGCCGGTCTCACCTGCATGGGGTGCAGACGGGTTTGATCCATACAACCCAGGTGGCATTGCCAGCCATCACATGGCTGCGGGCATCCTCGGTGTCTTGGCGGGGCTCTTCCATCTCTGTGTCCGCCCCTCTCAGCGGCTCTACAATGGCCTGCGCATGGGCAACATAGAGACGGTTCTGTCAAGCAGCATTGCTGCGGTCTTCTGGGCGGCCTTCGTAGTAGCTGGAACCATGTGGTATGGATCTGCAGCAACCCCTATCGAGCTGTACGGGCCAACCCGTTATCAATGGGATTTGGGCTTCTTTCAGCAGGAGATTGAGAGACGGGTCCAAGGCAGTCTTGCTGAGGGCAAGTCACCCTCTCAGGCATGGGCGGAGATCCCAGAGAAATTGGCCTTCTATGATTACATTGGCAACAACCCAGCGAAGGGGGGTCTCTTCCGCGCTGGTGCTATGAACAGCGGTGATGGGATCGCGGTGGGCTGGCTAGGCCACGCCGTGTTCACAGACAAGGATGGCAATGAGCTGTTTGTTCGTCGCATGCCTACCTTCTTTGAGACCTTCCCGGTTCTGTTGATTGACAAGGATGGTGTCGTTCGCGCGGATGTGCCGTTCCGCCGTGCTGAATCCAAATACAGCATTGAGCAGGTGGGTGTGTCGGTGACCTTCTATGGCGGTGAACTGAACGGGGTAACCTTTACCGATCCAACCACCGTGAAGAAGTATGCTCGACGAGCTCAATTGGGTGAGATCTTTGAGTTCGATAGAGCAACCCTTCAATCCGATGGCGTCTTCCGGAGCAGCCCGCGTGGTTGGTTCACCTTTGGCCATCTCTGCTTCGCTTTGCTCTTCTTCTTTGGTCACATATGGCATGGGGCAAGGACCATCTTCCGTGATGTGTTTGCGGGCATCGACAGTGATCTAGATGACCAAGTCGAGTTCGGCGCCTTCCAAAAGATTGGTGACCCTTCTACGCGTCGACAATCGGTGTAACCACCTCAGATCGGCTCACCTCATCTCATCCTGGGTGGCGGGGCCAATCGCAAGGTGCCATCCGCGGGTTGACCCCCACGGGTTGGCACCCAGCGATGTCGGCCCCCTGGCACCTGCCGCAAGGCAGCCTAGGGACCACCATCCTCTCGATGCAACCCCTTGGGCCGTGCAAGACCTTCTACACAGAAGAGAGGTGCAACCTGAGGCGCCATCGAATTGGCTCTGCCGCCCAAGGCTGGATGCTCTTTTACTTAATTCCCTGCTCGATATGGAAGCTCTAGTTTACACTTTTCTATTAGTTGGCACCTTGGGCATAATCTTCTTTGCCATCTTCTTTAGGGAGCCCCCTCGAATTGTCAAATAGCATGACGGGCAACGATCTCTCCCCTCAAAAGCCATCGTGGGGGTAGCAATTGCATTGCCTGGCAATGCACGGCCCGCGCGGTTTCGCTACGGCCGCCCCCTCGATGGCCGGGGGGGGGGGAAGCCTATCAACACATCCCTCAGGCCGGGTTCTTGTTGCCTGGCCCTATTGCGAGCCTAATCTTCATGCTCTTCAAAGGGGTCACGGAGCTCTTTGGAGGGCGGACCAAACCCTACATAGATCGAGTAACCAGTAATACTTAAAAGAAGACACCACAGGAAGATGGTGTAAAAGAACGCAGAACTTTCCATGATAGGGTTGATGAAATCAAGTCTCTCTTCGCCGCCTCTTGAGCCTAAACAGCACGGCCTACGGCCTTGAGCCACACCGGCTCCCACTGATGGCACGGCCACATGGGATGATTGCCATCGATCGAGGCCTTGCCCAGTAGGAATTGGCCTCTGTAGAGGGCCATGGCAACAAGCTATGGGCTGCCTTCCCCTCCTACACCCCTTGTGGGGCGAGCCCCAGGAGGGGGTCCTTGGGTCAGCCTCCCCGCCCCGGCATCTGGCATGGCTATGGGTCGGTGAGCAAGCTCATTTCCCCTCTCGCCATGGCGGCTCTTTGCAGTAGAATGAATTATAAGGCATGTTGGCCCTCTAAGCCACAACAGACCCCCGTCACGAGGCATGTGGCAAGGCCCGCTAGGAACACCGCTGTTCGCTCAGTGTTCGCCGCTTAACTACGGGCTTGTGGGGCCCCATGGTCCCCTCTCGAGGCGGTGGTCGATCTGCTCTTGCCCATTCTTGGGTGGCCCGCGCGGCAGCCGCAGCGAAACCCCGGCCTTCGAGGGGCGGCGGCCCTAGACACCTTCTAAAGGTTGATCAATCTAGCCCCCTTCTGCAGAAAGTAAACAAATCAAAACAAGGAGACAGACTATGGCTACTGGAAGCACTGCAAAAAACAGCAAAGATCTTGCCGGCAGCAAGGTGACAGCACTTGGCACCTTGCTGAAACCGCTCAATTCCGAATATGGCAAGGTGGCTCCTGGTTGGGGGACAACGGTTATTATGGGTGTCTTTATGGGTCTCTTTGCGGTCTTCTTGGTTATAATCCTCGAGATCTACAACAGCTCAGTCTTGTTAGACGAGATCACTCCTATATTCTAACGCAAAGGGCGTTGGCAACGTCGTCTGGCACGATGTCTTAGGACATCGTCATGGCCATCGGCGCTGCCCCCTGAAGAACCTCCCCTTGCCTTGACCGTGGTGGTGGCTGGATTGGATTGCAAAGCAATCCACGGCCAACGCATCGAGGCGGCCGCCACGATGCTGGCATAAGCTGCCTCACTTGATCACTTGCATAAGGCTGAGCTCAGTAGGAATTGAACCTACATTCGAAACTTAGAAGGTTTCTGTCCTGATCCATTAGACGATGAGCCCATGTAGTGGTAGCTCCCAGGCGGCCGCCCACTCGATGGCCGAGGATGGCCAACGAAACCGCGCGGTTGTTTGCCTCCTTGCAGCGGATACCTCCGAACCTTCCCGTGGGTCCTGTTCCCTTGCAAGGTGCCTCGCTAAGAGGTAGACAGGGCCAATCCCTCATCGATCTTGGGCAAACCCCCCGTCCATTCTGAGCAGATGGATGCGTGCATCCCACAAACCGGCCAGCCTGTGCCTCTCTCAGAGGCATGATACCATCCTACCCATGAGAACACAAGGGGCCACCGGGGGACGAGGTGACGCCACACAAGTGGGGAGATCGTTAGCTAACCAGCACATGCAAGCGCCAGACCCATATAAACTGGTTGGTGAGGGGTGCACGTGTCCACCATCTTTTGGGACAAGGGGGCAACTTGTCTCTCTTCCCTTCAACACAACAAGAACCCGTCTATGATGCCGAAGATGGGGCAGTGTCATGGCGATCTAAACTAACAGCCATGCCGATTGGTTGCATCATCTCTGCTCTGTGTATATAATTCCCCGCAGATGCCCTACTAACAACAAACCAGTTCAACGATGCTCCCCCTAGGCCGAGTGAGCAGCCAACCAAGATCACCGGCTCTAACCATCCCTCCCGGCGAGGGAGCTGCACCTCGACCGCGCAGCGGCCACACCGTAGCGGAGCATTGACCCCTTGCAAAGCATCGGTGAAGACCCGCTGATGGAAGGGTGGCTTCAAGGCAACGCAAAGCCAGGTGCAAGAGGGGGCAAGATCGGGAGGATGAGCACTGTCAGGCCTCTCCATCGATTCACCCGGAGTGATGTCTGAGTGGCTGAAAGAGCTCGATTGCTAATCGGGTGTACGGGCAACCGTACCGAGGGTTCGAATCCCTCTCACTCCGTGGGGTAGTGACGGCCCCTCTCCTGTTGCGATCGCGCGGTTTCGTTGGCCACCCCCGGCCATCGAGGGGTTGCATTGCAAAGCAATGCATGGCCAACGAAACCGCGCGGATGGTGGTAGCGAGGGGTGCCAAGGCTCGAAGCGGGTGCGGATGGTGATGACGGGGGCCGCCCCCGCGAGCATCACCTTGAAGGCGGCCGCAAGGGGGTCTTAGCAGCCTCGTCGAAGGAGTTGTCGCCCTTGAGGGGCCACCCGTTCCCTCTTCGAGTTGCCGGGGGGACAGCCTGATCGTCATCAAGCTATGTCTTAGCCGTTGCCCTTGTGATGGGATGGGATGCGCCGCCTGGGAGGTGATGGTAGGCATGTTGTTCCTTGGCTAATGGCCTGGCCCGCCCGACGGCCGCTTTGAGCACATGGCCTCAAGAATAGGAGAAGGGTCTGTGAGGAATCGAATCAGGCACAGCAGAGAGCTGGCTTGGTTTACAATGCAAGGGCATTGATCTATAATGTCAATGGAGGGAGATGCTCATGGTTTGATGTGCAAACAAGGCCCTGGTGGTGGAATGGTAGACACGGTTGATTCAAAATCAATTGCGAAGAGCGTGGAGGTTCAAATCCTCTCCAGGGCAATCCACCCGTGCGGTTTCGATGCGGCCGAATTCGCCACCGCGAATGCCACCGCGACAGGGCGGCGGTGAGGGCCGACGACCCCATTGCCACACCCTGTAGAGGGGTGGCTTGAAGGGTTGCCCTTCGTCCGGCCTCCATAGGGCCAACCCCCATGGCGCCAGATCCGGCCCCGACCCCTTGCGTTCCAGCCAAGGGTCCTTCTCCATCAAGTGGTGGCGTGCAATCAAAAGCAACCTGCTGTGGGATCAGCCATCATGGCATGCACATCATCTCAAGCCTTGTAGAGGGGCCTCCCTGCCAGTGCGCAGTTGAAATGCTGCACACAAGTTGGTATCATACTGGGCAAGCTCATAGCCTCTTCCCCATGCGCCGGAATCATGTCAGGACTGCAAGGTAGCAGCATTAAAGGATGCCTGAGGTAGCCGAGGCATGAGCCCATCTTGACCCTCAATCCGAGGTGACCTTTGCCATCACCGTGGCAGCATTCGCTACCGCGCAGCGGCCGCCAGCAGCTGCAGTTGCGACCTCCGCGCAGCTTGCGCTTTTGTTGCCCTGAGAGAGGCCTAAAGGCCCTTCTTACCGGTTTGCTACAGAGACATGCCTCGATTGTGCTGTCCCAATGGCATGTTGTAGGGATGCGATGGCCATGTATCTCCTAGGCCCCGTAGGAATGCCTACCGGACATCGGGTCGGACATCGTCGGGAGAGGCCTGGTGACCTGATTGGCAAGGGCCCGGTCTGGTGGCTGCTCGGTTCTACGGCCCACCGGCATGGATAGAGAGTTGGTCTGTCCGTTGGTATGACACGGGATGTCTTGCCAGCAACAGCAATTGGTTCAGCAGGACGGAACCGTTTTTGCAATATAAATATGAACACATAGGAAACATGCCCTCTGATCACTGCGGGCAAGGAACGTTGTCGCAGTGCCAATCGACAGAGGACCTACCCGCCTTAAGGGCTTCGCAAGCTGGCATCTTGCCTCCGGGGGCCTCTCCCGAGAGCAACTCGGCCAAGGGCTCGCCGAGAAGGGGTCTTAGGCACCACTCCCCTATGCCTGCGCCATTAAGGGGGGATCTCGTTGTAGGCGGCACCCAGATTCGAACTGGGGGATGGAGGATTTGCAATCCTCTGCCTTACCACTTGGCTATGCCGCCCTCTAGCAAACGAATCGAGAGCGATGGGTGTGCAGTCCAGGGGATTGGTAGGCAACTTCCTGCTGCTATAGATCTGAGTAGAGAATAGACTGACCAAACAATCTTATCACAACCAAGCCCTCTTTAACAAGCCTGGGAGTTTGCTAAGTCCTGGGCGGCGGCATTGCATGCCACATGTCTGCTCTTGCCGCCCCAACCAAGGCCGGCAGGCCTCACACCTATGCATCGATATGCACGGTCCCCATCACGGGCCTTTGGGGGACGGGCCTTTGGGGTTGGTATGCCGTCCCCATCTTCAAGGCCTACCGGCCACATCTCTTTGCATGGGGGGTCCTTGGCACTCCTTCACCGCGAGCACCCATCGGCCGTGAGATAGAGGCGGCCTTCGCACGGATGAAGCTGCAACATCGATTTACCAGGAGCAGAAAGATGATTGACAATCACACCATTGCCGCAACTTACAAGTCATCCTTCCTCGTGCCTGAGCTGGTGGAGATTCAACGCCGGAGCTTTGCTCGATTCCTAGAACATGGCGTTGTGGAGGAGTTCTCTAAGATAAACCCTATACGAAGCCAAGCCGCCGGATTGGAATTGACGTTCTATCCTGCCAACTATCTCTTGGTGTTGCCAGATTACACCGTGACGGGGGCGGTGCTGCAGGGCAAAACGTACAGCTGCAAGATGTATGTGCCTGCCCGCTTGGCCCCGACAGACCACGGTGTGCGAGAATCGGGTCAGCCAACAAAAGGACGTGGGGCTGCTCCATCCGAGACGGTCCATTCTGAGGGGTGCGACGCCACCAGCCCCGGTGACATGGCACCCATCTCAAGGGCAAGCACGGATCGGCGGGGTGTGTCAACATTGTGGGCCGCTCAGGCCTCGCCCGGCAAGCAGGGGGGGCTTCGAGGACACAGGCCCACCCCTCAGGCGGTCGCCCCCGTTGATCTCGGGGATGGTGCGACTAGTGATTCCTCCCGTCGGCCCCACAGCGGAGTAGCCCATGATAGGAGGCATCTCCCCATGGGCGGGCCTTCAAAGGTCCCCGAGGGCGAGAGGGGGCGCCCAGGTGTTGAACCGCCAATCATGTTCTCGATTGGGTCCCCCCATCAGGCAGACCTGGCATGGCCCTCAACCCCGAGCAACGCCAACTCATCATGGGTCCTAGTGGCTAGCCTCCCCCTCATGACAAGGCGTGGCCACTTCATAATAAATGGCTCTCCGCGCGTCATGGTGAACCAATTGATTAGGTCGCCTGGGGTCTATTTCCACGAACGGATCTGGGGCCTAGGGAAGCGGAGGAGGCGGCTGGTCTATGCCGACTTCGTGTCACGCCGCGGCGCGTGGCTTCGGATCCAGACGGACAACAATGGCAACACCTGGGCACGATTGAAGAAGACACCAAAGATCCCATTCTGGCTCTTTTGCGATGGCATGGCAATCTGTGAACGAGCCACGGCTGGATGGTCGCCTGGGGACAGGGAGACCTTGCTCGAGCTTTGTGAGGAGACAGACACAACGGGCAGATTGCCATCGGCGGAGAAGGGTCAGCAGTTCCTTGTTCGGCGCTTTAAGAACCCTCGGACATATGATCTAGGGCCGCTGGGCCGTGACCGGCTCAACAAGAGGCTGGGCCTGTCAGTCATGAGCTGCCAACTCACTAGCAATGACCTCTACGCGGCCCTTGACCACATGAAGGGGCTCCTCAGGGATCGGCTGCGTGTGGATGACATAGATCACCTCAAGAACCGTCGAGTTCGGGGCTCTGGTGAGCTGGTGCAAGGCCAATTCGAGGCCGGCCTCTACAGGATGGAGCGGGGCATTCTTGCAAAGCTGCGCAAGCCCCTGAAGGGGGCGGTCCTTAGGTCTCTCATCGACACAAGGCCAATAGACGGTGCGCTTCGTGAGCTCTTTGGGGCGAGCCCACTCTCGCAATACATGGACCAAACCAATCCATTGGCAGAGATCACCCACAAGCGACGGATGAGCTCCTTAGGCCCAGGTGGCATAAATCGCGAGAATGCGGGGATGGCAATCCGGGGGATCCACCCGACCCATTATGGCCGCATCTGCCCTATTGAGACCCCAGAGGGCAAGAACGCGGGGCTGGTCAATTCCTTAACCACCCATGCCCGGATTCGCAACAGTGGGATCTTAGAGACACCATATTACAAGGTCTTGAGGGGCCAGGCACAGAGGCAGCTCGGCCTGGAGTACGTCTCGGCCGAGGGGGAAGAGGGGGGCTGGGCAAGGGTAGCACCGGGGGATGCCCACTGCTCCACATGCCGGTTGTTGCCGATGACACCACTGGCCGTCCGAGAGGCTGGCAATCCCGAGGAGGACTTCCGAGAGACCGGTCGAGACGCCGTCAACTATCTTGCGATATCCCCGACACAGATGATCTCTGTGGCAACCTCCCTGATCCCATTCTTAGAGCATGACGATGCCAATCGTGCGCTCATGGGCTCCAACATGCAACGGCAAGCCCTTCCCCTGCTTCGACCCGAGCGCCCAGTAGTCGGCACCGGCCTTGAGGCATTGGTTGTCGCTGAGTCGGGTCATGCCCTGCAGGCCTGTTCGAGTGGATACGCGTCACAGGTCGATGGCAAAAGGGTTGTGATGCATGCCTTCTCCTCGAGCAGCCTCAGGGGGCCACATGTGGCAGTCTCTCCAAACGATAGTGGCCGCCACCCTGGCCACGGCACACCAGGCTGGGGCCATGGGGCAGATCCAGGGCGGAGAGAGATGGCATGGCGGGAGGGCATTGCAGGCTCCGTCGCAGGATTGGGGGATGCCCGGAGGCCTGGCCAAGACGGCGGAGTCCACCTTGGCCACCAACACCTGCCCTCGAACAGGGTGGGTCGCAAGATGGCCCTACCCTCGGATGTGTTCGCACGACTTCGAGGGCTCGGGATGGGAATGGTGGCATGGCCTTGGGAGGGGCGGGGGCTTGGGGGGGACCGATTGAAGGGATGGCCACAGGACCGACCCGCATCTGGGGCTGATTTGCATCAAAGCCTGCCAGTGGGTGGGGTCTCCCCCACTGGTCACGGAGGTGGGAGGCTTGCCATGAGTGTGGTGGAATACCACCTGCACAGCTACCATCGCTCCAATCAAGAGACTTGCTTGACCCAGGTGCCGGCGATCTCGGAGGGGGGGTGGACGCAGCGGGGAGATCTGCTAGCTGATTGCTCCGCTAGCCAGTTCGGTGAATTGGCCCTGGGCAAGAACCTCTTGATTGCTTACCTGCCATGGGAGGGTTACAACTTCGAAGACGCCGTCGTGATCAGTGACCGGTTGATCTATGATGATGTGTACACCTCGATCCATGTGCAGAAGCTCGAGGTGGATGTTCGCGAGACTAGGTTTGGCCGAGAGAGGATTACTCGCAAGCTGCCCGGCCTGCCAAGTGAGCAGCTTAGTGGCCTTGATGACCAAGGGCTAGCAAGTGTAGGCAGCTGGGTAAGGGAGGGAGATCTGCTCGTAGGGAAGGTGAGTCCACGGAGCGGCCTGGAGCTGTCCCCTTATGAACGGTTAGCCTATGACATCGCCGATGTCGAGGCGGATACCATGGAGGACACATCTCTTCGGGTTCCTAAGGGGGTGGAGGGCCGTGTTATCAATTCCCAGGCCGTCGACTCGCCCAGTGTCCCCACAGATGGACGATCTCCAGGCCCGGCTCGTGCACGGATCTACTTGGCGGAGCGGAGAAGGATTCAGGTGGGTGACAAGGTGGCTGGTCGCCATGGGAACAAGGGCATTGTGTCCGCCATATTGCCACGTCAGGACATGCCCTTCCTGCCCAACGGTGAGCCGGTCGACATGATCCTCAATCCCCTCGGCATACCATCACGCATGAATGTGGGGCAAGTGTTTGAATGCCTCCTCGGCCTTGCAGGGCTCCAATTGGGCCAGCGATTCAAGGTCACCCCCTTCGATGAGATCTATGGCCCGGAGGCCTCACGCAGCCTGGTGTATCTGAAGCTGTACCAAGCCCGGTTGCGCACCAACCAAGGTTGGCTCTTCAACCCATTGTTCCCCGGCAAGTCTGCCCTCTTCGATGGGAGGACCGGCCGGCCATTCCAGCAATGGGTAACAGTAGGTTGCGCCTACATGCTGAAGCTGGTTCATTTGGTGGATGAGAAGATACATGCACGATCCACTGGCCCGTATGCCTTGGTTACCAAGCAGCCCCTCGGTGGGCGATCTAAGCATGGGGGTCAACGCCTGGGCGAGATGGAGGTTTGGGCGTTGGAGGGGTTTGGGGCGGCCTACATCCTCCAAGAGATGCTGACCAGCAAATCGGATGACATAGAGGGAAGGCAGAAGGCCGTGGAGTCGATACTCTTTAAAAGGAAGATGCGGCTTGGCAACCCAGAGGCATTCAAGGTCTTGATCAGCGAGTTGCAATCACTCTGCCTCGATGTTGGGGTGTATGCTATCTCGCCAGATAGGTTGCATCGTGAGATGATTGATGTCGCGACGATGCCATGATCGTAGGCGGCCGCAACGAGACCGCGTGGTAGCAAGCCACCGGCGCCTCTTGGCGCTCCTGTGAGGAGCGCCAAGAGACGCAAGGTCAATGCCTGCCCATGCCACTCAAACTGCTCAGGTCACATGTTGATGTAGGAGGCAACCGGTGTTAACTTTTAGGAAGAAGAGGGAGCTGAAGCTGGCCCAACGACGGATACTAATAGATTCAATCCAGATTGGTTTGGCCTCACCGGGTCAAATCCGTCAGTGGGCCGAACGGCGCCTCCCCAATGGCAAAAGGATTGGTCGAGTTGCAAACCCCAAGACAGTTGACTACAAGACCCTTAAGCCGATCCGAGACGGCCTGTTCTGTGAGCGAATATTTGGACCCGTCAAGAGCTTCCTCTGCTCCTGTGGCAAGCGGCCGGTCGATGACAAGGCACGCTTCTGCCCGGAGTGCGAGGTTGAATGGACCCAGTCCCGAGTCCGCCGGTATCGGCTTGGGTATATCGAATTGGGATCACCAGTCACACATGTCTGGTATGTGAAGGGTCAGCCCAATTACGTGGCCGCCCTACTAGGGGAGACACGCCAGTCCATAGAGAGCATCGCCTATTGCACTAGGTTCATGGTCGGTGGCGCGGGATTGCACTCCCAAGCACTGCAGGGCCAAGGACCTCCCGACGGCGAGGGGGCGGGGCCCATGAGCCAACTCGCGGGACCAGGAACGAGCCGGCAGAGGCTAGCCAAGAGGGGCGGGGCCACTGGGGATGTTGTCACGCCCCCCTTCTCACCAGCCGTCTTGACACGGAGATGTAGATATTCACGTGTCTTGCCAGTTCCAATCAGCTTTGCACGTGAGCCAGATGAGCGGCAGCTGCTGCTCGATTTCGTCGAATCCTTTGCCGAGCCTGAGGACATCTCTATTCCCCTGTATTTGCAGCAGGGGGGCGGGGATGGCATGAGCCCGCCGCCCACGGCCCCGTCGCCGCGATCCCTCATGCCACAGGTGAGGGGGTACGCCCTGGGTCGCGCCACCGCGGATTGGCCAGTGGCAGAGGGTGGTGTAGGGACATCCCCTGTCGCCCTCAGCAGCCAGGTTCCACAAGGGGTGGGGCTTAATGGGGTGATTAGCTCCTTGGTGCAGAGCTCCCCGAATGGGGGCAGCCATTTGGCCCGTGTTGGACCACGGCCGATGTCAAACCCAGCGGGCCGGCTTGTGAGCCTTGGACCGGCTGTAGGGTCTACGGAGGCCCTGCCCGACGAGAGCCTAGGGGGAGGCGATCAACACCTACCGCCGTGCGACGGGGCCGGTGAGGGCGCTCAGGACTCCGTGGCAGGGGTTGCCCAGGGGGCCGCGAGTGGGACCACCATCTCGGGGGGGTCCGGGGGATGGCCTAAGCCGCGCCAAGCCAGCCAACCTGTCGCCGCTGGTCCAAAGGTAGGGCGCGAGGTCAACCACAAGCCCACGGGGCCCCATGCTCATGGAATGCCCCATGCCGGCCCTGGGGTCTCTGCCAGACCAAGCCCAATCGGGGGCCGTGGCGGGCCGGCTAAGGTTGGAGTGGCCTCGCCTTCCCCGGTCAAGGGCCGGAGGGACGAGGCCCCATCAACCGGTATGCTAGGGCAAACGGACGATGTGGTCCTCCTTCAGGAGGTGGCCCGTGCCAATGAGATCAGGGAGAGGCTACGGTTCACTGGGGGTGAGGCGTTGCGGGGCCTGCTGGAGAGGCTTGACATCGAATCCTTGGCTAGATTCATTCGTCAGGAGATGGTTGAGGTCGGGCCGGAGATGCATCGATTGTCTCATCTCCCTATCCTGAGCCGTTCACAATTGATACTCCGCAACCGATTGTTGCGGCGGGGAGCTAAACAGGGTCGCCGCCTCAAATTGGCCCGGCTCCTCTCACAGAGCGGCAAGCGGCCTGAATGGATGGTTCTCTCGACCATCCCCGTCCTGCCCCCCGAATTGAGGCCCATTGTCAGGCTGGATGGAGGCGTGGTTGTGGTTGCCGATCTCAACAAGCTGTATCAGAAGGTCCTGTTCCGAAACAGCCGGCTTGAGGAGCTGCGGATGGTAGATCTTGCCAGTGTGGGGCAAGCCAAGCGATTGCTGCAGGAGGCAGTGGATGGCCTCCTGGACAATGGGAAGGGTGGCTCCATTCCCATCGCTGGGCCGAATGATCGTCCCCTAAGATCGCTCTCCGATGGCCTGAAGGGCAAAAGGGGGCGATTCCGACAGAACCTCTTGGGCAAGCGGGTTGATTACTCGGGCCGATCGGTGATCGTAGTGGGCCCACGTCTTAAGCTGCATGAGTGCGGTTTGCCGAAGGAGATGGCCGTAGAGCTGTTCCAACCCTTCCTGAGCCGTCTGCTAATGGATCGCGGGTTGGCGGAGAACATAACTGCCGCCAAGAGGTTCATGGGTCAGGACCATCCTGTCCTTTGGGAGGTTCTTCAGGAGCTGTTGAGGCGGCACCCGGTGCTTCTCAATCGCGCCCCTACCCTGCATCGGCTCGGCATACAAGCGTTTCAACCAAGGCTGGTTCATGGACGGGCAATCCTGCTCCATCCCCTGGTGTGCACCGCCTTCAATGCCGATTTCGACGGTGATCAGATGGCAGTTCATGTCCCCCTCTCCCCGCAGGCGCGGGGAGAGGCTTGGAAGCTGCTCTGGTCACGCAACAATCTGCTGTCACCGGCAACGGGCCAACCGATACTAACCCCGAGCCAAGACATGGTGTTGGGTTGCTATTACCTGACTGCTATCAATCGGCCAACCCGTGTCGGCAGAGATGGGTGGGGAGCCCCCTCCCCCCGAGCCAACCCGGTCAAATCCCTCCTGTCATGCATGCCTTATGCCGATTGGTTGAGTGGGCAAATCAGGCCCGTGGATTGCAAAGCAATGCAACCACTTGAGGTGGGTTGCTGCCCGGAGCCGGAAGCCAACCCAGCCATGCTACCCAGTGGGAGCCCTGGCACAAGGGCCTTGATCGGTCTGGCCACTGCCGCCGCTCGGCACAGGCCCGTAGGCGGTCCCTCGATCGGGAACGGACCGGCTGTGCCCCGGCACGGCCCTGAGGGGGAGCGGTGGCAGCCCTCCACGATGCGCCCCCAGCTGGTGTCATCGAATGCGACCATCGCACTCGAGGGCCAACCCACCGTGGCCATCCAGGGAGACGAGGGGCCACAAAGAGGCCCATCGTCACGAGGCAGCACGGGCTCCCTCGATCTGGGGGTAGGCAGCTCTCAGGCAATCGCCGGCCCGGATGCGCCCCCCGCCGTGTTGCGGCGAGCCCGGGGGGCCAAGGAGGACCGGTGGAGACCGACCGCAGCAAGGGCAACCGACGCGCCGCTCCACGGCTGGTCACTTGCAACCCATGGGGGCATAAGAGGAGAGTACTTCACTTCCTTTGGGGAGGCCATGCAAGCCCACCATCAGGGCCACCTTGGGGTGCATGCCCCCATATGGGTTAGGTTCGAGGGCGTAGCTGAGAGGGATCCCTTGTTGGATGAGCCATTAGAGATGAGGGTAGGCTTCTCCGGCCATCTAAGGATGGTCTTCAGCAGCTATCAAGAGGTTGGCTCATTGATGGGCGGCAGTTCAACTAGATTCGTTCGGACAACAATCGGCAGGATACTCGTCAACTCCTCGGTCAGCCAGACCAGGGCCCACGGACAACAGCCCATTTCATGACACATGATCGGCGCTTCGGGCCGAGGCATTTGCCCTGAGGAAGCGATTGCATATCACTTGCCGATGACAATCCGGGCATCGGTGGTCGACCCTCTTGGGTCGACCCATAGAACCCATAGAGGGGTCGAGAGGCCTCGACGGAAGGCCCGTGCGGTCGCTGCGTGACCGCAATGGAGCCAGGGGGACCGGACAGGGGGCATCAACCCAGCGACATCCCCCTCTCCGTCCGCCCCTCCCCCCTCTCTATGGCCGCCATTGCCGGCGCCAAGGGCGGCTGCCCACCTCCTTTGCCTATTGCGGGGCCGATTGCAGAAAAGACAACAACAGCATAGAAACAATATGGGCTCAACCCCCCTCTTTCTTAATCACACCTTTGACAAGAACCGGTTGAAGAGCTTCATAAGTTGGTCTTTGCTCTCAATGGGTGAGAGAGAGACCATTGAGATGGTAGAGAGGCTAAAGAGTACCGGGTTTGGTTTTGCTACACAGGCAGGCATCTCATTGGGTGTAGATGACCTCAAGGTGCCACCCGAGAAGCTCTCCCTGGTCTCTCAAGCAAGGCAACAGGTTCATTCAAGCCTGCAAGCACACCAACGAGGCGACCTCACTGCCCTGGAGCGGCTTCAACAATTAGTAGACACATGGCATCGGACGAGCGAGACCCTGAAGCAGACAGTTGTCAACCATTTCCAATCCACAGACAGGTTAAGCCCTGTTTACATGATGGCATTCTCGGGGGCTCGAGGCAACATCTCTCAGGTCCGACAATTGGCTGGGATGCGGGGGTTGATGGCCGATCCGCAGGGACAGATCATTGGATTCCCCATACGGAGCAATTTCCGGGAGGGGCTGACAGTGATTGAATACATGATCTCCTGTTACGGGGCTCGAAAGGGGTTGGTAGACACCGCGCTTCGGACGGCGGATGCAGGCTATCTTACCCGTCGACTCGTTGATGTCTCACAGCACATGGTCATTAGGGCCACCACCTGTGCCACTCCCCGTGGCATTGCCATCAAGGACGTGGAGGCCTCGGGAAAGATCATCCTTCCCCTGCGAGATCGATTGATGGGGCGTGTCTTGGCGGAGGATGTCATGGCAACCGACGGCATCGCATCGATGCACCCCAAGTTGGTGGGGAGCAATGCCATGACGGGTGAGCCCCCCTTGAGCCACGCCCTCTCTTCCCCCCCCCCTGCCACGAATCACTCAGCCCTCACCCAGCAGAACCACGGGTCATCGCCTCCATCCCCTCTGCCGCCAGGCCTTGCCACCCTCCCAAGGATTCGGCACCAGACGGGGAAGGGGCTGCATCGCCCACGTCTCATAGCCTCCCGGAATCAAGAGATCTCTGGGGAATTGGCTGGCACAATAGCTTCGCACAGAGATCGGGTCCTGGTCCGGTCACCCCTTGCATGCTCCGTTCCGCATGGGGTTTGTCAGCTCTGCTATGGCTGGAGCTTGTCCGAGGGGCGCCTGGTCACCCTAGGGGAGGCGGTTGGAGTTATTGCGGCACAATCGATTGGCGAGCCTGGAACCCAATTGACGATGCGAACCTTCCACACGGGTGGGGTGTTCTCTGGCGAGGTCATGTCGGAGGTGCGAGCTCCCCATGAAGGGGTTGTCCGATTCCCTGCGCCAATGCCGGGGCTCCTTGTACGAACGGCACATGGAACGATAGCCTTCTTGACGAGGGCATCGGGGATGCTAGTCCTCTCGGACGGGCCATGCACCAGCTCGACTGGCAGGGGTGTTGGGGCATCTGCCACACCCCCATCCAAGGCTGTCGATCAGAAGGGCCTCGAGACGAGGCTATCCATCGAAGCGGCCACTGCACTGTTTGTCCGGCAGGGCCAAAGGGTGGCCCAAGCCCAGTTGCTTGGGGAGTTCTCATCGATGGGGGCGGGAATGAATGAGACCATTGAGGCCCAGCGGACCCTGTTCTCAGAGATCTCCGGACAGATATCCTTCGTGAGCTTGCTGCTGGGGACCCGGCCAGGAGAGGATGGGGGGCTCCTACAGATCTCTAAGAGCTTGGGTCTTATATGGATCCTTGCTGGTGAAAGGCCTTCGATTGGTCCCCTCCTCCTCCCCTATTCCAGGGGGTCGCACCTGGTTGACAAAGGATCTGCCATGGGGAGGGTTGTTGGAAAGGCAGGCATGCAGGCGGAGGGTCTCAACGCGGTGCCTGGAGGATGGGGTAGGGGGCTGCGGCAGGGCAACAGTCCGAGGATTCGGCTCAACTCGCCAGGGGATCCTCGGTTAGGCCACAGAGTCCATAAGGCCAATGGCAGCACGGATTGCGATCCATCTGGTCACCAAGGTGGTAACCAAACCAGGTGGCATCGAGCCAACCCATTGACGGCAGTGGCAAGCTGGCCATGCCCAGGTGGGCATGGCCCTCGGTGGAAGACGCCAGGTGAGCAAGCTAGAGGGTTGCTTGACGACCCCCAAGGCCTTGAGATCACTGTGCCAGGTCTTGCCATAGCTGCCAAGTCTCTGCGCCTCCTACCCGCCTGGGGATATCAGGTGGTCCCTTCTTCAAGGGGGATGGATGACCTGTTGTGGCCCAGTGAGGGGCCTCTCGTGGGATGGACGCAGCTACGGGCCTCCGCCCCACGGCTCAGTCCGATTGCCTCCCCGTTGAAGGCCAGGGGTCGCCAGCGGCCCCCCTCGATCCACCCACAAGCCCTAGTCCGCAACGGGGCTCCGGCTCGGGCCTCGACGGCCACCCCCAGCCAGGGGGATGGCCGTCGAAGCACCGGCCAGCCGGGGGTTGCATTGCAACGCAATGCCCAGCCCACCACCTACGACTCAAGCCAGCGACCATGGCTGTGGTGGTTCCCCCGTTCTTGCAGAACGGGCCGCAATGGGGTTGTCTGGATTGACAGCCGATTTGCAGATCGACATTTCATCTATGGTGAGCTCTTTTGGGTTGCGAAGCAATCAGCAGATAGGTCCCGAACCAAACCCCTTCTAGGTGAGCGCAAAGGGCAACCGTTGGGCCGCTCTACGGGGCCAGCCCACCATCTGGCCCAGGGTCGATTCCCTGCCATCGGCGGCTCACGGCTAATGCCGTGGGTCGATCGGCGGCTGCAGGTGATGGCAAGGCCTCCCCTAGCCATTAGGAAGGAGGTGGAACGCTTCGAGGCACCTTCAAGCAGTGCTGGTCTTGCTGGTCACCCCCGGCCGTTGAGGGGGCGTAGCTACCACGTACAGGGTGTCAACCAGCCTCTTCGATCCACATTGTACCCTCAGATAGTGGCGGGGAATGGGGCCACGGGACTGAACAGGTGCTTCGTCTCGATTGACGCGGCTCGTCATTGGAACAATTGGGGGGCACGGGCCCGCAGAGGGCAGGCCCTAAGTGGGCCCGTGCCTCTCCTGCCAGCAGTGGAATCTCAGCAGCTCATCTCAGCTGCGGTCGCACCTCCCCCGGGCTCCGCACCTAGGAGGATGGAGCAGGAACGATGGCTGTGCCCCCCTATTGCCCAAGAATGGAAGGATGGGAATGCGCGGAATCCGTTGGCTCTGTCGATGTGGTGCACCTCAACCCATCCACGCAGCCTGTGCAGCCAGGAAGGGGGAGAGGGGATCCACGCACCGAGCCTCCTCTCTGATGAGATGCGCCTGTCACCCCGAGGGCCTGTTCTGGTTGATCCCAGTCTGTACCATGTCACGGGCCATCTCTTCCCTACACAGAAATTACAAAAGGGTCAGCCAAGAGCCAACACTCAGCTCGAGCAGACCGACTGGTGCAACCCATCCCCATCGATTTCTCCTGATGGGTGTCGGCCCCCTGCTCATGGGTCAGGGCCAGGGGGGCGGCCATCCGTGACACCCCTTCCCTGGCCCTTGTACCTTGCCTCCGGAGAGCGCAGTTGGTTCTATTCCCCTTTGCAGCAAGCCGGCCTTCCCATTTGTCATGAGTTGCTCAATCCTTGTGGTGTGATTGGCCTTGACGACCTGCTCCTCGAGGGCTGCCCTACATACATTGAAACCACCGTGGGCCGCCCCCTCGGCTATTGGGTTGCAGACACCCACCTGCTTGTTGCCTTGAAGGTTGGATTGATCGGGAGACAGGGGGAGACCGTCTGCCACACCCCTCCTCGTGCCAGCGGAGACGGCCCTGGCAAAGAGATTGGCCGGATCTCCTGGTTTCGAAAGATAACCGTGGCTCCAGCTCCGTGTAGGGCTCGAGAGGATGCTGGTCAGGGCACCACGGCGGAGGCTTCGGCCCCCTCGGCAATGGGGATGCCTACCAAGGCATGGGGCTCAGGAGCAAGTGGAGCTCCTGTGTGGAACGGGGCAGGGGTGATGTCCCGCGGACGAGTCCTCGCAGGGGGAGCATCTCATTTGAGCTCGGCATCAAGCCAAGTGGCGGCCTCCCCAAGGGGTGACCTTGGAGCAAGACACAAGTCGGTCCAGGAGGGCCAGGAGTTGCCGCGGCCTCAAGCAAGAGGCCTGTTGCTGTTCTTGCGGAAGATGCTCCTCCTGTCACAGGCTGCCTATCTTCGTTGCAATGTGGGCTTTGAACCATTGGCTGCTCGTCGGTTCCTAGCGATTGGAGAGGGTGGCAAGGGCAGTCTCTTGGCCATGGAATCCTTAGGCGGCAATGCCGTCGCCGCACCTATTCAGAGCGGTGGCAAGATGATGTCGACGGGATGGGATTACTGGAGCCATCCACGCATCTGGAGGAACCTGGTCAATGACAACGCCTTCTTGTGGCTAAGGGTATTCCCTATTGAGGTGGAGTCACTGACCAATCCAACACCGCGCTACACCCCGGGGGGTTGGGGCAGGGGCATGCCGGACCGCCCGTCTAGCGGCATTGGAGGGGCCACACCGCCCCTCCCCTCTGTGGGGTTAGAGGCGAATCGTCTGGGGGACGGGCGTGTGCCTCTAGGCGGTGTTGCCGTCACTGGCCATCCGTTGCAAAGCAATACGACCCCTCTAGGCCGCCACCATCGTGGCAGGCCACAAGCCACAACAGCTCACCCCTTGGTGAAGCAACGGCTCAAACGACACTTTGCAATGGGTTGGCCATCTTGTTTCAACCTCTTTGTCCACCTAAGAAGGGCCTCCCCACATCGTCTGCCGACCGTAAGGGAGGGGCATGAGTTGCCCTCGCATCAGCTCCGTGCGGCCCTCGAAGGAGGGCACCCGGCTCCACTAGCTGCCACACCATCCCTTGGCTGCATTGGCCGTCACCGGCCTAAGGTGAATGGAGGCCCCCTTCTAAGGGGATTGGTGGGGCGGGTGGAGTGGGCGGTAGGCCACCGGGCCGGCTGGCCGGGCCCCTTCCTGCCGGAGATGAGGCAGCTGGCAACCAAGCTGGTACAACCCTTGCCAGGGGCGGGGTTGCGGCTGGCTCGATTGTCCTCCTTTGAAGGGTTCCAAACCATGTCGGTGGCAATGCCCCTTCATCTGGTTCGATTTGCAGTGTATCAATCCACGCCTCCTGGACAGGAGCCAATTGCTGGGCTCGTTCAGTGGCTGGCCGCGGCAGCAACACTGCCGCCAACCCCCCTGCTATGGCGCACGGCCGAGGGCCGGGGAGCCGGCTCGAGGCCACTCGTGAGTGACAACGCCCTCCAAGGGCGTAGCCTCCCCGAGGCCCGCCCGCCGCACGGGGACCAGGGCTCGCTCGCGAGGGGCACCAACGCAGGGCCTCGCATTGTCCCTTTGTACCGATTGCCGGGCTGCCGGCGCGAAGGCTGGGAGGAGGGGGATGGGATGTGCCGCGGTGGAGGGTCGACTGCCAGCCTGTGGGGCTCTTGGCCAGCCTCAGGTGACCACGCACCGAAGCCCCTTGCAAGCACGACGACCGGAGAGATGGTCAGTTCCCTAGGGGATGACTTGGGGGCCGGCCCCTCTTGGCGCCCCCGGATGCTGGTCGCCCCGCCAACTCAGGATCGGGTCATTCTAAGGGATGGTGATTGTGTCACCCTAGCCACCAGCCGATCTTGCTGCCCATCTTCGGTGACCCGCTTCCTTGCTCTTGGCGAGGAGATTGCCCCAGGCAAGGCGGTTCCGATTCCCGGTCAAACCATCGCCATCGAGCGTGACAGGGTCACCCTCCGACGAACACAGTCCCTCCTCTTCTACGCTCACGGCGCCATGCATGTGGCTGACGGGGAATGGGTTGAAAGGGGGGCCCCCATCCTGACTCTAACCTATCAGAAGTTGGTGACCGGTGACATCGTCCAAGGCATACCAAAGATTGAGCAGTTCTTCGAAGCTCCTGCTACCAGGGAGGGGGAGCCGCTTGCAAGCAGTTTGCAGGCTCGCGTCCGACGAGGCTTTGAACGCCTGAAGCGGACCCGCCCGCTTCCTCAAGCGGTGAGGGCAAGCATTGAGGAGATCCAAGAGGTGGTAGTCGAGGGGATTCTAAAGGTCTACCTTGCGCAGGGTGTTCGGATCGCCGATAAGCACCTGGAGATCGTTGTCCGTCAGATGACGTCCAAGGGCCAAATCCTGGAGGCTGGAGACACGGGGCTCTTCCAGGGGGAATTCGTCGATTTGGGACGGATCGAACGGCTTAACCTGTCAACCTATGGCCAAAGGGCCGACTATGAGCCGGTTGTGTTAGGCATCACCAGGGCTTCACTCGATTCCGACAGCTTCATATCGGCGGCCAGTTTCCAAGAAACGACGAGGGTTCTCAGCCGTGACACGATTGTAGGGAAGACTGACTTCTTACGAGGATTGAAGGAGCGAGTCGTGTTGGGAGATCTTATACAGGCTGGCACAGGCCTTGATGACAACATCAATTATGGCCTCCTGTTTGGGATCACTAGGACAGGGCAGACGAGCCTGGATAGTGGCAACCCCTCTTGAGATCGTGATCCCGCGGCTCCCTCCCCCGCGCGGCGGCCGCCCTCCTTACCGATCAGGTGGGCTTCAAGGCGGCCGCCGCGCGGAGGTTGACACATCACCGATACCAAGGCTTGGCGGGTGGCCTGCAAGCGGCCGCTGCGCGGGTGTTGCAACTGTAGGTGCTGGCAGCATTCGCTGCCAGGAGTGACCCAATGGGTGGCCGCGTCAGGGAGCCCTCCACGGCTCCACGGCTGTCTCGTGGCAGCCTTGCTGGTTGGGCTGCAAGGCAATTGGATATCTCTTCGTACGTCCTATTTGAATGACAGAGAAATGACTTCACATCGATTCGGAAGCAACCATCAATCGCAAGATGGTAACGTAGTTCGACGGTATTTGATAGCTGGCTCACGGCAGAGCAGCAATTATTGGTGGGCGGCAATCGTCACCTTAGGGGGATTGGGCTTCGTGCTGGGTGGGGTATCCAGTGGCTTGCAAACGGATCTGCTTCCATTCCTCTCGTCACGGGGGATCCAATTCTTCCCCCAAGGGCTTGTTATGTCCTTCTATGGTGGCCTAGGCCTTCTCTTTGGCGGCTACTTGTGGTTGTCACTGTTTTGGGATGTGGGTGGCGGTTTCAATGAATTCAACCCGAGAAGTCGGTCCGTTCGGATCTTTCGATGGGGGTTTCCCGGAAAGACTCGCCGAATAGATTTGCTTCAGTCGATCGCCGAGGTGGAGTCGATAAAGGTCGAGATAAGAGAGGGGATTCGCCCTCGTCGAACCATCTACATCCGAACCAGGGGAAGCCGAGACATCCCCATAACGAGCATAGGGCAACCTATGACACTCATTGAGATGGAGACGGAGGCAGCGGATTTGGCTCGCTTCATTGGCGTTCCAATCGAGATGACGGCTTAGGCCTCAATTCACGCCCAACCCGGGCATCCAGCCGGGGGGCGGCCCTGCTGCGCAGACACCGACCGTTGGCAGCTAAGGTGGCTGTGGGAAGCCACTACATCAATTGAGTGGTGGTCGGATTTGTGATAGACTGTGTGGCACAATGCGGGGTTGCAATCCTCAATCTCGGCGCAATTGCCGAGCTGGTGAGGGGACAGGGTCGGAGAGCGGCCGCCGCGCGGATGCTGATGCTGGCTCCCGGTGTCGCCGCTTCATGCCTACATGCACGATGGGGCGATGGCCATGGCCATACCTTGCAATGCCCCGCATTGCCCTGCACGCAAAGAACGATTCGTGACCTCTCCCCTCCTCTCGATCTTGCCACAAAGGTGGGCGGCCCTTGATGAGGGCCGCCCACCTCGAGACGCCTGAGGCGGCCACCCCCCTCGATGGCCGGGGGTGGCCATCGAAACCTCGCGGAGGAGGGGTCATCACTAGGCTTGCCTAGAACTACTGATTGCATATTGTTATGAACACTTCCGTAAAGACCAAAAACGTAGGCCGCATCACCCAAATCATTGGCCCCGTTCTTGATGTGGCGTTCTCGCCGGGCAAGATGCCAAACATCTACAACGCCCTGGTTGTCCAGGGCAAGAATGAGGCTGGCGATGACATTGCCCTCACCTGTGAGGTTCAGCAGTTGCTTGGAGATCATTGTGTCCGGGCCATCTCTATGAACGCAACCGATGGATTGATGCGTGGGATGGACGTGATCGACACTGGGAAGCCTTTGACAGTGCCGGTAGGGCAGGGGACCTTGGGACGGATATTCAATGTGCTAGGTGAACCGGTGGACAACTTGGGGCCGGTAAACACCAAGGAGGGGCTGCCAATACATCGCTCTGCCCCAGCCTTCGTTGATCTTGACACGAAGCTGTCTATCTTTGAGACGGGCATCAAGGTGGTGGACCTCCTAGCCCCTTATCGCCGAGGTGGAAAGATTGGCCTCTTCGGAGGTGCCGGCGTAGGCAAGACCGTGCTCATCATGGAGCTGATCAACAACATCGCGAAGGCCCATGGTGGGGTCTCAGTGTTTGGGGGCGTTGGAGAGAGGACACGAGAGGGGAATGACCTCTATTGTGAGATGAAGGAATCGAAGGTGATCGATGAGGACAACATATCCGCCTCTAAGGTTGCCCTAGTCTACGGTCAAATGAACGAGCCGCCGGGTGCTCGCATGCGCGTGGGGTTGACGGCATTGACCATGGCAGAGTACTTCAGGGACATCAACAAGCAAGACGTGTTGTTGTTCATTGACAACATCTTCCGCTTCGTACAGGCAGGCTCCGAGGTATCGGCATTGCTAGGCCGAATGCCCTCCGCTGTAGGGTATCAGCCGACCTTGGCAACCGAGATGGGTGGCCTGCAGGAGAGGATAACCTCAACGAAGGATGGATCGATCACCTCCATCCAGGCCGTCTACGTGCCCGCGGATGACCTTACCGATCCGGCACCGGCCACCACCTTTGCCCACCTTGATGCAACAACGGTTCTTTCACGTGGATTGGCATCGAAGGGGATCTACCCAGCCGTTGACCCTTTAGACTCTACCTCAACGATGCTGCAGCCATGGATCGTTGGGGAGGAGCATTACCAATGCGCCCAGAATGTCAAGGAGACCTTGCAACGGTACAAGGAGCTGCAGGACATCATTGCAATCCTTGGGCTAGACGAGCTCTCAGAGGAGGATCGCCTCATCGTGGCACGGGCTCGCAAGATCGAGCGCTTCCTTTCCCAGCCCTTCTTCGTGGCAGAGGTCTTCACCGGGTCACCAGGGAAGTACGTGAGCTTGGCAGAAACCATCCAGGGCTTCAACTTCATCCTGTCCGGTGAGCTGGATGACCTGCCTGAGCAGGCGTTCTATTTGGTAGGCAACATCGACGAGGCCGTTGCCAAGGCTGCCTCATTGCAAGGGAAATAGGGCAGCCCTTCCTTGCCCCTCCCTCACAACCAGTGAACCCCCTCTCGCCCCCCTCCTTCTGCTCGAGGGCTGGGTGGCCGCTTCAGGGCCATCGATGGGGGGGCCAGCGAACAGCGAAGCCTCCGCCACGGCGTGGCGGCTAAGGTGTACAAGCTTGTTTATGATTCTTATCTTGTGTGGCGCCGGGGAGGCTTGTGCAGCTAGGAATGGATGGGCTTGTTTGTCCAAGATGGGGATGGGGCTTGCAAGGGATGGCTTTGATGGCAAGGCTGTCCAAATAAGACATGATTTAGATGGATTTACAAACCTATGGCTCTTCAAGTTTGCATCATGACCCCGGATCGGATATTCCTAAACCAAGAGGTGGAAGAGATTATCTTGCCTACGAACACTGGTCAGATGGGGGTATTGACCAATCACGCCCCCTTGATGACGGCTCTGGATGTTGGTGTCATGCTTAGCCGCACAAAGACGGAATGGACCTCGGTGGCCCTCATGGGGGGGTTTGCCCTGGTCAAGCAGAATCAAGTGACTGTGTTGGTCAATGAGGCTGAATCGGCGGAGTCCATCGATCCAGACCAGGCAGAGAGGAGCTATGAAGAGGCTCAGGCGAGATGGTTAGAGGCGTCAGGCCAAAAGCAAAAGGTTGAGGCCAATTTCGCCCTCAAGAGGGCCAGGGCAAGGTATCAACTGGTGAAGAAGGCAGGATAGCATCCGCTGCCCACCTCGCAAGGTCCCGCATTGGCCCACGCCCCCCTCGCTGGCTAGGGTGGCCCCTTGAAGGGGGCCTTGACGCATGTGGACGGGTAGGCCCAAGCCAGAGCAACCCTCGGGCTTGAGCGGCATGGGCAGGACCCCCATCAGCCAGATTTGACGGATGGAGGTGGGAATGGGCAATCGAGGGGTGGCAGGGAGCTTAAATATCTTATTAGTTGATAATAATTTAAGAAATACAATGGTGGGTGGCTTGGATCTATCTTGCCAGTTAGCAAGAGACGTGCCATTCCAATGTTGCGAACCTTGTGGAGCTGAATGTGGCCTGTCTCTTGGTGCCAAGCTCTCCTGCTGGCCATGGAGAGGGCCTCATCACAGCCAAACTACCATCAATCCCTTACTATGACTGCTATCTTAGAGAGACGCGAAAGCGCTAGCCTATGGGCTCGTTTCTGCGAATGGATCACCAGCACCGAGAACCGTCTATACATCGGTTGGTTTGGTGTCCTAATGATCCCTACCCTGTTGACTGCAACTTCGGTGTTCATCATCGCATTCGTTGCTGCTCCGCCTGTGGACATTAACTAAGATCGGTGTCCCTCATCCGCAAGGATGTTGACGAAACTGGGTGAATTGCTGGAACCCGAAAGGCGATCAGCAGCCAAGCCAAGAATGGGTGAGGCGCCCTCTCATTGCGGCCGCCGCGCGGCAGAGAATCGGTCCTCAAGTTCTTGGAAGGTTCAGAGACTAGAAAGTGAGTCCCAACAATAATCTTTCACAAGCGCCCAGCCCCTTTTGAAGGAATTCTCTAGCAAAGTGAGATGTTCCAGCATTGAAGAAAGGGTGAAGATATAGTCCACACATTTAAAGGTTTTCATGACACTCGCCCTCAGTGAGATTGAAATAGCTTGGCTTGCCGGCTTGCTCGAAGGAGAAGGATACTTCGGCTTAGATGCGCGATCAGCAAAACGCTACAATGTCTCTACGGCACCTCCGTCTCCCTTCTTAAGGGTGGCAATGACAGACCGAGACATCATCGAGCGCGTAAGCAAGCTTGTCAAGAAGAGGCATTTCTCTCCTACACGCCTTACTGCGACAGGAAAGCAGGTATACATCGTTCACGTGGGTGATCGAGCAACCCTTAGCACGCTCTTGCCTCGGCTCTTTCCATACCTTGGGAAACGTCGCCAAGAGGCTGTCAAGAGTTGTCTTGATGCTCTAATGGAGTGAGAGATGTGGTACGCTGCCGGGAATCGTCGAGAGATGGCGAAGCAAAGCCCGTTGTCAAGAAAACTGATGGCATCTAAGTCATTTGATATGATGTCACCTGATGTCCTTAAAGACATCTTGTAAATGTTCTGCGATGGAATCCGTGAGCCAGTTTCTGGATCACTCCTTTACGGCAACAACATCATCTCTGGTGCGGTTGTTCCAACATCGAACGCTATCGGCCTGCATTTCTACCCGATCTGGGAAGCTGCATCACTAGATGAGTGGCTTTACAACGGTGGTCCTTACCAGCTTATCGTTTGTCACTTCTTCCTAGGCATCTGCTGCTACATGGGTCGTGAGTGGGAGCTTTCGTTCCGTCTAGGCATGCGTCCGTGGATCGCCGTGGCATACTCTGCACCAGTTGCTGCTGCTACTGCGGTGTTCATCATCTACCCTATCGGTCAGGGCTCATTCTCTGACGGCATGCCTCTAGGCATCTCAGGGACCTTCAACTTCATGATCGTGTTCCAAGCTGAGCACAACATCCTTATGCACCCTTTCCACATGCTTGGTGTGGCTGGTGTGTTTGGTGGCTCTCTGTTCTCAGCAATGCACGGTTCATTGGTAACCTCATCGCTTATCCGTGAGACTACTGAGAACGAATCAGCAAACGCTGGTTACAAGTTCGGTCAAGAGGAAGAGACTTACAACATCGTTGCTGCACACGGTTACTTTGGTCGTTTGATCTTCCAATACGCATCGTTCAACAACTCACGTTCGCTTCACTTCTTCCTAGCTGCTTGGCCAGTTGTTGGCATCTGGTTCACTGCTCTTGGTATCTCTACCATGGCATTCAACCTGAACGGTTTCAACTTCAACCAGTCAGTTGTGGACTCTCAAGGCCGTGTTATCAACACTTGGGCTGACATCATCAACCGCGCAAACCTTGGTATGGAAGTTATGCACGAGCGCAACGCTCACAACTTCCCGCTAGACCTTGCGTCAGTAGAGGCTCCAGCTGTAAACGGCTAGTCCCAGTCCTGTGCGGCATCTCCTGGTGCGGCACATGCATCCCTGATGCATGACGGATTGGCAAGAGGCATTCACGGATGACTCTGAGACTTGCCTGGCCCGCGGCCACTGGGGCCTAGGCCCCAGTGGCCGCGGGCCAGGCAAACCATCTGCACCCCCCAACCGGTAATAGGATTCAAACCACTGCGTTACGCCCCATGCCTCGCCCCCTCCCCGCGCGGCTTCGTTGCGGCCGCCTGGGGGCCGTTCAGCGGCCGCCGCACGGGAGCAGCCCCTCAAAGGCCCCCACCGCCTGCCGAGCCCCCTCATCCTGATCCCAATCCTTGGGTAGGTCTAGCATTTCATAGAGGAATAGACGTGTTGGCCTTGGTAGGCGGTTGGTGCGCTTCGAGAACTGGAACCCAGGCCAGGGAGTCGATTGAGCTGCTACCCTCCGTCTTTCCCACTCCCACCAGTTTGAACCCCTCCTAAGGTGGTAGAGAGGGACCATGAGAATCGAGATTGACGGGACTTGAACCCGCAACTTCCGGCGTGACAAGCCGGTGCTCTAACCATTGAACTACAACCTCTCACATACTGTTACCACCAAGAGCCACTCTTTGTTCGTGACTTGTACACCAAGCCACAACAACTATAAGCAATGCCCCCTACCCCTGTCAAGCTCCTCCCGGGTGTCACAGCCACACCCCGTCGACTGTCCCCCCCTTCGGGGGCAGCTTCTGCCGGCCATCGAGGGAGCGGCCGCTGCCAACTGTCGAGATGGCCCGGTACACAGGAGGGCGAACGACGGGATTTGAACCCGCGAGTAATGGAGTCACAGACCAACGCCTTACCACTTGGCTACGCCCGCCACAACATCTATGATATCCGCTAAACCCCATTGGTGTCAATCCCAGCCCCCTGCCGCTGGCACAGACGGGGCAACATTGGCCCAGTCCCTCTGCGCCCCTTTCGACACACCCTCTCTCCTGATTTCGCAAACCTCGACGCTGTGGCCGGCCCCTCCATCTTGTGGGTCGGTTCCTTCGGTCCCTCTCTCCCCCTCTGAGGCGGCAGCTCATGAGCTTTGTTCCCGAATGTGATGGTGGCCGTCATAGCCAGCCCGGCCTCTTCCCTATTCCCTTGCTTGGCTCGAGCGGACGGGGTCTTGAGCGGCCGCAACGAGACCGCGCGGTGGAGGGCATCAGCGTCAACCCCCTGCTCCTCGGCCAGAACCACTGCAACACAGAGCGGCCGCCGCGCGGTTGCGGCCGCCAGATAGGGTGTATGGGCTGCAGGCCCACCGGTTCGACAGTGGGGTAGAAGCTACCCCGAGGTAAGCGGGCAAGCCAGCGGGCGAGGGCAAGGCCACGGGGTCGGGAAGACAGGTGGTTCAGAGAGCTCCCCCCGGAGGCCTCTATGGCGGCCACGAGGGGAGATCTCATCTAGCTGTAGAGCGCACTTACGAGTGCACGCAAACGGGTCAGCATTCTTACCTGCCAGAGAGGGAGGTGAAGCGTAGCTACCAGGGGAACGAAACAGGCAACCGCCACGGCAGTGGCCACCATGAACCTCCAGAAGCCGGTGAAGCCGGCATTTATGTCGCTGGTCAGGGCTACCCTCTCGGCGAGGCAGCCTATCACGATCCTAAGCAATAATACCAATTCGGGTGACAGGGCTCCATGAGGAATCATAGGCTGTGATTAGAAATAGATTGCCCTAAAAGGGCCTGTGGTCTAAGGAGGCATGCTTGGGTGGAGGGAGGATGGATCGCCTCCTCTTGACCCAAGCCAGAGCAAGAAGATGGAAGAGCCGCGCACGGCATCGGATGCCCGCACTAGCTGGTGGCATTGATGGGGGGGATGCTTCCTCAGTCGGGCCCTGTGAGCGGCCGCCGCGCGGATGAAGCTCCTGGGGCTGGCAGGCCCTGCCGCCCATCCGTTCAGCCCGTCCCCTCCTCATCCGGGTGGGGGGAGGGGCCAAGCTAAGGGAGTGGAGAGACGGGCTTGATGCAACCGCGTCGCGGCTGCTCTGTGCATCGCATGGCACCCTCAGGGGGGTGCCAACTGCCGCCACGACCGCTCAAGATGCCTGCTACTAGATTTGAACCAGTGACAACCCGCGTATGAGACGGATGCTCTAACCAACTGAGCTAAGCAGGCTGAACAATGGTGGGACACCGGACTGGATCGTCCCAAGGCATCAAGCCGTCATGGGAAGGGCGGAGTCTGCCACAAGTCAAGGGTTTGCACCTAGGCCAAGGGTGGCCAACGCATCTGGGGCCCATGGTTTGCTGGCAACCATCCCACAAGGGGTTGTGGGACGAAGGGATGTTTCTTGTTTGTACCTCCATGCACATCATTTTAGCAAAGAAGAGGAGGCCTTGCAAGGCGAAGCGGATAGCAGGTTTACAAGGGGCGTCTCCATGGCTTGCTACCATCTGTGAGGTGGTCCCTAGTCAACTAGACAAACGGGAAGGGTGACCGCCTCGGGGACACGCCTTGAATGGTCCCTCGTAAAAGGGGAATTGTGCTACCTCCACACGGAGACGCGGCCCACGTGCATGAGCTGAGGGCTGCCAGTGCCCGACCAGGACGAGTTGGCCTAATCGCCCTTGAGTGTCCTGTTGAGGGGGGGGGGGGGGCGGCCGCCGCACGGTGGCAACAACCGTGCGGCGGCCGCTCCAAGCAACAAACCTCTTTGGGATTGAGAGAATAGAGGATTCTTGATGTGATCTTGAACCCAAGATGCCTTGTCTTATAGGGTGGTGCCATCGGCCGTTTAGCAGCTTCGCCGCCCGTGCATTGCAAGCAATGCACGGCACGGGCCAATGCTCACCAGCCCGCGAAACCAGCATCTCACGAACACAAAGGAACGCCATTCCACAGGCATCTTCAGCTAACCGAGGCAAAGGCTAGCTGGTCTCGCCTGGCAGCCGCCCCCGGCCATCTCTGCATAGCACATAGGCGCACGAATGGGGTTTGATGGAGAGGTTGTTGTCTAGAATGGTTGAGACGTTTTGTGTCAACATGGTACACTTTCTAGTGTACGAGGTGTAGCACACTGTCGTCGGTAGCATATGCTTTGTTACGAAGAGAGCAAGAAACGAGGGACGAGAAGACAGATGGCTCATGATCAACAGCATGAAGAAACCATTGGTAACAATTAAGGAGAACGTGCTGTGGGTTTGCACGTTCGTGATCGTTGGGGGCTGGCTAGTGCGGGGCCTCTTCTCCCGTGCTGTGGCAATGGAAGCACCCCCTATGCCATCGATTGCAACAGTCTCTTCTAGCCGGTCCGGTGAGAAGCTAGCCCTGGGCATGAAGAGGCAAACGGTCGAAGATGAGCTAAATCGGAGTGGCCCAATAGCTGTTGGTGACGCAACCAAGGAGGTCCGTATCTCCGATGAGGCCATGCCTACCCCGGCCCCAGGAGGCCTGACCGAGGCTGAATCCATTGTAGCAAGAGAGCTCGCTTCTGGGTCGTTCACTGGTTCGGATGCACGCCATCGATTGGTTCAATCCAGCTCATCCTCTTCGTCGCAAAGGCCATCTCAGGTGCCGCCAAGGGCCGCAATCTCCGGGCTGAGCCATGCCGGGGCTTCATCGCCAGGGGTTGGGGGTCCACGCCGACCACCTTCGCAACAGGGTCTTAGAAGGGGGTCGACGGACTCGGCTCAGGCAAAGCAGCGCCTGCCAAACATCCCAAGCCTTCTGTCCCGCCCCTGTTCGCCGTGCTCCCCATGTTGCAGCCCCGACAGGCACAGCGAAGCTCCGTCTGCGGGGACAGGTCTAGAGAACCCCCCTTTGCAAACCCCGATGCAAGAGCTTCCGATGCACAGGGATGTGGATGTTGAAAGCTCTGCTCCAAAGCGCATAAGCAGCAGCAACAGTGGCTTCCTAGCAGCACAGCAAGAGAAACAACGGTCGAAGCCAGACGTCAGGCTGCAAGCTCGGAAGACACGTCGGCCTACCCCAGCTGAAGCTGAGGAAATGGGTCGCATCAACGAGGCGGCATGGGCGATGCATTGGGTAGATGCGTGGCCCTCAGACAAGGCCTCTCAAAAGAAGATCCTTATGGGGTACATCAATCAGGAGATGACAGAATGGCCTCGGTTCCACTCGGACATAAAGGAGCAGGTAAAGGGGGTAGCTGCGGAGGTGGGGTTGCAGATCGATGACGACGCATTCGCCAAACCACCCACCACCTTAGGGGAAGGCACCTATGCGCCAATCAGGAACGCCGCCAAGAAGGCATTGCGACCCTCTAACAAACGGGACAATAAGCGGCAGCACGTCAAGTTTTTGCACAATGATGCTAGCTATGGTGGCCGTGGGATTGTCTATGGCCGGTATGGGACAGATCACGGGGGCCAAATCGATGTTTACCTCCCAGGCGGCCAGTGCATTGGTGTTGCCGACCCAGACACTGGCCTTCTCTACGGCTTCTCCGAGATTCGCACCGATAGGGAATTGGTTAGATAGCCGTGGGGGAGAGCCGAGGTGAAAAGCAAACGAGAGGGAGTAGCATGAGCAAAGAACGAAAGACGGTGCAGAGACAGGACCATACCGATAGCCCTGAATCCTACTGCTGTGAGCTCCTGGAGGTGGCGGTGGAGGAGTTCGGGTGCATACAGTATGAGGCCCTTATCAAGGAGTACACCATCGTCAGTGATGAGGGGTACGGCGTCCTGCCCCTGACATACTGCCCCTTCTGTAGCACAGACGTCACCTCGCAACGAGAACTGTGGCACGAGAAGTACCTCGAGTACGTGAGCCAGCGCCGGTGTCTCACGCCCGAGGAGCTGGAGAGGCATTGGCCCATCGTCTCCCAGGGCCTGAGCATTGAGGAGACGATGCGTCTCATCGCCGAGAAGGCGGCGAGAGAGGAGGGCGGGGGCGGAGCAGCAGATGTCGTTCCGGGTGGCCTTCTCCAAGAGGAGGCGGAAGAAGGCTAGTGGGTGAGGAGGGCGGGTGATCCCCCTCTGGCCTTGCCGAGGTGGCAATATGAGCAAATCTTTGAGCCCTGTGGCTACCCTGCTGATTGAAGCCCTCAACCGTCTCCAGGAGCGGGGGACACAAACGACGACACGGGGAGATTGAGACTATTGTGACAGCCATTGCCGAACCAAGGCTCAAGGCCCAATGGGCCGCATTAGAGGGGTTGGAGGGGAGGCCTCCCCTTCAACCTCAAGGAGTGGTTTAGTGGAAAGGTAAGCATGATTACGGGGGGCAGTACAACCTTGCACCAGTGCCATTGCTCTTACCAGAGATTCGTGCATCACCAGGTGGGAGGGGTCCCCCTGAGCAAGAAGGCCTTCAGCCAGGTGTTGAGAGAGCACCTCGTGCCTAAGAAAATGGCGGGCAGGCGTTGGATAGCCACGCGAAGGCGTGTGACCATTGCTGGGATTGAGCTGAGAGAGGATGCAATCTTGGATTGCGACCCTGCCACCAAGGCCCTGATTGATGCTGCACCGGGGGGACGGAAGCGATTTCGTTCTGTTCTTGGCGGGGCTTGGCCAGCCCCTGGCAGCTGCCATTGGTCTCTCGACGGTGGGGACGCGCCCGGTTTGACTCTAGACAAACCGGGCGATCCTGAGTCAAACAAGGGGGTGGCTTGCTATCGAAGCCGCCGTGGCGGCATTCGCCCCCATGATAGATGGCAGAGCCACTGGCCTCACGCTTGCAGGGACACGTCGATAGAGGCCTAGGCCGAGCCCATAAAGAGGCCAATCCTAAGGCCTTTGGCAGGTAGATGGGAGGGGCACAAGTGGCTATAATATGAATGGAGGGGGAGAAGCAGAAGGAATGGAGAAGGCAGCGATGCGTGGCGGGATTCGCCACCATCACCTAAGGTGGCCGCCCCTCGCTGGCCGGGGGTGTCCATCGAAACCGCGCGTCAGCCGCCCCGGCCAGCGAGGGGGTGGCCCGCGCGGCGGCTGCAACGAAACCGCGCTGCCTCAACGGGATCCTCCAAGGCCACTCCTATTTCCCCCTTGGCTTAAAGCCGTGGATGCCTCGCCTCCTTAGGCCAGCCAGCTTGAGAACGCCTTGTGCTTCACGTTTGCCCTGAGACGAGACAGCCGGCTTGAGGGAGATGCTCTCTGGGCAACACGGCCACCTCGCTAGTGGGGCTGGCATGCCGTGCTGACATGCTTCCGCACGATGCCGCGTGGCGGCCGCCGCGGGGTGCATCGATGGGTCGGCTGCCCTTCCGCAATGGGGCAAGGCCATCAAACTCATTGTGACACAAACAAACAGGAGGGGTTCTCTCTATGAGCAAGGTATATGACTGGTTTGAGGAACGATTAGAGATACAAGCAATTGCAGACGACATAACAAGCAAGTACGTGCCCCCTCACGTTAACATCTTCTATTGCCTAGGGGGCATCACCTTCACTTGCTTCCTGGTCCAGGTAGCAACTGGCTTCGCAATGACATTCTATTATCGCCCAACCGTTGCTGAGGCGTTTGCGTCCGTGCAATACATCATGACCGATGTGAACTTTGGATGGCTAATTCGTTCTATTCATCGTTGGTCGGCCAGCATGATGGTGCTCGCTATGATCCTCCATGTGTTTCGGGTGTACCTGACAGGGGGGTTCAAGAAGCCCCGCGAATTGACCTGGGTCACCGGGGTGATCATGGCGGTTTGCACGGTTTCCTTTGGTGTAACTGGCTATTCACTGCCTTGGGACCAGGTGGGGTATTGGGCGGTTAAGATTGTAACGGGTGTCCCAGATGCCATTCCTGTGGTTGGACCAACCCTGGTGGAGTTGTTGCGTGGTGGGGTGGGCGTTGGTCAGTCGACGCTGACAAGGTTCTACAGCCTCCACACATTTGTTCTGCCCCTCCTGACTGCAGTCTTTATGCTCATGCATTTCCTTATGATTCGTAAGCAGGGCATCTCGGGCCCGCTGTAAGATGTTGAATCGGTGGCCAGCACAGCGAAGACCGCAGTCACGATGCGTCGAGGCCTCGCGGACGGTGGTGGCGAATGCCCCCACGGTTCGGAGCGGCCGCCGCGCGGAAGGTGGGGGTGAATCCCCCCACGAGAGGCCAATCTACATAAACAATTTCTCTGCCCTACAAGGAGGATTTCAATTATGGCTGTCACAAAGAAACCAGATCTTTCAGATCCTATCCTACGAGCCAAGCTTGCCAAGGGGATGGGACACAATTACTATGGCGAACCAGCCTGGCCCAATGACCTCCTGTACATCTTTCCAGTGGTAATATTGGGGACCTTTGCTGGTGTCATTGGGTTGGCCGTTCTGGACCCTGCCATGATAGGCGAGCCGGCCAATCCATTTGCAACACCTCTAGAGATCTTGCCGGAGTGGTACTTCTATCCAGTGTTCCAAATACTCCGAACCGTTCCTAACAAGTTGCTGGGCGTCCTATTGATGGCAGCGGTCCCTGCCGGGCTCCTTACCGTGCCGTTCATTGAGAACATCAACAAGTTCCAAAACCCGTTCAGACGACCAGTAGCAACCGCGGTCTTCCTCGTGGGGACATTGGCCTCGGTGTGGCTAGGCATAGGAGCTACCCTGCCCATTGACATCTCATTGACCCTAGGCCTGTTCTAGGCAACCAAAGCACGTGTCTCAGCGGGTGAGGTGGGATGCCGATGGGAACCTTGTCTCCTGCATAGCCACGCCCCCAGGGAGCCGTTGCCTCCATGACAGGCACGGCCTACCAAGCGGCCGCCCCGCGGTCCGCAGACACATGGGCCAGACCCGGCCATTTGCAGAGGGGTCGTCTCGGCTGGTCTGTGGTCACTGTTCCCCGTTCCCCCCTTCCCGCTCTCGAGAGGGAGTGTGCATGGCCGAGAGCATGCCAGCCACCCCCTCCCTGGGGGTGGCCATCGAACCCACCACGGGGGCCGTCCCGCGTTTGCATCGAGGGGGCGAGGCGGCAGAAGAATGGAGTGGGGTTGCAAACCCTCCCATCAACGGGTAGAATCAAAAGTGGGGGTTGCTAACTCAATGGTAGCAGTACTCGGCTTTTAACCGATTAGTTCCGGGTTCGAGTCCCGGGCAACCCAATGCCACCACGCCTCGAAGAAGGTGCGAACGCATGTCAGCACGGGACCGCGCGGCGGTCGCCTCGCGAATGCATCGAGGGGTGACCTTTCCTAATGCTCTCCAAGGACTATGCTGCAACCTTGATTGCAAGCCTGGATGCAATACCGATCGCCTCTTGTTGATGGTATAATTGGATTGCACCTCTTTTATCCATGCCGTCTGCCTTCATCTCAAGGTGGCAGCCGCAAGGCGGTCGAAGCGGCCACCCCCTCGCTGGCCGGGGGTGGCCGCTTCGACAGGTTGGCCGTGCATTGCAAAGCAATGCAACCCTGCCAGGGCCGCGCGGTGGTGGCCGCGACTGCCGCCACGCAAAGGCAAAGAGTTGCACAGCAGCCGAGATACAAACTCAACAGACAGAGATACAGAGACCATATGATTCCCTTTGAACTTGAACAGGCCTTGAGCAACTTGTCCTTTGTCTGCTTGCTCACATTGGTTGTTTGGTATTGGGTCAAATTAGCCTTCTCGCTCGGCTCTCCGCTCCAGAGCGTTGGGGCAATAGGCATGGGGATAGCCAATCTGTCCTTGGCCGGAGTGTTGATAGCCAGATGGGTGACATCGAACCACTTCCCCCTAAGCAACCTATACGAATCATTGCTCTTCTTGGCCTGGGGGTTGACAGCTTTCCATTTGGTTGTCACGCGAGTGAGCCGAGCAGACCTCATCGGTGTGGTCACCTCTCCGGTAGCACTTCTGGTAAGTGGCTTTGCCAACTTCAGCTTGCCTAGAGAGATGCAGAGGGCGACGGCCCTCGTGCCCGCGCTTCAATCCAATTGGTTGATGATGCATGTCACCGTTATGATGCTCAGCTACGTAGCATTGATCTCGGGGTCCTTGCTATCAATAGGCTTCCTTGTCATAAATTGGTATGACAGCAAGCGATCGAAGGGCGTGTTTACAACCAATGCCAATGCCAATGCCAATCCATCTTCAGGTGGTGAAGCCACCTGTTGCCACGATGCTACGCCCGGAAGCTCGCTCTCGTGGCGTCAGCCCCTCACAGTTGGTTTGCAGGCCTCGACGGCCTCCTATGCCGATGCCCTTGGGGGGGCGAGGGAGCTGGGAAGTGAGGGCTCTTGGTTGATCCCGGCAAGGGACCAGGCACCTTCAGGTGGTGATGGCGAAGGCTGCCACGGCACCAACGCCTCTAGGCGGAGGTGGCGGGTTGGCCCCGAGGGGGTGCAAGAGGTCTCCAAGACCCCTCTTTCGGCAAATCTCGACTCGTCGGATGACGAGTCCGGACCTCCTCCCGAGATGGCCGGAGAGGTATCCGGACTCGCTCAAACCTTGGACAATCTCAGCTACCGAACCCTTGGATTGGGATTCCCATTGTTAACCATTGGCATACTCTCGGGGGCGGTTTGGGCAAATGAGGCTTGGGGTTCATTTTGGAGCTGGGACCCGAAGGAGACCTGGGCCCTCATAACTTGGCTGGTGTTCGCGATATATTTGCACACGCGGCTAAACCGGGGATGGCAAGGCAACAAGCCAGCCCTCATAGCTGCAACTGGTTTTGTTACGGTGTGGATTTGTTACTTGGGTGTTAACATGTTAGGAACAGGTCTCCACAGCTATGGTTGGTTCCAAAATACCCCAGGTTGACTGCTTGGGCCATGCGTAATCACAGAGGCGGTTCGCTGGTTACCTTTGGATGAGGCAACGTTCGCGGGAGGCCGCCTCTGGAACCCTCCCCCTCGGGTGGCTGAGCACCTGTGATGTCCCCAAGGAGGCAGGTTGATTGAGGCGTCGAAACGGCCACTCATAGATGTGCTTCCAGGTGATGGCGGTGGCCGCGACGGGGTCCTCGAGGCCTCGCCGGCCACTCATGGCCGTGTCCCACCCCCTTGATGTGCCTGTGCGGCGGCCGCATCGGCGCAGCAACAAGACGTACCGGCTCTCTAAAGACGGGTGGCTTCGCAACAATGCAAGGGAGTTGGTTGCCACCTGGCTATGGGATGGACATGGTTGGACGCCATTGGCAAACAACCTGCTGTGCCCCCTGACGGACTTGAACCGTCGGCTTTTGGCTTACCATGCCAATACTCTACCGTCTGAGTTAAGGGGGCAAGGGCTGGCTTGTCATTGGGCCTTGCGACAATATACTAGAAGCAGGGCCTCTATTGCAACAGTTGGTTGCACGGGTAGGGTTTCGAGGCCGTTGACGGGCCGCGGCCGGGGTTTCGATGGCCGCAACGAGACCCGGGAAAGATGGTGGCGAATGCCCCCGCGCGGCGGCCATCACGGGACCGAGCGGGGGCATCTCGGATGCATTGCAACAAGCACTCTGTGCCAATCCTAGCGAACAGCTAGGGCAGTCCTGAGACAAGCCTGTCGTCTAGGGTGGAAGGATTCGAACCTCCGAATGGCGGGACCAAAACCCGCTGCCTTACCACTTGGCGACACCCTATGCAGCCTGAAGTCTTTGTACACAACAGCTGTACGGAATATATCGCATCCAGCCAACCCTTGTCAAACGTGACGGCGAATGCCGCGGCGGCCGGCCTTTCTAAGGCCACCCCCCTCGATACCTCGGCCTTCGAGGGAGGTGGCCCTCAAAACCCCCCGGATGGCATCTGGACAGGGCACTTCGGGCTAAGAAGAGGATCAGGCTCAAGCGGGGGGGATGGCCACACCCTCAACAATTCCCTGTTGAGGCTGGTGGGAAGCCCTGCATGGCACTCGAGCGGCCGCCCCCTCGAAGGCCGGGGGTGGCCAGCGAAACCGAGCAGATGGCATGCAACGCGATCCGCTAAGATGACGGGATCCAACAGGCCTTGGGTGCCAACGTCCCATATGGCCTCTTACCACCAGGGCGTTCGGCTTAGGGGGGTAATGGTTGGTTAGCAGTGGAGAAGATGATAAGACAGAGTGGGGTGCAAAGGCCTAGCTTCTCAGATCCCTTGAGAATGCTGCACAGAATAGTATACTAAGTAGGTAGGGGTGAGATCTTTCCATTCTCTTACAAGTGCTGCTTCTGCCAAGCTGAGGATGCCCCTGGCACATGTGCTCTGCCCCCTTGCCGCAAGGGGGCAAAGAGCCTAGTCAGGAGCAAGGCAAAGCGGGTTCACAGGCGAGGGGGGCGATCTGAGGCCTGTGCATCTGAAGATGCCTCTAGGTGAAAGGGATTGGGCTTACCCAGGCGCGCATGACCAGGCTGCAACCTCCCCTCGACGCCCTTGCGCGGGGGCCCCACAGGGCCATCCAAGCTGGATCTGAGATGCTTGTCGACCTTGTTGCCAAGAACCAGACTTGAACTGGTGACACGAGAATTTTCAATCCTCTGCTCTACCAACTGAGCTATCTCGGCTGCTTGTTCTGCAGGACATGGTAGCAGAAGGTGCGTCTCAGTCGCAAGCCCCACCTTCCCAAGATCGGTGGCGACATATGACACTGCGATCACGGCGGCTTGGTGGCGGCCGCCCTCCGCTGGCCGGGGTGGCCGTCGAAACCCACGGGGGGTGCTTCTCAGCCCACCTGATTTAGAGACATTGTCCAACATGTTCCCTGCCATTCGATTCTTAGTTACAGTGTGTGTTATTGCCCTGATAGTCCCGCAGACAACCACAGAGAACAGGTTGCTGCGGGCTTTTAACAGCTCCGATCTGTTTGTGAATTATGGTGAGGCAAAGATGGTCCTTGAATGGCTTACCTGGTCGTCTATAAACCTGTACATTGTGTTGACCTACATTGCAACAACCATGTAAGGGCAACTGCTGAGGGAACTAGAAGCACCAATCCTGCATTGTAGCGGCCGCCACCAAGCCGCGCCGACCATGGCGACGAATGCTCCCTAGATTTGACAAATGATTGCGTTCCTGCCCCAGTGAGGAGGGTCTCCCGCGGGGTCCCAACCTTGCCGGATGACAGTGGTAAGACGGTATGACCATCCACGTCGTCAAGGGTGGCAAGGCCTTGAAGGCCTTGCCCACACCCTGGGCAGTGAGATAAGGGGTTGGTGGGCCGAAGCTGAAGGCTCCTCCTCTATATGAGCTCTACCGCCGCATGGAAATCAAACCGGCCCGACCTGTTGAATTTACTAACGCTGTAAGGGATTTGCTTCTGCAGAGCTGTGCCCTAGGGCGGACCAAGGGGGGATTGTTGGCCACATCGGGTGGCCAGGATTCGGCATGTCTAGCAGTTGTTGGGCATCAAGTCCAGGATCACTGGCGATGCCGCCTAGGGTCCATCTCATGCAACCATCTTTGGCAGATGGATTCCTTCTATGCACTGCTGCATGTAGCCAGATGCAACTTCTGGGTGGGACGGCCCATATGTTTTGCTACAGCCCCTCGAGGGGTTACAACCGAATCACGTGCCAGGGGTTGGCGGTACAATGTCGCCCAACGGGTGGCTAGCTTGTATCATTGCCAAGCAATCTCGGTCGGCCAGACGAGGAGCGATTTAGCAGAGACCACGCTGCTCAACTCGTTTAGGGGCGGTGGGGGCCGTGGCCTCGCCTCCTTGAGGTGGCAGCAAGTACGGACTACTCCTTGCGTGGAACGATGCCATGTCGCTAATTTCACTGCGGCGGTGATCTGGCAAAGGGCCTTGTTGTTCTCGCCAAGGGCGCAACGATGGCCTGTGTCACTGGATGGCACCCCCTTGCGGCACCCTCAGGCAGTGGCGGTTTTACCGCCCACCCCCTGCCTCGAGGGGTTGCATTGCAAAGCACTGCACAGCCAGCAAAACTCCGGTCTTCGAAGAGGGCATGCCCTCGCGGCTGCCCCCATCAAGGGGTGGATGGATGGCTTCCCACCAACCCCCTCTTGGGATTGGCGGGGGGGAGGCGATCTATCGTTGCGCCAATTCAGCCAAACCGTTGCTAAGTCAAATGCTCGCCCGGTCTTTTTACAGATCAACCTAGCCACTCTAGAGCTCCATGGCCATAGCTGTGTCAAGTCATTTCTTCGGTCGAGAAGGAGAGCGGGGAGGATGCCATTTCAAATGGCGAGGGGTCCGAGATCTTGCCCCGATTAGAGCAGTCTCCCTCAATGAAACCACCCAGGTTGATCGGCGGGCGAGGTGGGATCCGTCGGGTTTCGTGGCTCCCTCCTCGATGCGCCTGAAGCGCCCACCACGCGTTGACGCGGCCGTTGCGCGGATAATGCATCGGAAAGGTGCCGCCTGTGGCCCAGAGGTCGTAACATTTCCAGTGAAAGGGACCTTATAGTGATGAAAACAACCGCCAGCAGCAGTCCCCCCGCAATCCAAGGCCGGGGGAGCACCTTGAGGCATGCTCCCTTCCCTGCCCTATCTATGGTTGTGACGAAGCTCTTCCTTAACCTTCAGTCCCCAGCCCCCCCATCGCGAGTTACACTTCTTCGACCCCTCATCATGATCAGCCGCTCCGATGTCGCAAGATTGTGCGTCTGTTGGGGATTGCCGATATATCCCGACCCTACTAACATGGAGATCAGCTCTGCCCGCAATAGGATACGACGAGATCTGTTGCCGGCATTGCGAGTCTTGTTCAATCCAGACATCGACAACACCCTCTCACGTTCTTCAGGTGTTCTCTCCACCGAGCAATTGTACATAGAGAGGATTGTGTCAAGATTGAACCGCGCCATCACCCTCACAAGGCCTATGCCTAGAGCACGATCCTATGGCGTCCCCATTGCCATCAAGCGGGCAATGGCGCGCCACTGGTTGCAAGATGGGCGGTCTTACCACCAAAGTGAGATTCGATTCTCCTCAATTGAGGGGGTATTGCAGCAAGTCAACGAGGACAGCATCCATTCATTCCCAATCGTCGGCGGGTAAACCTTCTGGTTTAGGCCCCGTGGCGGCCGCCGCGCGGCGGCAAAGGTCATTACGAGACCCCTCGATCCATCTCGGAAGGGCCCATCTGCGGCACAAGGGGGAGTCTCGTTGCAAGGGAGGGCCATTCCATTCGATTAAGCCGCCTTCGCAAGTATGGAAGTAGTTGAGATTGCCCCCATTGCTTAAACGAACGGATCGGATATACAATTGTCTAGGTATGAAGATTTCGTCTCGAATGTGCCCCTACCGTCGAAGGAAGCAGCGTGATGCCGTTTTGTGAGCGGGTCGCTGAAAGACCCTACCCAGTTGAGGGTTGATGTTGACAAATGATCACTCAGATCCCACTTGATGGCACAATCCCTCTCACTTGACCGAGCTGGGTCGATGGTATCAGGTTGTATTCTGAGGGGTTGCAGTGCCAAGCAATGCACGGCCAACGCGTCGAAGCGACCGTAGCGCGGACGGTGGTGGCAAATGCCACCGCGCGGTGGAATGGGCTGTGTCGAAGCGACGAGGGTTCTGAGAGCGAGGAGGCGGCATCAGTGGGGTCTGTTCGGCCCACTTGACACAATTCGCTTGTGCCAACCAATTCCAGGCGTAAATAGGGATCTCGCCCTCAATCCTTTGCATCCATTAAACAGAGGAGATCACGCCATGTTAGATCCATTGAGGAAGAAGTCCCAGAATCTCTTAGGAGCACCATTTCTAGACGGTGTTTCTCTTTACACATACATTATCTTTGCCATTTCAATTGTAGGGATGGGTGTCTCATTGAAGTGGCGTTACAAGGATCAGCTTGTCTCGGGATTTGTTCGAAGCAATCTACCTGCCCTCAGTGCCCCCTCTGAGCCGATCAGCTGGGAGACTTTTGAACAGGTCCTTGGCAAGGAGCTCTCATCCCAAGGGTTGGATCCTTTCGGATTGCCACTAAGCAGCCCGCTCCTCCATAGGGCCGACATCTATGAGGATCTCCTCATCCTGAGGCCGAGAACACCGTGGGACAAGCTAAAGGGCCAGAGATACATCGGCCTCTATTCCCATCGGCCTGCAGTCGCTTGCAACCCCCCCTTGGAGATGGAGCCAATCAAAGAAAGCCCGTCGACGGAGCAGCCTCCGGCCCCCGTACAGGGCCAACCCGTTCCATGCAACAAGCCGGGCAAGCAGAGCCAGGGGGGGTTTGTTGACCCATCCTCATCATCTCGTGGCACCAGGCTGTTCTCCCGTAGGTTGCGAATCCCGGCCCGTGACATCATCCAGTTGCCCAGAGATGTATCATCTATTGCCTTTGACCCCCCAGTCCGGGAGGCGGGCATAGCCCTCAGACACAATGAGGTGGCGGTGGGCATGCCCACCTCCTTCGGCTGGGCTGCTCAATTCTTTGACTCCCTCGATGAGGTCCCTCAGAGAATAGGTGGCTATTGCTTACCACCTGAGCCACACCTTGCCCACCCTCAGGTGGTGACGGCACATGCCGGCACGAAGCCATCTTGTTTGGGTGCCACCCAGCCTCTGCCCCATGCCGCCTCGGCTCTTGCTCCAGAGATGTTGTCGCCGAATCCCGACAGCCGAGGCGGCATGGGTGGTGGTCGCCGTCAAGGCTATGAATGGAGGTCCCTCGCCACCACCTGGCGCCCTCAGGTGGTGACGGCGAATGCCGACACGGCTCGATCCAACCATTCTAAGCCGACAGCAATAGACCTATTGGTTGGGGTGAAGGCAGCAAGGGGCACCATCGACTTGGTGCCAGCGCGAGGTGCTTGCCCTGAGGGGTGTGGGGACCAAGAGGCACCACTGCCCCGTAGGCACAGCCATGAGATGGTTGCTGACAAGGAGAGGAGCGTTCAGTTCGATTCATCGGCGCATCGCCCGACCAAGAGGGGCCTGTTTGCTCAGGAGGCGGCAGGCATCTTTGACGGAGAATGGACCTCGGCGAGGGTAGCTGAACCACTTCCACCCCTGCTTAAGGAAGAGGTGGTGGAACACCTGCTAGAGAGCCATCGGGGTGGATGGGACGAGGCAAAGCAAGGAGAGATGGGATGGCCCAACCCATCATTGCTCGTGTCTCCGGAGCCGGATGGCGAGATTGAAGCCCCAGATGTGGGTGAAGGGAGGCATGAGGGCGGAGGCGAGGCACCTTCAGGTGGTGGCGTCGAGGGCCCCCTCGAATGGGGGGACATCTTGGAGCTGCTGGTCGATCAGCGAGCAACGGCGTCGCCAGCCTCACCCATAGAGCCTGCCGCAACACGCCTTATGTCTGGGTACAACCATCCCGATCTGTCCCGGTCGAAGATCGTACAAAACCTCTTTCAATACATCCTAAGAAGCCGGCTGGACCTAGACCATGCGGTGGTGAGGAACCTCCTCGCAGACAAGGAGGTGCCCCTTCCTTCAAGCCCCGCCCTCCAACCCTCGCTCGTCATGCCACCTTCACCCCGTGGGGGCGAGCGAGGCCAGGATGGGATGCCCGTCGGTCAACCACCTCGCCTCATGGCACCGGCCTCGACCAGCCGGCACTCGCCAGGCCTTGGACGAGGTTCCCGCCGAGGCCTTCCGGTTGCAGTGATAGGGTATCAACCAGCCTATTTCCGCGGATTGGGCTCCTTGCGAGGCGTCCTGGCCGAATTGGGCGTTGCTATTAGTGAGGACAGGTTCAATGAATTGCCAATGCTAGGGCCTGCATATATTGGCCCCGCCCTTGCACGAGATAGAGCCACCAGCGACCTAGTTGCTCGCCATAGGGGACACCTAGGCCGCTGGATTGCTAGGGAGGTGCGGGACGGCCTCCCCGCGCATTCCGGAGCTCAGAGTGATGGTCTGACCGGTCGAGGCTCAGGGCTGAGGCCAAGGCCACAGACGACGACCGTCCCTACCCCCATCCCCGGGAACCGGTCGCCCGGCCATTGGATTGCTAGGTCGTCTCCCCTCCCGGAACGGCAGAGCAATCTTTTGGGGAAGAGGGAGGTCTTGAGGGGTGAGCCGGTGCAGGAGGAGGACGCTCTAGCCGCTGTGCGACCGTCTCGAGGGTTTAGCCACCGTGACCATGCAGGGGTGCAGGAAGTCGACTCCTTGCGGCAATCGACGCCACCCCCTGAAGGTGGTTGGTCCTCTAGTGGAGCTGTGCCAGCAGGTGAGGGCAATGGAGAGGCAATGGCCCGTGGGGAAGGGCCGACTCTTCTGCACCCTATGAGAGGCGAACAGGAGGCCCTAGAGCTGCTCGTTGGCGACATGGAGGAACCTAGAGGCGAGGCCTATCCAGAATTGCCTCTGGATCAAGACAATGACGAAGACCCCATCCATCCATTGGAGGCTGCCTTTGTAGCGAAGGTGCCACCACTGTTCGCGGAGGAGGAGGAGGTCATTGTCCTGTCCGCCGAGGAGTGGCGCAAGGTGTTCAAGTCCTTGATAGCTCAGGCCTTAGAGGATCAGATGGCTGTTGAAAGAATGGAACTCCTGTTGCCATCCCTTGCGGTGGTTGAGGGGATGCCTCGCCAAAACATGCTGACCCTGAGATGGCTGCGAGACGATGGGAGGGGCTGATAGACGCCCCCCTCGAGGGCCAGGGATGGCCAAGGGTGGCCAGCCGCAAAGCGGCGCCAACCTGCCAGCATCGACGGAAGTGGGCGGCAAGCGGATCGGTCACCCTGATGGGCTGCGCTCCAGTGCTGGGCTGAAGAGATCTGTGCCAGTCGGCAGGCCTCCTCTTCGGCACGGACGGGAATGGCGATGGCCTCTTACCTTAGGGGCACACAACAGCTTCGCCCGGTTGTTGGCACAGCACAGAGGGTTTGTAGGGGAGGCTGCCTATCTCTCGGCAACCCACAAGGCCATCGGCCAGGTGGCCCTCGGGGGCAGTCATCGCCCCCTTGAGGGAGCCAGACTGCCTGAGATTGCTCGACGCAACCGATTCACGCCAGATGTGTGGACGGAGGGTGGCCGCCCCCTTGCTGACAACCCAGTGGCTAGGCTGCTGTATCATGACCTGCCTACGGCTCAGGCCGGTGTCAATGAGGCCATTTCACAAGCCTCCCCTTCCCTCGGCAGGTATCAGAAACGATCCACCTCCTTTACGGGGTTGGCAGATCCAAGGCTCTCCAGGCGTGTGGTTGGTCCCTGGGGGGCCTCTGTGGGTCCACGATCAGGTGGCCGAAGCCCCCTGTTTCAACAGCTGTGGGAGCCCCTCACCACGAGATCATGGATGATGATCTACAAGTTGGGCCTCCTCTTTTGGCTGCTGCAAATGGCGAGGGATTATTACAGGCGGTGTGGCAAGGAACTCATCCAGTACATATTTGAGCTGCTTACTGTTCTGGGCTTCAATGCGAACAACATACTCGAAGACCTTGGATTGGTCGAATCCCCTATGCGGATAATACCCCACGCCCAACGAAGATTCGCAGACATTGCTGGCATAGACGCCATGCTGCCAGAATTGGGCGAGGTGGTTTGGTTCCTGAGGAGCTCAGGCCGTGGGGCGAGAGTGCCTAAGGGCATCTTGCTAGCAGGCCCACCTGGCACGGGGAAGACCTTCCTCGTGCAAGCCATTGCTGGTGAGGCAAAGGTCCCCGCAATTGTGCAATCTGCTAGCTCATTCACTGATCCCAACCAGACTCAATCTGGTGCCCAGACCTTGAGCGATCTCTTCGACAAGGCCAGGCAGATTGCCCCATGCATCCTGTTCATCGATGAGATAGACACCTTGGCGGTCTCGAGGCCTCACATAGCACCCAGTGACCCGATGGACAAGAGCGAGTTGCTCGATTCCTTAGCCGACGAGCCCAGGAGAGGCACCGATGAGCCAGGCTCTAAGGGGGGACAAGCCAATCCACCTCAACTCTATGAGACCCCTCCCCAACTGAGCCAATATCGTGCCTTTCAGCCGTCACCGAGGATGAGCCCCGAGAGCCTGTTAGACGGTGATGAGGAGAAGGAGCCAAAGGAGGACATCCCTGAATTCCGGGTCGGGGATGAGGGATTGGACCTCCTTGACCCCTCTGTAGTGGAGGTGCTGGAATCCCACAACGAGTTGAGACGGTCTAGACAGCAACGGTTGGCGCTGCTGATGCAGTTCTTGATGGAAATGGACGGCATCCGCTCCCGTGAGGGGGTGGTGGTGATTGGTGCTACAAACCGGCCAACCGTGTTGGACCCCGCCTTGACAAGGCCTGGCCGATTTGAGCGGCTCATCTTCGTGCCGCTGCCTAGCAAGCAGAAGCGAATTGATGTCCTGAAGCTCTATGCCAAGGATCTTGGGGTTGAGACCCCCATAGGGAGGGCTGCATCACTTGGGGGGGCTTGGGAATACCTTGCCAACAGGACCGCTGGCCTCAGCCCCGCCCATTTGGCCTCAGCAATGAACCAATCGGCTGTACGGGCAATAATCCAAGGCACTCGCCACACTGTTGAGACCATCGAGCACGGCATTGCCACCGTTGCCAGGAGGTCCTTCGAGGGGCCTGGCTACCATGTTGCACCTGCCCAAGGGGGGCCTCACAAAGGGGCTAGCGACGGCAGCCGCAAGACAGCCTTAGGCAAGCCACACCAGCGCTCCGTCCCTGCAGATTGGCGTGACCCTCGGATGGGCCAACAAGCTATTGGGGGATGGGATCTAGGCCACGGGCTGCACCTCCACAAGTGCTGGGTCACTGGAGGCCAATCCCTGAGAGGGATTGGCAGTTGGTGGGAGGGCTTAGCTGATGCGGGGAGCGCCGCTGGCTGGCCCCTTAGCAGCCCGGCCCTAAGGCTGGGCGGAGGCGCAAGGGGGCAGGGGGAGGCCCCCTCTCTGGTGAGATTGGCCTATTATCAGGCAGGGAAGGCCGTGCTTCACACCCTGTTGCCATTCCACCCCCCTGCCTCCTACCTTCCGCTTCAACCCGAGCCCTTCTCAGCCTCCTTCTCGGAGGTTGGTCAGATCGTGGCAGAGAATGCACGCTCGGGTCCACTTGAGCCACACCCTCGGGTTGTTCTAGAGAGCAGGCTGATTGGGTTGTATGCGGGCAAGGCATCTGAGCTGTTAGCGGCCGCTACCTCACCAGGGCCAAGCAGGCATCCACTGCATCGTCTTGTTGGGCAGCCTCATTCAGCTGTGACCCCTTCTGCCTCTCGTCATCGCACCTCGCCGGCACGGGGCTTTCAATCCTCGGCATGGGGGACAGGTGGCGGGAGTGGGGGCCAGTCGCAGTCTGACCTTGGGTTGGATGAGCTGTCCTTCGCAGGCACCGTTGCCAATTGCATGATAAGTTCTTGGTACATCTACTCTAGACGCCTCTCATCCCGCGAGATCCATCTGGCATACATCAATGATCCGGAACAGATCGATGACCCGGCCCTCCTTGACGTGTTTGTGCATGAGACGGAGGACCAGGAGCATCAGCTCCAAAGAGCGACCAAGATCCTCACATGGCATCAACAACCTGCACCGCCATCCTGGTGGCAACGGCAGGTAACCGTGGTGGAATCGCTGATGGAACGGGCGGACTCGGAATGGTATCGTCTTCACATGTCCGATCCCGAAGAGAGTGAACGGAACATAGATTGGATACCACCTGACGAGAACTACCATGCCATCGGCGCCAACCGGCCGAAAGACGTGTCGCGCCCTCCCCGGTTCCGACGGCGCCGCATACGGAAAGTCAGCAGGAAGCGCAGCGACATCACATCCAAACGGACCCATCCCTTAGCTCCCGTCCGAGCCGGGATCACATGGAATGACCTCTATCTGATCAAGCGGGATCATCTCTATCATGGCTTGATCAGCATGTGCTTCCGCAAGGCCTTTGTCGCATTAGATGAGCAAAGGGAGCTGTTGGATCACCTATCACATCATCTGCTTCAACATCATGTTCTTAGGGAGTACGAGATGCGGGGATTTGCAACCGCCTTTGGCCTTGTCAGCCCGGACGGTGCAATGGAACCCGATGGCTTAGAGCCGGCAACATCATCGGACGGCTCCCTTGGGCGTGCATTGCAAGGCAATGCCACCACTCCAGGCCGGGGCCTCCTTGGCCAACCCCGGCCTCGAGGCGGGTGGCCAAGGAGACCAACCCCACCTGAGGTGGTGTTGAGGCAAAGAAGTGGGCGCCGGTCGGTGACCCCGACCGAGACGACAACCCCCACCACCTCGGCGTCCCCACCCAATCTTGCCATGGACCCGCCGAGCTCCTCCGAGGGGAGGGGGCCCGTGAGCAAGCCAGCACGACCTCTCGTTAAGGTGGCTCCTCAAGAACCCCCGTCATTGCCCATCACGGGCAAGCATCGCTCGGATGGGGAGGATCCAACATCCAATCCAACCGCTCCTCCTGGGCTGCAGGGGGAGGGTCCTGCCGACCCATCCACCCCTCCCCCTGCAAAGGTTGCTGTTCCTATGGAGTCTCGAGAGGAGACAGAGAAGCAACCCTCCGACATTCTACCATCTTGGGCGAGATGGCGGGAGGGCGCAGATGCCAAGGGTAGATTAGCTCCGGGTCGACTGCCCATGGAGGAGTTGCCCAATCCGCTGGAGTTGGCTCAGGCAGATTGGGCCGCACGCTGGGGCCGGCGTACCTCTCGATTCATCGATTTCGATTTCGTAAGACCGTGCTACATTGATCCACCCAAGGGCGAATGAGGGTTGCCCCGAGCCGGGGTCTCATTGTCCCCCTCGCTGGCCGGGGTTTCGATGGCCACCCCGGCCAGCGAGGGGGTGGCCATCGAACCCGGCCAGCGAGGGTTGCATTGCAAAGCAATGCACGGCCAACGAACTCGCGCGGTCTCGAAGATCTGGGAGGTGATAAGTGAGCCGGGCTTAGGTGCCAAGCCTCGTGGCATAGATTTGCTTAAGCTTGCCCGCGCCATACCCCCTGCAACAGGAGCACCTGCGGCAGGCACGGGCAGGTGTTGCGTTTCAACGAGGAATCGGTATAATCAATGCAGGATGTGTGACAAGGGCTTGTAGCTCAGTGGACCAGAGCACGTGGCTACGAACCACGGAGTCGGGGGTTCGAATCCCTCCTAGCCCGTTGTCGTGTCACGGCCCAAGGACGGGGCCGCTCCATCTGGCCCGAGGAGGTGTCCGCCCTTCCGACGGGAGCCGCCGGGGTGCTTGAGACCCAAGTTGCAAGCCGTTTCACATGGAAATGGGCGGCCATTGCAGCAAGGCCCGGTATGAGAGGGGGGGGTGCCAGCTTGGGTGTGAACAAACAAGCCTATTCTCGTATGAACACGTCAACCGAGCCAAATACGGCGGCACGAACCATTGTGGTGACATCTGGAAAGGGCGGGGTGGGAAAGACGACTGCAACAGCCAATTTGGGCATGTCTATAGCGAGGCTTGGACACAGGGTAGCATTGATTGATGCGGACATAGGTCTTAGGAACCTCGATCTGCTGCTAGGGTTGGAGAACCGCATCTTGTACACCGCAATGGACATATTAGAGGGGCAATGCCGCTTGGATCAGGCATTGGTCCGTGACAAGCGTTGGAAGAACTTGTCATTGTTGGCCATATCAAAGAGCAGGCAACGGTACAATGTAACCCGACAGAACATGGAGAACCTAATTGCCTCCATACATGCTCTTGGGTACGACTTTGTTCTCATCGACTGCCCGGCAGGCATTGACGTAGGGTTCGTCAATGCTATATCGCCAGCTCAGGAGGCCTTGATAGTGACAACCCCAGAGATCACTGCGATTCGTGATGCGGACAGGGTCGCGGGGCTGCTGGAGGCGAACAACATATACAACACCAAGCTGTTGGTCAACAGGGTGCGAACCGACATGATCCAGAGGAATGACATGATGTCGGTGCGTGATGTGCAAGAGATGTTAGGCATCCCACTCCTGGGGGCTATCCCTGAGGATACCCAGGTCATCATCTCGACCAACCGAGGTGAACCCTTGGTTCTCAAGAGGAAGCTTACCCTCTCCGGCATCGCATTCGAGAATGCTGCACGTCGTTTGATAGGCAGGCAAGACTATTTCATTGATTTAAGCTCGCCATACAAGGGCATCTTCCAGAGGTTCCAAGACATTGTCTTCGGCGCATGATCCCCTCCTTTGGCAATTCCAGTGGCAATCCTGCAGTGAGTCGGCGGCTTGATGTGGTCGGAGGCCCTGAGGGCCACACGCCACATCCCGCCATCCTCCATGGGTTGCCTGGGCCACCCCCTCAATACACCCGCGCCAGCGGTGGCGAATGCCACCACGGCGTGGAATCAACCGCGCGGTTTCGTTGGCCATCCAGGGTACGGCCGCTCTTTGGCTTGGGACGGGTGTCTGAGAGGTTTAAGGTGTAGACCTGGAAAGTCTATGTGGCAATCCGCCATCGGGGGTTCGAATCCCCCCCCGTCCGCTTCGTTGCCTTCTGCTTCGAGCAAGATTGCAGAGGCGGTCCCTAGATGGGCTGTAGGAGGTCATGGCTCGAAGCGGCCGCATCAGAACCGCACGGCTGGTGCATTTTGAGGCGGCCGCCGCGCGGTGGTGGTAGCATTCGCCACCACGGGAGCGAATGGTGCCGCGGATGCAAGCCCGCATCGGGCGGCCGCCTTGGGTTGCAAGGCCATCTACGGCATCACGCTGCAAATGGGCCGCACAGTGGCTCAGATGGGAGCAAGCCGTGGGTAAGATTGCTGTGGCTTGAGACAACCATCTTGTCATGTGGCCTGGTTTGGGCTAAGCTTTAGGGCTGTAGGGTATTATATAGATACAACTGCACACAACATCAAAGATGGAGCTGGTGCGGGTGCCACCTTTGGTTAGCCGTGCAATCAAGAAGATCATGTAAAGGGGCCTCCCATCACCATGCGGGGGAGGCTCCTCTCCAACATCTTCGATGGGTGGCCTCTAGCTAAGAGAAACGGCTTCCCATCTGTTCCCTGTTTACTCTCAGATCGCTCTTATGGTTGAACCCCTTTTGTCTGGAATCGTATTAGGGCTTGTTCCGGTCACACTTGCAGGATTGTTCGTTACCGCTTACTTGCAATACCGGCGCGGAGACAGAGTAACGAGCTCGTTCTAAGCTGGTCCCAAGAAGGTGATAGGGGCAAGAAAAGCATGCCACGGTGATGTTTGAAGGAGGGAAGCTGCAGCTTGTGCAGTGGGACCAAGATTGTAGCATGCCTGGCAAGCTAGGGAGTGCCCTCTCGTGGCCCGTACAAGGCAGCTGGCCTGCCATTCCGGAGTGTCCTCTCGACCAGGTTGCCTGGATTTGCCTTATCCTGGTGAGGAGGGGGAAATGCCCTCCGCGCGGTTTCGTTGGCCGTGCATTGCTTTGCAATGCAACCCCTCGCTGGCCGGGGCTTCGATGGCCACCCCCGGCCAGCGAGGGGGTGGCCATCGAAGCCCCCGGCCAGCGAGGGGGGTGGCCATCGAAGCCCCGGCCCTCGAGGGACGGCCGTCGCCGACCGCGAAGGCCGTGCAACCTGAGTTGGTGGTGGCACATGCTGCCATGGGAGGGAATGGTGCCACGAGATGATCACCCACGGAGGGGGTGGTCGCCGATTGCCGTCGTGGGCCCCGTCGTCGGCGTTCCCGGCTGCTCCAAGCCTTAGAAGGTCTCCGTCTCATTGTGATGTTTGCTCTCCGACCTATGAGAGTTTATCGCCTACCTCTCGGTAGGTATCAAAATCTGATGAATGATATTATGATTACTGTTCTCAGCTATGTAGGCATTCTTAGTGGCTTTCTCGTGTTTACAACGGTGACATATCTGGGGCTGTTGAAGATTAAGCTGATCTAGCATCCGCGCGGCGGCCGCCCGGATGTCCGCAGCATTGCAGCACGGCAGCTTCAGCTGGATGCGCAGGCAGATGGCGTGGCCGGGTGCTCCCGCGCTGCGGCCGCTTCGGTGGGTAAGGCAGAGGGGTGGTATCTCCAAGCGATCAATGGCATCGTCGCTGCTGCCTGTCAACAGGGTGTCAGCAGCACACGTCTCGATATGTTTTGGGCCGAGCTGGATTTGAACCAGCGTAGGCAGAAGCCAGCGGATTTACAATCCGCCCCCATTAACCACTCGGGCATCGACCCAGCTTGTCGTGCGCGAAGGCTCTATGCCTATGGGTTGGGCAATGTAGCGGTAGTGTGCGCAAACGACTTGATTGTAACACACACCTCTCGGGAACACAACTGGTCTGGTAGGCACACCTGCCTTGTCCTCATGCCGGCGGTTCGACGCGGCCGGCGCTCGGAAGGTGTTGACAGATGTCAGCACAGTAGGGAGTGTGGCGGAATTGGCAGACGCTACGGACTTAAAATCCGTTGATCTAATCGATCGTGAGGGTTCGATTCCCTCCATTCCCAATCCAGGGGGCACCCCTGTCCGCACCAAATACCCGCCCGGCGGCGGCTCGGAGCAAGACAACAACAGAGATCAATCTATCGGTGATCCGCCCGCGCGGCGGCCGCTGTCATCGCCCTGCCTTTGTTAACGACAAGGGGCACGGAGGGAATTGAACCCTCGACCACGCGCTTCGGAGACGCGTGCTCTGTTCCACTGAGCTACATGCCCACCCTGGCTTGCAATCTTCCGAACCTTAGCCAACTCATGCCTACCACCTGGCGTTAAAGCCGACGGCGTGCAGACGGTGGTGGCGTTCCCCATCACCACCCGAGGAGCGTAGATTGTTTCTTTAGTCCCATGAGCTTAAGGTCTCTGTGAGACCGCTCGTTCCTGATGTGTTGCACCATGCCCGCTTATGCAGGTGATCTGTTGCGTGGCACAGAAGGGATTGTAAAAGAGATAAGTCATTTTGTAAACAGTGCATGAGAGTGGCAGCCCATCCCCCCTCGCTAGGCTGGCCTGGTCAGCTTCTAAGACAACCGCCAAGGCCAAGGGAATCGAGGGCTTCCCCCGCTTGGCGGCCGCCTGATGTAGTTGCTAACCCGTAATGCGCTAATGTTTGCGGTTGAATGGGTTCAACCGCACAGCGGCCGCCATCGGAGAGGATGATGCCACCAATGAATGCGACCACCCCCGAAGGTGCCTTGCACCCGCGCGGCGGCTGCCAGGAGATCCATGCGGCAACCGCGCGGCAGCCGTTCCGGAGGCTCGTTTCAAGGCGGCCGCCGCGCGGTCGACGGCATGCCTCGGTCCTGGGGAATGCCCGTGGAGGGAGCGGCCGCATCGAAACCGCGCGGATGGCCCCTACCAAGTTCGTCAATCTTTCAACCTACCAAGGAGCAGTTACAAGTATGAAATTGGCCTATTGGATGTATGCTGGCCCCGCACACATAGGCACGCTTCGCGTGGCAAGCTCATTTAAGAACGTTCATGCGATCATGCATGCCCCCCTGGGTGATGATTACTTCAATGTAATGCGTTCCATGCTGGAGCGCGAGAGGGATTTCACACCAGTGACAGCAAGCATCGTAGATCGCCACGTCTTAGCACGTGGCTCCCAAGAGAAGGTCGTTGAGAACATCACGAGGAAGGACAAGGAGGAACAGCCCGACCTCATTATCTTAACACCCACTTGCACATCCAGCATCCTTCAGGAGGATCTGCAGAACTTTGTCGACAGGGCGGCCCTGGAATCGGATTCGGACGTGATCTTGGCCGACGTCAACCATTATCGAGTCAATGAATTACAAGCGGCTGATCGCACCCTTGAGCAGGTGGTTCGGTTCTACACAGAGAAGGCCCGGAAACAGGGCAACCTAGACACCAATCGGACCTCACACCCCTCTGCCAACATAATTGGTGTGTTCACTTTGGGATTCCACAATCAGCATGACTCAAGGGAATTGAAGAGGCTGCTCAATGACCTCGGCATCGAGATCAACGAGGTTATACCGGAGGGTGGCTCGGTCACAAGATTGAAGAATCTCGGACGGGCATGGTTCAACGTCGTTCCCTACCGTGAGGTTGGTCTAATGACGGCACAGTATCTTGAGAGGGAGCTCGGCATCCCCTTTGTGTCTACTACCCCTATGGGAGTGATTGACACGGCAACCTTTGTCCGAGAGGTGGCCAGTGTTGTAGCTCGCGCCAAGGAGCATAGCCACGACGTGGACCTAAGAGATGGTCCATCCCCTTGGACGGGGGTGAGCCATGATCAATTCGAGGCGTACATCGAGGAGCAGACTAGGTTCGTTTCTCAGGCGGCATGGTTCTCCCGTTCCATCGATTGCCAGAACTTGACCGGCAAGAAGGCGGTCGTGTTCGGCGATGCAACCCATGCAGCCGCAATGACGAAGATATTGGCACGTGAGATGGGTGTTCGTGTCTCGTGCTCAGGAACTTATTGCAAGCATGATGCAGATTGGTTCCGTGAGCAGGTTCAAGGCTTCTGCGACGAGGTGCTCATCACTGATGACCACACCCAGGTTGGGGACATGATAGCTAGGATCGAGCCGGCCGCCATCTTTGGCACACAGATGGAGCGGCACATAGGGAAGAGGCTAGACATCCCTTGTGGGGTCATCTCAGCCCCAGTCCACATACAGAATTTCCCACTGGGGTATCGCCCCTTCCTAGGGTATGAGGGAACAAACCAGATTGCTGACCTTGTCTACAACTCATTCACTCTGGGCATGGAGGACCATCTGTTAGAGATCTTTGGTGGGCACGATACGAAGGAGGTCGTTGCACGATCCCTGTCAACCGAGACCGGCATCAGCTGGGCAACCGATGGGTTGGCTGAATTGAACAAGATCCCTGGCTTTGTGCGCGGCAAGATCAAGCGCAACACGGAGAGGTTTGCCCATGAACACAACATCACCGAGATAACCTTGGAGGTTATGTACGCCGCTAAGGAGGCTGCCGGAGCATAGCAGCGTGACGGCATAGGCCGGCCGCACCGAAACCGCGTGGTCGATGAACGCACCCCGCCACCCGAGGTGGCGCCCGCGGCTGGGCCCCCGCCACCTCGACGCATCTGGTGGCCTGAGCAAGGCCCCGCACGGAGATTGCTGTCTTCGGCGGGCGGCCGCAGCCGGCGGATGGGTCGTGGCAACCTGCCCCGTGGATCTCGTCCAAGCCTGCTTGATTGGGGCCTGATGGGATTGAGATGGTATCAGTTGGCCAGATGATGTTATTGTAATATAATCAAAGCTGTGTTAGATGGTCCACCAATCAAGACAGGAGGAGCTCCAGCAGATTGGTCCTACCGCCTTAAGAGGAGCCCCAAGGGGCTCCTCTGTGCCAATGCATGGACAAGATGGTGTGTAACACCTTACCGGTGGATGCATCCGCGGGGTTTCAAGGGGGTGGTGCCTGAAACCTCGCGGTTCTCACCTTGATGTGTTTGTAAAGATTTAAGATTAGATTGGCTATGGCTGTACCTAAGAAACGAACCTCGAAATCAAGAAGAAACAACCGAAGGGCACTCTGGAGAGGGAAGGCCTCTCTACAGGCTAAGAGATCATTCTCACTAGCGGTCTCGATCCTTAGGAGACGCCTCAGCCAGAAGCAAGATGCTAGACTAGACGATCCAATGCTTGAAGGGAGCTCCCGGGGGTAAGATAGGCCGGGGGCGGCCGCCGCGCGGGCGCTGATTGCTGCGGAAGCGGCCGCCCCTCGAGGATGGAGCATCAGCTTAGGAAGCTAGGTGTCTCGATCCCAATGGCTGCCCCTCTGCCTTGCCGCCCCCCCAACCAAGCCCTCCCTTCCACCGGCGCGGCCTCGTGCGGACGCATGTCACCGCGCGTTGGCCGCCACGAGAACAGGCTGACCAGGCCCACGGCGGCCACGAGTGACACGGCAAGGGGGTTCTAAACCCCTAGATGGGACAGCAGCAACCCTTCCCGTCAACCTATGGACATCGATCACATGCGCTTTGTCAAGACACACTGGACCTGGCTGTTCACCTCCTCGTACCTGCTCTTCATGTTAATTCTTCCAATCTGCTCATTGCTAAGCATGGCTAGCAGGGCGCTGTTCCAGGATTTCTGGCAGCTTGCCACCGAGCCGGTTGCCCTCTCAGCCTACATGGTAACCCTCTCAATGGCCTCTTTAGCAGCCCTCTTCAATGGAGCCTTTGGATTCCTGCTAGCCTGGGTCTTGGTGCGATATGATTTCCCGGGCAAGAAGCTATTGGATGCGGCAGTTGACTTGCCATTTGCCTTGCCCACATCGGTCGCTGGGCTCACCTTGGCAACGGTCTACAGCCCCCATGGGTGGATAGGGCAGGCACTGGCTCAGGCAGGGGTCCAAGTCCTCTTTACTCGATTGGGTGTGGCGATAGCAATGGTGTTTGTGTCCTTCCCCTTCGTCGTTCGGACCCTTCAGCCGGTCCTACAAGACATAGAGGTTGAGCTCGAAGAGGTGGCTTGGTCCCTCGGTGCATCGCCATGGAAGACCTTCCATCGGGTCCTGCTCCCTTCCCTTATGCCTGCCTTCACAACCGGCATGACCTTGGCATTCTCAAGGGCAATAGGCGAATACGGCTCGATAGTTGTTGTAGCATCCAATATGCCACTAAAGGATCTGATAGCACCGGTCCTTATCTTTCAAAACTTGGAACAGTATGAATACACTGGGGCAACCGTCATTGGGACGGTGGTGCTCCTTATGTCATTGGCCCTTCTCTTGGGGGTGAACGCAATCCAAGCGAGGCAGCGCCATCGCTGACACGGCTGTTGCCCTCGTTGCGATGGGGGCAACAATCTGGTGCCATCACGAGACGGTCGACAGAGGGTGTGCTTGCCTCGCGACGGCCCTGCAAATGGCAGCCCCCATCCATCTTTGCTGGGCTTGGCCAAGTGCAAGCCTCGGCTACAGTGCCTAGGCGCGGGGTGCCCCCGCCGAGCAGCCTCGTGCTGACATGTGTCCGTGCCCTCGGCGCGGTCTCGCTGCGGCCGCTTTGATGCATGGTGGCCCTCGCCATCACCGCCCGCGCTGCCTCGTGGCGGCCGCAACGAGACCGCGCGGGCGGTGGCTTAGATCCGGAGAGACCCTTTTCTATGTCGTTAGTTACAATCATTCGGGATTACATCGATCTGGTCAATTCAAGCTATGGCCCTATTCCGGCCAATGCACCTCTGCAATCCTTCCTTGTCCCACTCTTGGCTTGTGTTCTTGGCAGCATAAAGCAGCTCATCGTTTACCTAGTAAGTTTCCAATGGCTGAGGGATTGGGTCTACCTGCCGATAGTAGCGCCGCAGCTGTCCTTGTCCGCCCTCAAGGAGGGGTGCTACCCCTTAGAGAACCCACTCCTCGCCTTCTCGACATTCCTTGAGGGGCCGCTTCACATGGACAACAAGCTGTTGGTGGGGTTCTTCAACAGCCTCTTCGCTTGCTTGCCATTGTCTGCTGCCCATCTCCTTGGGGCCAGAAGGCTCCTTGTTCAGGGGATCCCGGCCGGAGTGGCCGCCGGGAGTGGCATAGTAGCAGGTCAGTGCTGGCTTGCCACCTGCGTCATCCTTGGGCTGAGGCCGCTCTTGCTGCCTTGGCTTGCATTGGAGCCATTCAATTATTTGCTGGGGGTGGTCCTGCTCGTCAACATTGTGCATCGAACAACGCACGATCGTACCAGGATACGGTTGACAAGGTGGCAAGACAAGCAGGAGTTGGTTCAATACTTCCTGATCAGCTTCCTCCTCACCTGGTGCGAGCAGACTAGCATGCTGCAGCATTTGGGCAACCTCACCGTCGGTGCCGAGCCCACCGCCTTAGACACCTTCTCCTCGAGTGGTCTGGCTGATTCCATCCTCGTCGACACTGCCTATCTAGGGGGGTTTGTCCTTGGCAACCTCTTCTTCACGGCCCTCCTCGGCTGGCTTGGCCTCCTCCTCAAGGAGGCCTGGGCCAGATGGTGGTCGAGCACCTCGCGTGTCACGAATCTGCTGAACAGGTTCTTCCTCATAGCCCTAATGTGCTTTAGCTTTGCCTCCGTCCCCTATTATGGGATCGACTACTTGGTAACAAACCGCTTGGGGTTTGCCCCTAATGACCTGGCATTGGATGGCACCATAGTCTCACCTACGACACTCCCGGACATAAACCAGATGTTGGGGAGGGGGTCGGATGCCTTCTCTTTTGACACGGACATCTCAACCTTCGACCGAGGGGAGTACTTGCCAGAGGACAAGCCTATTGCGCAATCCTTCGAGGATCTCAATTACCAAGGTGAATATGCATGGACAAGGAGGTTGGACAAACAAACTCGCCACATCACCATGCGCAAGGCCCATCCATTCTGGCGCAGATTGCTAGGTGCGGGGGCCAAGCTCGCTGCCCCTGACGAGCCTGGGCCAAGCAGCCGTGGTAGTCGGCTGGGGGTTGGTGGGACATCCCCCTCGAGGCCGGGGGAGGGGCAAAACGGCCTCGTCCGGAGCTTGGAGGGGGAGCAGGTGGCTGACCTCCTTGACCGTCGGGTGGAGATTGCTGCCGAGTTGGCCGATGTCGTTGCCACTGACGATGCAGAGGGGGGAGACGCCTTGCATCCGTCGAGGTGGTTGGCCGAGGACAAGAGACTCGAGAGGCGGTTCATGGATCCAAACCATCCGGGGCTGTCTCGGCTCTTCTTGGCAGACGATGTGCCGCCGTCCTCGCTGGAAAGGGCCCTCAAGGGCCGGTACAAGGCCAATCCGCTCTATTCGCTGCTGCTTCGCATCGACATAGACTGCTTTGTAGGAAGGCAACCTACCCGGCACCTCCTGTCGCCCGGCGAGGAGGCTGAGCTCTTTCAACGGCGGCAGATGTTGGGGCAGTACTATGACGCATTGCGGCAGTACGATCAGCTCCCTAATTGGAATGAGTTCCAAGCCCTCTATCACGGGTCAAAGAGCTTCGCCAACCGGGTCTACAATCAGCAATTCAAGGGGACCCTCAAGGTGGTGCGGCGCCTCTTCGCTGTTGGCGTAAGCGATGCCCCTCAAGGCAGGGGCTCTCGCGGGGGCGTTGGCGAGGCCAAGGCCAGAAGGGATGGGGAGTCCTTGATGGACAGGGCAAGGGTGCTGCGGTTCGATCAGCCTCTCTTCCACCAGAGGTCACACGAGGGCGAAGCCCGCTCCCATATGCATGAGGAGCTCCTGCCTATGGCGCCTCTCCTGAATGGCGACTCCCTGGAAGCCCAGCAGCTGCCCGCACCATTTGTTGAGATAACCCACCCAAGGCCCCTGTATGCAGGATGGGATGAGGGCCTCCGCAAGCTCATCCTGACCAATCGATCCCTTGCACGCTCGAAGGTGCTAAGCCAAGCGGGTGGGATTGTGGAGCGGTCTTCACCGAGCCGTGCCTATGGCCGGGTTAGGGATCTCCTGTCCAATAGGATTGTCTTCACTGCTTGGCCAATTCGAGAGGACCGGCTGGCTATCCCTCGCACCCAGCCCGGCATTCGGTACCAGATGGCCTTCGATTCGGATCAAGATCCTACCAAACAAGCGGTGGTGGAGAATCTCCTCAACTTCTCCGCGCTGGAGGAGGAGAGGGGGGAGCACTGGGAGATGTCCTCTTGGCCACCCAACCTCACCTCCGAGGAGGAGGTTGCTCGTGCCCTGCCCGTGCGTCGAGGGGGCTTTGTCTGGCCAGGTCATGCCCCACTACGAGGTGGACGGGGAGAGGCAAGCCACGGACAGCAGTAAAGCGGCCGCCCCCTCGATGGAAGGGGTTTCGTTGGCCGTGCATTGCAAAGCAATGCACGGCCAACGAAGCCGCGCGGGCGCATCCTTGGCAAGGAGAGCTGTTGCAATGCCCGCTTGCTGAAGATCGCATGCCTTCTAAAGGGTGGTGGGGAGGAGCAACAAATCCCTGGTCGATGGGAGCATTGGCTAGGTAGGGACCGTTGCACGGATGATGAGGGGGAAATGCATCTGCGCAGCGGCCGCTCCTCGGTTTGGACCTCGCTCCCTCGATGGTTACCCAGCCCAAACAGCTTGTCAACCGGTGCACTTTGTGATACCCTTCCTACTGGGAAGGTGGCAGAGTGGTTTAATGCATCGGTCTTGAAAACCGACGTAGCTGCGAGGCTACCGAGGGTTCGACTCCCTCCCTTTCCGAGTGGCGATCTGGGTTGTCACTGGTCCAACCTTACGAATCCCTGGTCGGTTGGCATACCTTGGGGCCGTTCGGGGAGATGTCCATCTGTACGCTAGCCGCGATGGCCACCACCGTCCACGAGGGGGTGTCTCTTCAGCTTGCCCATCGATGCAGCGTGCGATGCTGGGGATGTAGGGCCGACGAGACCCCAAACCAGCTGTGCCGACATTGAGGCCAGGTTGTGCCACTGGGCCGCTGTCGAGGCGCTGGCATGGATCTCTCCATCTCTGCGAGGCAAAAGCGGGTAACGCGATTCGAACGCGCGACATTCTCGTTGGCAACGAGATGCTCTACCACTGAGCTATACCCGCGTGTAGGGCAGGGCCGCTTCAGGCTTTGATTGCTGCTACGGAGACAATGGTACCATTTCTTGGGCAGCTTTGCAACCCTTGCTGCAGTGCCTTGCGTGCGCACTTAAGGCACCCTCTTGATCCTGCCCCCTATGGACCTTCCGGCTGGGGTGAGGCTGCGTATCGACGCATCCCCGCAGTGCTCGGTGGCGGCATTCGCCACCGCATGGCGGCTGCATCAAAACCCCGGCCTCGAGGGGTCTGCTCAGTGAGGCCACAGTTATCCGGGGAGCCGCCTCCGGTGATGCCTGTTTCGCCGGCCGTGGCTTGCATGGCAATGCAACGCCACCTCGGCCGGCGAGGTGGCGAATGCCGTCAGGTAAGGCACATCGCAATCTGCCTTTTGCCAACTGCACCGCATAAGGAAAGGCCTTCATGAGCATCTCTTCCTTGACTCGGCTACAAGAGTCGTATATGATATGATGTAGAAAGCAACCGCCAAGAAGGAAAGGCCTATAACTCAGTTGGTAGAGTTCCTGTCTTACAAACAGGCTGTCATCGGTTCGAGTCCGGTTGGGCCTATAGTACAAGGGAGGAAGAGGCTCCAGAGACGCAGATCCGCTCCGGGGTAACGCACAAGCAGCAGGGCTGGCAGAGCCACCCAGATGGGTGGATGGCACATATGATGCCCCACATGAGACGGGGTTGTAGGCATTGTTTAGCTGTGCTTAGAAGACCAGCCCCTCAATCACCTAGCCTAGGTGAGGCAACAGAACGCGATGATGCCGCAATGCTGTCCCCGGCCTTCGAATCGGGGGTTGCCGGGAGTGGGTCAATACAGCACACAGGTCGGGTTGCCCATAAGGGGGTATGAATTCTCACGTGCTGTACCCTCTGGGCTCCTATTCGTCCAAAGCAGTGGTCTTCGAACGCGCGGTGGCATTCGCCACCACCTTTTTCGACGCGTGGCTTGTGGCTCCTATGGATGTGGGGCTATCTCCCCTTGTTTGATCAACCAGCGACCCCACGGTCTCTCTGCTGGGTTGTTGTATGGCCTGAGGTTTGGCATCGTGAGGAAGGGGCACGGAAACGGGCTGCATCTCGGGCCCCTCTTGAGGGGCTTCGGCCAATTGTATTGGGCTCAGCCATTTGTTGGCCAGAAGAACTACTGAATCCACGTCGTTGCAAATGGTAGGCCTCCTCAGAAGGTCACTATCCGTGGAAAGGAGGTGGCTTTCGCCACTTCGATCGCGGCTGTTTGGCTGGCTGTGCATGGCAAAGCACTGCAATCCCGGCGGTGGCAGCACTCGCCGTCACCACGGCGCGCCAGCTGCCTGAAGCGGCCCTCTCCGTGGCCATTGAACCCCCGTGGGCGTGTCTCTTTGATGCGGTGCGGGGTTGCGAATTCCAAAGAATTAAGCAAAATGTTAGCACATATCGCTCGATGTTGCTGTAGGACAAACGAAACGAAACCGATGAAACTAAACGAAATGATGGCATCAAACCTTGGCATCCCTCCCCTTGTCCCCTCACATGGCGTGACAATGGCCCATAGCTGGTCTCCAGCTCCACTTCTCGATCTTGCAGAGGTGTCTGTAGGGCAACACCTCTATTGGCAGATAGGTGGTTATCAGGTACATGGGCAAGTCCTCATCACCTCCTGGATTGTGTTTGCGATAATCATCGGATTGTCCATTGCAGCCAATTCAAAGCTGAAGGTGGAATCACCGGAGGGATTGCAGAACCTGACCGAGTACATCACGGAATTTATTCGTGACCTAGCGAAGACTCAAATCGGAGAGGAGGATTACACGTCATGGGTCCCATTCCTAGGGACAATCTTTCTCTTCATCTTCGTTTCCAACTGGTCCGGGGCATTGTTCCCGTGGCGATTGATTGAGTTGCCCAATGGTGAATTGGCAGCACCAACCAATGACATCAACACCACCGTAGCCTTGGCTCTGTTGACCTCGGTCGCCTATTTCTATGCCGGGTTGCGCAAGAAGGGATTGGCATACTTCAAGCGGTACGTCTCACCGGCGGCCTTCTTGCTGCCAATCAATGTATTGGAGGACTTTACCAAGCCCCTGTCCCTCAGCTTCCGACTGTTTGGGAACATCTTGGCCGATGAGCTCGTAGTAGGCGTTTTGATTGCCTTAGTGCCATTGGTAGTGCCTATCCCACTGATGCTGTTAGGCCTGTTTACCAGCGCCATACAAGCGCTGGTGTTTGCGACCCTAGCCGGTGCGTACATAGGTGAATCACTTGAGGGACATTGAGGTGGACCGCCCGCGCGGCGGCCCCTCAAGGCAGTGATTCCTTGCTCGGTGAGTTGCTTGGCGAGCGGACAAGTCCACCCCTCCCGGGAGGGGAGGCAGCTCCGGTCTTGTCTTAAGCTGCTCCTCTGTCGTGGGACGAGCCTGCCCCTGCTCTATGTGTCGGGGCTGGTGAAGAGACGGCGTTCGTTTTGTCTTGGTTTGCACGGCTTGTGACACGGCGGCCGCATCGAAACCGCGCGGTTGTTCCTGTCCCGTATCCACCATGAGGCAGCCTGGACATAGGCCGCGGGGCATTGTTTGTCCTGAGCCCTGCCCTCACCACCGCTGGGCCGCCACGAGACCCTGCGGGTGGCTCGTGGCACTCCCACCTCTTGGAAGATGGGTGCAGAAGCAACGATGGCGGATGTCCCACTCTTCGCCGCCCTCGAGCCGGTAAGCTAGGAAACCAGTTGATGACTATGGTTTGGGGAGCCCATCATCCCGCCAGCATGGCCACAGACGGGTGCTGGGTAGAATAGCTTGCTAGGGATTCCTATCAGGGCCGGAGCGCGTGCCCCTTTGTTATGGCTTGAGAGGGCTGAGTTGCTGCAATCACCCCTGCCAACATTGGGAACAACGGGGACCCTCCACCCTATGGGGAAGGCCTTCTATAGGTGCAGGGCTGTCCAGGATGGGCAGTCTTGCGGCTAGTCGGTTCCCGACGGATGTGACCGCGCGGTTTCGTTGCGGCATTTGCCAGCACGGTAGCAAGGAAGCTAGGGTGATGGGGGCCCCCCGGCGCCACACCCGCCCCAAATGGGGCGGGTAATGTGACAGCTGAGCCGGGAGCGGAATGGGGATTGGTGCCCGGGTCTTTGCACTGATCAAACTGGATAGGGGGCTGCCATTGACGGTCGGCTCGACCTCGAGCCGCCGCTTAGGTCGATCTGCATGGTTGAGAGAGTTGGCAAATGCCGCCTCCCCTGACACAATCTATAAGGGGGGAGCCATGACGAAGCCGGCTATGCCATAGATGTGGATGCTCGTACATGGGCCTATCGTGCTCCGATGCCCGGTCGAAGGGGGGGGGGTGAAGTGTTGGTCAGTTGGCACATGCTCCAACATAGAAAGGGTTGCGTGATACATGGCTCGATGTAGGTGATGGGCTCATGGGCCAATCCCGTTCTCACGGCAAATGGGGTCCCCGGCCTGACGGTGGCCGGAAACAGTGGCTTCACACGGATGTGTAGCAACTCACTGCATCCAGTCCCCTAGTAGGGCCCCGCACCTCGTAGGAAAGAGAGAGGAGCGTTCTTTGCTTCTGCTCTGTTTCTTGTTATGATATCCTTGAAAAACAAATTGGAGGAAACTGTAATGAACCCACTTATTGCTGCTGCATCTGTTATTGCTGCCGGATTGGCTGTTGGATTGGCTGCTATCGGGCCTGGAATGGGGCAAGGCACAGCCGCTGGATACGCAGTAGAAGGTATCGCGCGTCAACCTGAGGCCGAAGGCAAGATCCGTGGTGCACTCCTGCTAAGCTTTGCCTTCATGGAGTCATTGACCATTTATGGCCTAGTTGTAGCACTTGCCCTTCTGTTTGCAAACCCCTTTGCTTCATAAGATCACAGGCTGTTTGGAATCGGTTCGAGGACCCAGCCAAGGTGACATACGTCACCACTATCGAGCCGCGGCCGCCTGAAGCGGCCGGCCCTTGAAGGCCGCGGCGGCCATTGAGGGGGTGCAGGCAGGTGCCTTTGCCCCTTGGTTGTGGCACCTGTCGATATTGCCTCTATCGGTTGCTTCACAACGATGTGGAACAATCAACCGATGGCAAATTACACAGGAGCAAGAGTCTGTTATGCAATTGCAAGATTTGGTTCTCTTGACTGCCTTGCCTGAGAACTCCGAGGCAGCTCAGGAAGGGCTTGGCTTCAATGGGAACATATTAGAAACAAACATTGTCAACCTATCCGTGGTGATAGGGATTGTGGTCTCTTTTGGTGGCGATGCCTTGCGTTCCCTGCTGGAGAATCGACGCCAAAGGATCTTGGCCACCCTCGAGCAAGCCAATCAAAGGGCGCAAGAGGCAAAACAGAGGCTGGAGGAGGCCACCTCTCAATTAGAGTTTGCACAGAAGCGGGCGGAGGAGATCCGTCAACAGGGAAAGGCGGCGGCTGGGAAGGAGCGATCGTCTCTGCTTGCTCGAACGGAGGAGGACGTCCTCCGCTTGGAGACGGCAAAGGATGAGACCTTGGCCTTGCAGCAGCAGAGAGCCGTTGCACAGGTCTCACAGAGGGCTATTCAGCTTGCCTTGGGCCGTGTACGAGACAAGCTAGCTAGCAGGCTGGATCCCACCTTTCATCAATCTGTAAACAGCTTCAACATTGTGCTCTTTACGAATTACAAGCCGGGTTAGGGCAGCCCTAAGGCCTTGGGGGCCAATGGCCACATCCGCTGGATTTGTTGCCCAGATGTGGGTTGTGCCTCGAGGCCTCCCTGTTTGGGTGGCGGTGCAGTGTGCGATCGCCCTCTGGGCTCAAGAGCTCCCGTGTCGGCATTGGCCGCCACCATGAGACGCCGCCGCCCCTTGGTGGCCACCGCATCGAAGCGGCCGCCGCGCGGATGAGACCACCAATAGCAGCATAATAGATTAGGAGCTTGTGAATGGTTAAGATAAGACCGGACGAGATCAGCAGCATTATTCGTCAACAGATCGAACAATACAATCTAGAGGTAAAGGTGGTAAACGTTGGCACGGTCTTCCAAGTCGGGGATGGCATTGCCCGCATCTATGGCCTGGAGAAGGTGATGGCCGGAGAGTTGCTGGAGTTCGAAGACGGGACCGTAGGCATTGCCCTCAATCTTGAATCAAAGAACGTCGGGGCAGTCCTTATGGGCGAGGGGCTAGCAGTGCAAGAGGGGAGCTCGGTGCGAGCAACTGGCAAGATCGCTCAGATACCGGTGAGCGAGGGGTACCTCGGCAGGGTTGTCAATTCCTTGGCCCGTCCTATTGATGGCAAGGGAGACATCTCGTCCTCAGAGACACGATTGATTGAGTCTGGTGCTCCTGGGATCATCTCTCGACGATCGGTGTATGAGCCCCTGCAGACGGGCCTCTTGGCCGTAGATGCGATGATCCCAATAGGACGGGGGCAGCGTGAGCTTATCATTGGAGACCGTCAAACTGGCAAGACGGCCGTTGCAGTGGACACCATCCTCAACCAGAAGGGCAAGGGGGTCGTGTGTGTCTATGTGGCAATTGGTCAGAAGGCGTCCTCCATTGCTCAGGTGGTTAACACGCTACAGGAGCGCGGGGCCATGGAATACACGGTCATCGTGGCGGCGCCAGCGGATTCACCAGCCACCTTGCAATACCTTGCACCATACACCGGTGCGGCCATTGCTGAGTACTTCATGTACAATGGCCGACACACCCTGGCCATCTATGATGACTTGTCAAAGCAGGCACAGGCTTATCGGGAGATGTCCCTGCTGTTGCGCCGACCACCAGGCCGTGAGGCCTACCCAGGAGATGTCTTCTATCTTCACTCTCGCCTGCTCGAGCGTGCCGCGAAGCTCAGCGATGCCCTTGGCGGTGGTAGCATGACTGCACTGCCGATCGTCGAGACGCAGGAGGGTGACGTCTCTGCTTACATCCCAACCAATGTCATATCTATCACGGATGGGCAGATCTTCTTGTCGGGTGACATCTTCAATGCCGGTGTCCGTCCGGCTATCAACGTTGGGATCTCGGTGTCACGGGTAGGCTCGGCGGCTCAACCTAAGGCGATGAAACAGGTAGCTGGGAAGTTGAAGCTTGAATTGGCTCAGTTCGCGGAATTGGAGGCATTCTCGCAATTCGCTTCAGATCTCGATCAAGCAACTCAGAACCAGTTGGCTCGGGGCCAACGCCTGCGTGAGCTGTTGAAACAAGCCCAGGCATCTCCGTTGTCGCTGGAAGACCAGGTGGCAAGCATCTATGCTGGAACGAATGGGCATCTGGACAAGCTGCAAGTGGATCAGGTGCGGCCATACCTGATCGGCCTCCGTCAATTCTTGGCAAGCCGCAAGCCAGAGTATGGTGACATCATTCGTTCGACGAACGTGTTCAATGAGCAGGCGGAGACGCTCCTCGTGGAGGCCATCAACGAATACCTGGAGGAGTTCTTAGCTGGTGCGAAGTAACCTAGCCTATTGCCTGCTTGCATCCGCTGAACCTGGCGAACCTCCCTACGAGGGCTTGGAAATGGCTGGGGCCCTCTCTAGAGCAACACCCAGGCCGTGTCAGGCCCCCCCCGCCCCAAGCGGGGCGGGTGGGGTGGGGCCCCGGGGGGCCTACACCCCTCCCAGAGGTAGGGATGGGCCTGGCGAGGTGAGCCCCCCTCATCCACTTGGTGGCCTCCACCACCACCGGGCGGAGGCCGCCTGAAGAGGCCATCGAAACCGCGAGGGTTCAGCCGGGTTGCAAGGTGACGCTCACTGCCTATGTGGTGGCTGCTTCAAGCCGTCGGGAGCCAAGCCCCGGCGCCCTCTCCCTTGGGCCCATCGAAGAGGTGGCTCCTCAGCCCTTGTGACGGAATGGTAGACGTGTCGCGTTGAGGTCGCGGTGCTGTAAAAGGCGTATCGGTTCAAGTCCGATCAAGGGCATACGTGGCCACAACAGGGGAGGCCCGTTCCAGGCTAGCAGCCTATCCCCGCTGAGGGCGGTGCTGGCCTATAAGAGTCCCTCTGTCTGGCGGCCTAGTCACCTCTGCTTGACTCCTTAAGCCACCTTGCTCTGTTGTGCATCGCTTGGGTGGTGACGAATTCGCAAGTGGGAGTCTTATGTGGGCTGGGCAGGGCCGCACCCGCCAGATAAGGAAGGTGCGGCCGCTTCAGATGGTGACGGCAAATGCCGCCACGGTTTCCTAGTAATCCCTTTGGCTCGGCGGGCCTAGGGGTATATAATAGAGGGCAAAAGGGGCCTGATCAACCATACGAGCAGTGGATCTTCACCCAGGCAACAGATGATTAGGCATGGGAGGCCCTTCAGCCTAATCGGCTCATTCTCGAGGGGGTGGCCCCGCGGAGGTCACCTCCTTCAAATAGGAGCAGAGCAGGGGATTGTGCTCTGAGAAGGGCCAGTCAGGCAGCCTATTCGTTTCAAGGCCCCGCGCTAGGTGAGGCTGCCGACGGATGGGGAACACCCGCCTCCGCCACCCACCCTCTTAGCCGGAGGCTGGGGGCGGTGAGGTTTCCCGCTTGTAAATTGAGGCGGGTTCGTTCACTTATCGTTGTTACAAAGAGACTCTTATTCTATGGCTTTCCTAATTGCGAAATTACCTGAGGCATATGCACCCTTTGATCCTATTGTTGATGTGTTGCCAATAATCCCAGTCTTATTTCTGCTCTTGGCATTCGTTTGGCAAGCCTCGGTCAGCTTCCGATGAGTGTTAATAGGTAGGTGGTCAAAGGGAGTTGTTTAGCTACGGCGCTATCCCGTAGGATTGCCTCGTCTAGCGACAAGGGTGCCAGTTGGCCCGAAGGGACCAACCTCCTAGTGGAGGGGTGGTACAAGCATGGTACAAATGTCGTGTACCAGTTCTATGGGTGATGGTCCCCTTCAAGGGAAGGGGGGCCGCCTGGGCCTGCTCAACCGGCTAAGCGCAGAAGGGGGCCACATCTCTCGCACCGGGGTCGTAGCAGGGGAGCTTGTCGACCCACTTCTATGCAGACAAGGTGGTAGGAGGGCGCGCCGAGCGGTGGCGATGCCAATGCAGCGAAGATGCATCCGCAGAGCGGCCCTTGATGCACCCGCGCGAGGTGGCAGCTTGGCTGGTGGTGCGTTGCATTTGTAATGCAAGCCCGCGACCTCCTCACTGGTCAAGCCGCCGGCCGCGATAGACTGGTTTATCGCGGCAAGGCTCATGGAGGGGTTTAGATGTGGCAGCGTCATGTCACTGTTGATGCCAATCCCGATCCTGGGCCACATTGTACAATTGAGTAAAAGAGAGGCACAAGATTATGGCACTTTCTGATAGCCAAGTTTTCTTAGCGCTGTTTATTGCATTGCTTACGGGTATATTGGCGGTTCGCCTTGGGCTCGAGCTGTACAACTAGAGCGACAAGTCGCGATAGAGGGCCTCGCTTCATCTCCTTTCGAGCCGGTTAGCAGGCTCTTTGCTTGGCAGGTGGCGGGCTGCGTTGGATCGAGCCCTGGGTCGATGCAAAGAGGAGATGGATGAGGCTCATCGCAAGATGACCGGGTTACATGTGGGGCATTCTTGCCAAAGAGGTCATCGATGCACCACGCTAGCCTGATGTGGCTGGGTATGAGCACCTCATTGTGCCTTGCTAGTGATGGCTTCATAGGAAGGAAGGTCACGCGTCAGCCCGTGACCAGCACATCAAGAGCTCCGCGTCTATGTGATCCAGAAGTGCCTCTCGCCCTCCGCAAGGGTTAATGACCAAGGCAGGGGTAGCCTGTTCTTTTGTTTGCAGGCATTGTTAGTAGGGCGTCTTGGTATCGAAGCACCACATAGGCTCTTGCAACTTAAAATGTCAACCCCATAACAGTATGAATTTCGAGATCTTTCTGCAATTAGCGGCAATCCTTTTCATCTTCTCAGCAGGCCCACTCGTCATCATTCTCCTAGCTAGTCGAAGTGGCAACCTGTGACAGGTGTGTACCTCTTTGTACTCCATTGGTTAAGGCTTGGACGGCTTGAATCAACGAGCTTCTGCCCTTATCCTCAAGGCGCAGTTGACCAGAGCATGCAGGCCCCCGCCCGTCAATCCTTTGTGGTGGGCGGACTGGCCCCAAGGCCAATCCGTGTGCCACGAGCTTATCTTGTCAAAGGAGTGGTAGGATGGTTCACCCCGAGGGAGAGGTGGCGTGATGCTTAGATGGACCCTCCCGGCTGTGGTGGTTCCCGTGGCAGCAACGAACGACCTTAGGGAGGGCATCTGCCTTACCGGCCGCGATGCCCCAAGGACGTTGGTCTTGCAAGGGCTTGGCTTGAGAGCGGCCGCCGCGCGGGGCTTCCTGTGGTGAGGTCGGCCCCGCACGGAGGGCTGAGGCGGGGGAGGAGCCCACCGGGTCTAGAAAGAAGCGAGCTGGGGGATGCTTCCAGGCATCTAAGGAGGGGTTGGCTAATAATGACTTCCTTGCAACGAAGCAACATAATGGGTAGAATTGCTGTCGCATGCATGGCTGAGTGGTCGAAAGCGACAGACTCATAATCTGTTCCCCTAAAGGGCAACGCAGGTTCAAACCCTGTTGCATGCAACAGAGAGGCCAGGAGGCGTCTTCCTTCCAAGGGTCTTGTTTGTTTATCAATAGGCAACCATCTGGCTCGCCTAATAAGAAGAGCTTAACTTGTAGCACAAGGGGCAGCTCCTTTGGTCGTGACTTCGTTGTTCTGTGGCTAGAGAGGCGTGAGTTGTTGTGCGGAAAGGCATCACCTAGCTTACGGGTGGTCTTTCCCTCTACCTTAAAGGTGGGCAGGCCGGTCGTGGCTTTCGGGTCGATCAGTGATTTAGCCTCTTCTCGGCAAGATGAAGAGGTGCTCCCTACGCCTATCAAGCCCGTTCATCGGAATTGCTTCCTTGGCCCCTCCTCTTCGAGGGGGATTTGCCCTCCTTGCACTGGTGTGTTGAGATGCAACACACACCAGTCGCACACCAGTCCACACAACCACAAAGCTCTGCCTGGAGGGCAACAACCCCCATCGCCATTGGCTCAGCAGTGGCTTGACATGGCGCAGGTCCTTCAACGGTGGCCGATTGCAGCGCAGCCACATAGCTTGGCGTGAGGCTTGTCAATACTTGCAAGGCCCTGAGCACCGAAGCGGATTGGCCCTCTTAGGGCTGACTGATCATAGGCCCTTGCTCTACACCATGGATGTTAAAGGTCTACAAATGAGCTACATCGCACCCAGCCATCGAGGGGTTTCGACGGCCACCCCGGCCAGCGAGGGGAGGCCGCTTCGATGACGGGCAGGTTTCGCAGGTTGACATGGGTGTGCCCCCTCCATGCCTGCCTGGCTGAGGGCATCTGGCCCACCACGCAGGGTGAGGTTAGACCATGGAACGAGCTAGATACCACAAAAGCAGTGACTTGAACCCGAGGTCATTGGCTCTATTATTGTAGGCAACAGCTTATTCTAAGAAATGCATTCGATTGCAAAGGGATAAACAGTGTGCCACAGGCTCCAACCGAGGGGCATGGGTGTGCCCCGCACAGAGGCCGATGGTGTTGCATGCCCGAGCGGGCTGGTACAACCAATTGGCGTCGGCCTTGGCTGGGTGCGTCAAGTGTTCCATAGGAGGAATGTGACTGTTTGCCCCATAAAACAAGCTCTTTCACCCTTTAGCCCCCTTAAGAGGGGCGACCGCGAGACAAAGGTGTGGCCTTTGCGCCTTGCAGAAAGGTGGGCCTGTTGCCCACCATGGGTCGCTGTGACCAGGAGGAGGGGGTTTGTGGGTGCCAGGGAGGGCTGGAACGCCTCTACCCGTCAACTGCGGGCCTGGGGGCATGTCCTCTTCAATGTGCCTGGCCTGCCCTGCTCCCCGACGCCTGGGTCACAGCATTTCTTTGGAGATGAAAATATATGACTATTGCCATTGGTAAACCCCAAGAGAAACGAACTTGGTTTGATGACGTAGATGACTGGTTGCGCCGTGAGCGCTTCGTTTTCGTAGGATGGTCGGGCCTGTTGCTGTTCCCTTGTGCCTACCTTGCTCTTGGTGGCTGGTTCACAGGGACAACCTTTGTGACGTCTTGGTACACCCACGGCCTAGCAAGCTCATACCTAGAGGGCTGCAACTTCTTGACCGCAGCCGTGTCAACCCCGGCTAACAGCTTGGGCCATTCGCTGCTGTTCCTATGGGGTCCTGAGGCACAGGGAGACTTTACCCGATGGTGTCAGTTGGGCGGGCTTTGGACCTTTGTGGCCCTCCATGGTGCCTTCGGCCTTATTGGCTTCATGCTGCGCCAATTCGAGCTGGCGCGCTCAGTAAAGCTTCGGCCTTACAACGCAATTGCCTTCTCTGCGCCAATCGCGGTGTTCGTCTCGGTCTTCCTAATCTATCCTCTAGGGCAATCGGGCTGGTTCTTTGCACCAAGCTTTGGTGTGGCGGCTATCTTCCGTTTCATCCTCTTCTTCCAAGGCTTCCACAACTGGACGCTCAATCCCTTCCACATGATGGGTGTGGCTGGTGTCTTAGGGGCTGCCTTGCTCTGCGCGATCCACGGCGCAACCGTTGAGAACACCCTGTTTGAGGACGGTGACGGCGCGAACACATTCCGAGCCTTCAACCCAACTCAGGCGGAGGAGACCTACTCCATGGTAACGGCTAACCGCTTCTGGTCTCAGATCTTTGGCGTGGCCTTCTCAAACAAGCGTTGGTTGCACTTCTTCATGCTCTTCGTTCCAGTGACTGGGCTGTGGATGAGTGCCATTGGTGTTCTAGGGCTTGCATTGAACCTTCGAGCTTATGACTTCGTCTCTCAAGAGATTCGTGCGGCAGAGGACCCTGAATTTGAGACCTTCTACACCAAGAACATCTTGTTGAACGAAGGCATTCGTGCATGGATGGCGGCTCAAGACCAGCCGCATGAGAAACTTGTATTCCCTGAGGAGGTTTTGCCACGTGGAAACGCTCTTTAATGGCACATTACTTGTAGGTGGCCGTGACCAGGAATCGACTGGCTTCGCTTGGTGGGCGGGCAATGCCCGCCTCATCAACCTGTCTGGCAAGCTCTTGGGCGCCCATGTGGCACATGCGGGCCTGATTGTCTTCTGGGCAGGCGCTATGAACCTCTTCGAGGTGGCTCACTTTGTTCCAGAGAAGCCAATGTACGAGCAGGGGCTGATCCTCCTGCCCCACCTGGCGACGCTTGGATACGGCGTGGGCCCTGGCGGAGAGGTGATTGACACCTTCCCGTACTTTGTGTCTGGTGTTCTTCACCTCATCTCCTCAGCGGTGCTGGGCTTTGGTGGGGTCTACCATTCCTTGGTGGGGCCGGAGACCTTGGAGGAGTCCTTCCCATTCTTCGGGTATGTCTGGAAGGACAAGAACAAGATGACCACCATCTTAGGCATTCACCTGATCATACTTGGGATTGGTGCTTGGCTGCTCGTTTGGAAGGCACTCTATTTCGGTGGTGTCTATGACACCTGGGCTCCTGGCGGCGGTGACGTACGAATCATCAGCAACCCAACCATCAGCCCCGCCGTTGTCTTTGGCTACTTGCTAAAATCGCCATTTGGTGGCGATGGCTGGATCGTGAGTGTGGACAACATGGAGGACATCATCGGTGGCCACATCTGGATTGGGACACTCCTTGTCCTCGGCGGTGTGTGGCACATCCTCACCAAGCCATGGGCTTGGGCGCGCCGCGCCTTCGTCTGGTCTGGCGAGGCCTACCTGTCATACAGCATCGCGGCTGTCTCGGTGATGGCGTTTGTGTCATGTTGCATGTCTTGGTTCAACAACACAGCCTATCCTAGTGAGTTCTATGGACCAACCGGGCCCGAGGCATCACAATCACAAGCCTTCACCTTCCTCGTCCGTGACCAACGTCTGGGAGCAAATGTGGCTTCTGCTCAAGGGCCAACCGGTCTTGGGAAATACCTGATGCGCTCGCCAACGGGTGAGATCATCTTCGGTGGCGAAACGATGCGTTTCTGGGACTTCCGAGGTCCATGGCTAGAGCCATTGCGTGGACCAAACGGCTTGGACCTTAACAAGCTCAAGAACGACATCCAGCCTTGGCAAGAGCGCCGAGCAGCTGAATACATGACCCATGCACCATTGGGGTCATTGAATTCGGTTGGTGGCGTAGCCACAGAGATCAATGCCGTAAACTTTGTCTCACCACGCAGCTGGTTGGCTACCTCACACTTCTGCCTAGGCTTCTTCTTCTTTGTGGGCCATCTGTGGCATGCAGGCCGTGCCCGTGCAGCTGCTGCCGGCTTTGAGAAGGGGATTGACCGTGACAATGAGCCGGTTCTCTCTATGCGTCCGCTTGATTAGTGGCTTGGACCTCGTCCTCACCGTCACGCAAGCCCCACAACCCGGGCTTGCTTGACGCGGGCCAGGGCCCCATGGATCCATGCGTCGAAGTGGCCGCCTCCTCGTTGGCCAGCGAAACCATTCGCTGGCCAGGGCGGCCCCGCATATGCCACCTTGGAGGGGATGTCCCTGCCTCAGATGGCAGAGCTTGTCAGCCGGCTGTGTGAAGTAGCCTCAAGCGGGCGGCTCAGGAGCAAAGCCACGACCACCGAGCCTCACCATGCCAACCATGTCGGCATAGAGGGCTTTGGCGGCAAGGGTGGAATCAATGAATAATTGTGAATAATATATATAGAGATCGCAGCTATGTTTGGGATCTGATTGATGTTCTTGGGCCTGCATCGATACCAATGACTTCGTCGATGGGCTGGGGGTCACATGGTTGGCCACATTGTCGAGAGACGCAGTGCTTGGAAGCAAGCAGATGACACATCCAACTGCATGGTACGCCTTCTTGCTCTGGTGGGCAACAAGAAACCCAAGCCCCCTGGCGGAGAGTTGGCGCCCCTTCGTCCAGCCGGTGAGGGGGGATGACATCAGCTCCTTCGACCCTTCCAACGCTAGGATGGCTCATCCCCCTCTTTGGCACAGCTCGGTGGCAACTCATTGATGAGAGGAGGGGCTCTACGGCAGCCCAGGCTTCCTGGAGACTGCCTTGCATTCACAGCTTCCTTTAAGTCACCACCTCTTGGCTGCGGGGCGGGCCTTCTGTCCCTCATCTGTAATTGCTTCTGACCCTTCGTGCGAGGCATTGTCTTCTCGTGCCCTTTTTCCACCGTTGATGCCTCGGTTGTGGCGACGCTCAAGGGGTAAGGAGGGCCAGATAGAAGCCAGGGAGTGGCCCTCGCTGCTAAGGGTCCCCGATGCGGTTGACGGTGTGGGGTGTGAAGGGCATGAGCCTGGTTAATTTAAGCGGCGGGGGCTTCTGTTGCTCACAGCTCAATGGGCGAGAAATCGTGGACAGCAACCATGTTCAAGGCTACCTGGCATCCGCGGGATTGCCGACGCGTGGCGGCCCCTTCGGGGCTCCGTGGGGGCCGCCCCGCCGTGGCATTCGCCACCACCGTCCAGGTGGTTACGATGTCCAGCCCGGCCATCTAAGGGGTGGTCCTAGAATAGGATATTGTCTTGGCTGGTCACTAAAAAGAGTGAGTCCGTTGCAGTTGAAATCTGGAGCTTTCTGGTATAATAGCTAGTACCGGTAGCCTACACCAACTTCCCGTCTATTGTCACCCCAAGCACAGAGCAATATGTTGACCTTAAAGATCTTTGTTTACACCGTTGTCACCTTCTTCGTTTCTTTGTTCCTGTTTGGGTTCCTATCGAATGACCCAGCTCGGAACCCAAATGATAGATAGGCTTGTGGCTGCCCACTCGATCTGTGTAGCTCAGGGGAAGCCGTCTGAGCCCTCCCAGTGGGGCTGTGATGGCAAGATGTGCGTCATCTAGGCGAGGGGCTGGGATCAATTCCGTAGCAAGCCCTTAGGAGGTCACTCAGCGAGGGATGGCTCTATGGCCATGCTTAAGTGCCACAGCCCCAATTGGGCCAGCACCTCGAGAGCACACCCCGAGGTGCTGGCCCCCCACATAGGAGAGCATGGTGCGAAATGGTGCCTTGGCGAGGAGGGCTGTGCATTGGCAGCGGCTCACGTGCCCCGTGCCGATGGAGACAGCTCCTCTCCCCGGCCTTAGGCCTGGCACCCCCGGGTTACCAATTGTTAAAACAAATATATCATTTCAATCCTATTATGCCCATTGGTGTTCCCAAAGTCCCATTCCGTTTGCCGGGTGAACCCACAGCCCAATGGGTTGATCTCTACAATCGGCTTTATCGAGAACGGGTTCTGTTCTTGTGCCAAGAGTTGGACGATGAGCTCGCAAATCAGCTCATCGGCATAATGCTGTATCTAAACGCAGAAGAGAAGTCGAAGGGGCTGTATGTTTACATAAATTCGCCGGGGGGCTCGGTAACGTGTGGCATTGCGGTCTATGACAGCATGAACTACGTAAAGGCTGATGTTACCACCATATGTGTCGGAACGGCGGCTTCTATGGCCTCGTTCGTTCTCGCTGGAGGAGACCGTGGGAAACGGATCGCCTTGCCTCACTCACGCATCATGATTCACCAACCCGAGGGCGGCAGCCAAGGTCAGGCCTCAGAGGTCCTCTCTGAGTCCTCCGAAGTGATGCGCATTCGGCGACAGGTTGGCAAGATATATGCTGAAAGGACTGGTCAATCTCTGAGCCGTATATCACGGGACATGGACCGAGATCAATTCATGTCTGCCCGTGAGGCCAAGGAGTACGGCCTAGTAGACCAGGTTGCTATAGAGTAGCCAGCACCTGCTGCACGACGGTGGCTTGCTGCCCCCACGGACGGAAGTAGCTGCATTCGGGATTGCTGCATGCGGCGTGGTGTGCATCATGCGGGGCACATCTCGGCACACCCATCAATGGGCGCGCGTGGCCTGCCCCTCAGGTGCCGCCCACGCGGGGGTCGCCCCGCAGCTGCCGCCCCACATCGAAGAGGGCGGTAGCAATCCTACCTCATCTACAGCCGATGATGCAGCCACCCTCAACCGGTGTTTGCGAATGTGTGAGTGATGTAAGCCATGATTCTGTTGTCTTTAGCACATGAGCATCTTAGTCGAGAACCTGTCCAAGACCTTTGGCGATTTCAAGGCCTTAGACCACATCAATCTTGAGATCAAGGCCGGTGGTTTGATTGCGCTGGTTGGTGGCTCGGGGTCAGGGAAGTCAACCCTATTGCGCGTTATAGCAGGATTAGAGTCGCCCGATCAGGGCAGGGTTTGGCTGTCTGGGCGTGATGCCACGACATTGTCTATTCAGGAGCGCGAGATTGGCTTCGTGTTTCAGAGCTATGCCCTCTTTGAGCACATGACGGTTTACGAGAACATAGCCTTTGGTCTTGACGCACGCAATGTTACCTCCGCAACCATTGCCAACAGGGTCAAACAGATCTTGCAGCTGATACAATTGGAGGGGTTTGACTGGCGCTATCCAGGCCAGCTGTCCGGCGGTCAGCGGCAGCGGGTTGCCCTGGCCCGTGCCCTTGCCATCGAACCAAAGGTCCTGTTGCTCGATGAGCCGTTCGGTGCACTGGACAGCAAGGTGAGGAAGGGGCTACGCAACTGGTTGCGGAGATTGCACGAGCAAGTGCCAGTAACAACTGTCTTTGTCACCCATGATGAGGAGGAGGCAATGGAGATAGCGAGTGAGATAGTGGTCTTGGAACGGGGACACATCCACCACATGGGATCTCCTCAGGATGTGTATGGACACCTCTCCCTGCAGGGGAGGTTCTAGCATTCGGTTCCAAGGGCAACGGACCAGTTGCCCCTAAGTGGTGGCATCAGGAGATGCCATCCGTGTGACGCAGAAGGGGGGTCTTGAGCCAGCCAGCCATCCGTGCTTGGGTGGCATGGGTGCCCCCCAGGGACTCGCATGCCATTGCAAAGGGGTATGATGTTCGCCGGCCATGACGTGCAGCTCAGCAATGCACCCCCGCGGGGCGGCCGCCTCAGGCGGTGGTGGCGATTGCCCCCCACCCCGATGAACCAGGGGCCGTGTATCTGATGGCGAAACCTCGCGGGGATGGCCCCCGCGGAGGCCACCTTGGCCCGATGTGCCGCTCACAAGGATCCACATCGAGCGCATTGGCCTATTACACCGTCTCCCCAGGTAGGACTTGAACCTACGACCAACCGGTTAACAGCCGGTCGCTCTACCACTGAGCTACTGAGGAACCCTTAGATCTAATTGTAATTGAATCTGGTGCAAATATCAATTCCTTTGCGCCTGGTCCACCTCTTGTGCTGGGCTGGGGGCAAGGGCAACAGGGCACCGGCAGGAGGAGTAGCTGGGGCCATCTAGCAGAGGGTGAGCAAGTGGGTGAGTTGATAGAGCGGGAGGGCACGTCGTGCCCTCCTCTTCCCCATCGTGGCAGCATTCGCCGCCACCAACTGAGGCGGTCGCCGCACGGGTGGATCGAGGCGTGGCTCCCGCGGGGTTGCATTGCAAAGCAATGCACGGCCAACGCATTGATGTGGCCGGCGGGCGGAGGGATTCGCACCAACCTGCGGCGTGACCCACAAACCCAACGGATGTCCACGAGGTAGGTGCCTCCCATGAGTGCTACATGGCGAGGTGGCTGTTCTCTTAGGCGGCTTTCCCCGCTTGGTGCAAGGGAGGCCTTGGAAAGGAAGGTGCCAGTCCGCAAAACGTTTTAATCCCCTACACCTTGTATGGCCAAACAAGCTTTTGAACCGACGGGATTGGTGCCAAGGTCCATCGTTCGGACGGTTGATAGGTTTAGGCAACAACTGCTACCCGGGACTAGGGACGCCGCTGTGCAGGAATTCCGCGTGTCACGGTATCAGGTCTTAACATCTTTGAAGTGCTTGCTAAGCCTGTTGGTTGTCCCCTTCCTTGTGAACCATTTAGCAAAGACATTCATCTTTGCCCCAACGGTGGAATACTTCTGGAACACTTGGCAGGGCGAGATATTCATCAATTCCTATCAGGAGGACAGGGCATTGCATGAACTCTACAACTTCTCCGAGAGGGCCTATTTCGACGCCTTGCTTGGAAATGCCCCGCCTCCCTACTTGATCCAATCAGGGGGCCAAGCGTCGCAAGGTTGTACAGGGGCGCCATGGCAGGAGGGGCCTTGTGGCCAACTCCTGGCTACCGGTTCTCTTCAAGGCCCCGAAGCGATCGACGACACACCTCCTACAAACAGCAAGAGGGTCGTCCCACCCCTTCAACCTCGGGGCGCGAACATCACCACCAGGGATGCACCTGGGACGGGAGGCCTCTCGTGGATGAGGCGGCCGAGCGTTGAGCCGGCCCAGGGGGTGGGCTTGCCACCCCTTCTTGGTGAAGCCCTGGGTGAGCCGGATGAGCCGATGCGTTTGCTGGATGTGCAGCAGCACCTCCAGAGCGGAACACAAGGGAAGGCGTTGGAATTGGCTACCCTTTACAACCGAGAGAGCATGTCGGCCGTTGTTAACGTGTTGGGGGACATGGTCACCTTTGTGACCGTGTTCTCCCTATCGGTGGGCATGAGGCCACAAATCATTATATTGAGGTCCTTCCTTACTGAATCGATCTACAGCCTAAGTGACACCACCAAGTCATTCCTCCTGATCTTGGTGACCGATTTGCTCGTTGGCTTCCATTCACCTCGTGGATGGGAGATTGGTATAGAGATGCTTCTGCGTCATCTCGGGTTGCCTGAGGACCAAGACTTCATATTTCTCTTCGTAGCCGCCTTTCCAGTCTTCTTAGACACCATCTTCAAGTATTGGATATTCCGTTACCTCAACAAGATATCCCCCTCCACGGTGGCGACCTATCACAACATGATTGAATAGGTGGCGAGCAGCCGCCGCGCGGAGCCAGCTCGTCACATCCCGGCTCTCAGGGGGTCACCTTCCTTGCAAACTGCTGTCATCCCAGATGCTGCCCACCCTCCCAATCGGCCTCCCTGGGGCTGCGAACGTGGTCTCTCCTCGTTAATCCCGTGGTGCCAACCTTGGGGGTTGGGCGTGGCCTTCCCTGTCCGCTCATAGACAGGCGTTTCTGGTTGCAAGGCCCCTCGCTGGCCGGGGTTTCGTTGGCCACCCCCCTCGCTGGCCGGGGGTGGCCAACGAAACCCCGGCCAGCGAGGGGGCGGCCGCCGCGCGGGTGCGGTGCATTGACGGAGCAAATGCCGCCACGGCTGACCTGTGGCGGCGCAGCTAAGGCGGCTCATCTAAGCAATGCCTCTGCCACTGGTGGCTCAAAGCACAACCACTCGCAGGAGCCCGTTGCTTCACACCTAGGTGTGAAGGGGTTCAATCCGTGCGGCACTGCATTGGAGCAGGAGGCCGATAGGCTGCTAGGTTGCTCGGCCACAGTTAGCCGGCCCCCCGTCGGGGAGGCTTGCCCTTGTCCCCGAGGGGCAAGCATTCAACTACCTACTTTAAATGCCTCGACAAAGAATCCTAACAACACCCCTACCTTGAAGCTGTTTGCTAGCCGCGATGCTGCAATGGGCCTTGTCAATAAGGGCAGAGGCGCAACCTCGCTGGTCCCCCCTTGGGCCGAGGGGGGGCAGTAGGCAAGGTGATTGGTTGCCTCAATCAGGACAATCAGTCCTAGCAAGATCATTCCATCCCAACTTGCTGCCTTGCGAAGCATGCCAAGGGCTGTTCCGAAGAGGTTTGCTGCTACAAATCCAAGGAGCAAGGAGAAGAGGACTGCGGAGAAGGAGAGCCTGGATCTGCCTATTTGCCGTTGGAGCAACAGGCTGGCTTGCCTAAGAATTGTCTCGAGCCTGAAATTTGTCGCCATACCGTTTGATGCATCTTATTGGCCTCTGATCGGCTGTGTGACTGATCGATCCACCACACATCCCTTCACTATTGTATCAGAGATCTTACCCCGCGTGGAACAAATCTATTCCTGTCGGCGGCCGCCGCGCGGTTGAATCCATGGCCGCAACAATGCCCAGCCAGCGGCCTTAGAGGCAGGCCTCGGATTCCCTGTCTTGGCAAGAAACCGCCAACCCTCTCTGGTCTAAGACCAACCCCGGCCAGTTGCGCTGTTTTGCCCTCGGTCAGACTCGAACTGACACGCCGTTGGCGCTAGATCCTAAGTCTAGTGCGTCTACCAATTCCGCCACGAGGGCCACCTGTTGAGTTGCTTTGCACGGTTTGCTGATCATCAACCATGGGATTATATGGTTTCACCGACCAGATGTCAAGCAAGCTTGAGTTTGCTTGACCCCCCGTTTCGAGCAGCAACGAACATTGACCATTGTCTTCTAACATCCTTGCAAAGGTCGAATGACTCCTTTATTAGGCTCACCCAAAGGCTATTCGCAGTGGCAAGCACGGGGCGGCCCCCGGGAAGGGCCGCCGTGCGGGTGCATTGAGCGGCGGTCTCTGCCCCCATGGCCTTCGACGACCTGTGCCCACTGCCGGCTTAGGATTCTTAGGGGGCCGTTCGAGCCGCTAACAGGCCGTCAATGCAGCTGACAACATTGGCTCACAGGTCCTTGAGCGGCCGCTGCGCGGTCGCATCATCCATGGCAGCAGGGGGTCTGCCACCAGCATCAGGGGGTGAGGCATGAACCCCCATGACATCTATTCCTAAGGCTCCAAAGGGAGCCGGCCTGTCAACCAGGCCGACATTCGAGGCAGTTGCCTCCAGGGGTCTGGACAATCCCCAAGCCGGCCGCGTCTTTACGTTCGCACGGTTAAGGCGGCCCGTCCCATCTTGTTAAGGACCAGCCACCGCATCGGTTGTTGTCTATTTGTTGCAAACATATCATTCTACGTACTTTGCCCCGCTGGTACCATAGAGACATCATCTTGATGTGCATCCGCGTGACGGCCGCTAGCAAGACATGCTTGTGGGAGCGGTATCATTGCTGAGTTGATTGCAAGCAAGGCAGCAGAAGGTCCTGCCTCTTATGGCGGTGGCGGCTTTTGCCACCTAGAGGGCGATCCAAGCCTCGGCCATCCAACCCGCGCGGCGGCCGCTTGGATTGCACACGCAACAATAGATCCGCACAGCCAAGGAGGGCCAAGCCTGGCGACGTCTGGGCTTGGCCCCTGGGCTGGGCTAAGAATGAGGAGGCAAAGCAATGAAATTAGCAGTTTATGGGAAGGGCGGCATAGGGAAATCCACAACCAGTTGCAACATATCTATCGCGTTGGCTAGACGGGGAAAGAAGGTCTTGCAGATAGGTTGTGATCCAAAGCATGACAGCACCTTTACGTTGACCGGATTCTTAATCCCTACCATCATTGACACCTTACAGTCAAAGGACTACCATTACGAGGATGTTTGGCCAGAGGATGTCATCTATCAAGGATATGGCGGCGTGGATTGCGTCGAGGCCGGCGGGCCACCGGCGGGGGCAGGATGCGGCGGCTACGTTGTAGGCGAAACGGTGAAGCTGCTAAAGGAGCTTAATGCCTTCTATGAATACGATGTCATCCTTTTTGATGTCCTTGGGGACGTGGTGTGTGGAGGTTTTGCCGCACCCCTCAACTATGCCGACTACTGTGTCATTGTTACGGACAATGGCTTTGATGCCCTGTTTGCCGCCAACAGGATTGTTGCCTCGGTCCGTGAGAAGTCGAGAACCCACCCATTGAGAATAGCTGGTCTGGTAGGGAACCGTACCACAAGACGAGATCTGATTGACAAATATGTTGAGGCTTGCCCAATGCCAGTCTTGGAGGTGTTGCCATTGATAGAAGACATCCGTGTCTCACGTGTAAAAGGCAAGACTCTCTTCGAAATGGCAGAGGTAGAGCCCCAACTCTGTTATGTTTGTGATTATTATCTGAACATCGCCGATCAACTGTTGTCTCAACCAGAGGGAGTGGTCTCGCGCGAACTGGCCGACCGTGAGCTGTTCAGCCTGCTGTCCGATTTCTACCTCAACCCGCCCGCTTCCGGGGCTCCCATTGAGGGGGGGTCCTCCGAGGAGCTGGATTTCATGATGGTTTAGAGGTCGATGCGGCCACAATGGTGGGCTCGTGGGCCACAACATTGCTGAAGTGGCCACTGGGGGCCGTGGAAGCCGGCCTCTCTGCCGTGCCAGATGAGGAGCCCAGTGTGAAGGGGGGCAAGCCCAGTGGGCTTGGCCGACCCTTGCTTGGGCCATCGGATGATCACAAGGCACCCGTCTGGCAACAAACTATCACTGGATCAATCCTATGTCCATTGCATCTTCTGAAACGTTGACCTTTGAATGTGAAACGGGCAATTATCACACATTTTGCCCCATCAGCTGTGTTGCTTGGCTGTACCAAAAGATTGAGGACAGCTTCTTCTTGGTTATTGGGACCAAGACCTGTGGCTATTTCCTGCAGAATGCGCTTGGTGTGATGATCTTTGCTGAGCCCCGATATGCTATGGCGGAATTGGAGGAGGGTGACATATCGGCCCAGCTCAATGATTACAAGGAATTGAAGAGGCTCTGTTCGCAGATCAAGCAGGACAGGAATCCAAGTGTCATAGTTTGGATTGGCACCTGCACCACCGAGATCATAAAGATGGACCTCGAGGGCATGGCCCCCCGCTTAGAGGCCGAGATGGGGATCCCCATCGTAGTGGCCAGAGCCAACGGATTGGATTACGCCTTTACACAGGGAGAGGACACCGTCTTGGCTGCCATGGCACACAGATGCCCACCCCTTGGGGCATCCGTCGAGGAGCAACCTACGCGAGGGGTCTCCCCCGTCGGCGGGGCGCCCTTTGAAGCGGCCCTCCCCTCGGTCCCGCGGCCCAATGAGTCGCGGCATGGGAATGCCCACAAGGGGTTGGAGGGGCAGCGAGGCCCCGGCCTCGCTGCACCCATCCTTGATGGCTTAAGGCCGCCCGAGGCACCTCGGCCCCACTCAAACCAGCCCCCATTGGTCCTGTTTGGTTCTCTGCCCAGCACCGTTGCAACGCAATTGACCATGGAGCTGAACAACCAAGGCATCGAGGTGGCGGGCTGGCTGCCATCACAAAGGTACCTTGACCTTCCAGCACTGGGAGAGGGGGCATATGTCTGTGGCGTCAACCCATTCCTGAGTCGAACCGCCACAACCTTGATGCGCCGACGGCGGTGCAAGCTCATAGGGGCGCCCTTCCCAATTGGGCCCGACGGCACCAGGGCATGGATTGAGAAGATCTGTTCGGTGTTTGGTGTCCAACCGTGCAACCTAGAGGAGCGAGAGGAGCGCATCTGGTCGGGGTTGCAAGACTATCTCGAACTTGTTCGCGGCAAATCCGTCTTCTTCATGGGTGACAACCTGCTCGAGGTCTCTTTGGCACGGTTCCTTGTCCGATGCGGCATGGTTGTTTATGAGGTTGGGATCCCATACATGGACAGGCGCTTCCAAGCTGCCGAATTGGAGCTCCTCGAGAGGACCTGTCATGAGATGGGGGTCCCCCTTCCCCGGATCGTAGAGAAGCCGGACAATTACCACCAAATACAGCGCATCCGGGAATTGCAGCCTGACTTGGCCATCACTGGGATGGCACATGCCAACCCATTAGAGGCACGAGGCATCAGCACCAAATGGTCTGTGGAGTTCACCTTTGCCCAGATACATGGCTTCACCAATTCCAGGGACATCCTAGAACTTGTTACACGGCCACTGCGGCGGAATCAATCCCTCCAAGGCTTGGGCTGGGCATCGCTTGTCAAGCCGGGCGTGTAGTCATCCCTCCAATCCCAAGGCAGCCGAGGGACATGTGCTCGCCTTGCAAGGCAGATCAATGCCGAGCGGCCGCCGCGCGGGCCAAGCAAATGGTAGGGTTTGCCTACCTACCCGTTTGGTTTATGGATGACCTGCAATCCGTGGTGGCGCCGGCCTAAATGCGTTTAAGGAACATGCTGGTGGACCCGAACCCACCCATCAAGGGTGGGGCGGCCGCCGCGCGGATGGCTCAGGGCCATCCATGAATGCCTCTTGCCGATCCATCATCCATCAGGGATGCATGTGCCGCACCAGGAGATGTTGCTAAGGATTTAGCCGTTGAGAGCCGGTGCCCCTGCTGACACCAGGTCTACCGCGAGGTTGTGAGCGTTGCGCTCGTCCACAGCTCGCATGCCAAGGCCCGCGCGGCTTTGCCACACGTCATCTACCAAGGTTTGCGAGGTTGATCACCAAGCATTGACTAGATCGCTTGTAGAATGGAATCTCTTCTTATCATCTGTTGTCCCTTTGCTGCTCTGTTATCTAGACGCGATCGAGCAAGTGTTAAAACGGCCTATGGTCGACCTCCTCTCTCTTAAAGATCTGCTTGCACAGGCTGTCAAGAGCCTGCCTATTCACAAACCCTCTAACCAGTGTGCCCTTAACCCAGGTCGACCGCAGTCCCTGCTCCAAGAGATGAGCTTTGGCTGCACGCATAACCGATTGTCACCCCTCGTCACTGCCCCTGTGCCGTGGTTTGGGCCCGATAAACAGATCATTACGCTCGAGAATATGACGAAGAGGCTAAGACTGTTGCAATTGTTAATACCTTACGAGAAGGGGTTTGGAGAACACACCCTGCCTGGTTGTTACATTCTACCGCGCGAGGAGGTCCTCTGCCTAGGGTTCCCGGAAGACCGTTTGCAAGCTTTGATTCAGCAACCCCAAGAATCGAGACACGTGCTTTGGACAAGGGGTGCCAAGCACCTACTCTTAGGGGAGCACCACTGAGGAGAACTGGGATGATGTTGCTGGCCTGCTCTTGTAGCATTTGCGACACATTCTTGAGACTGGAATTGAAAAACGGGTTCACACGGCGCAACTTGCTATGACAACCCGACGACGAACCGGCTATTCACCTCTTAGCCGCATCAGGCTGTACATGATTCGTGAAACAAGCCTCGGAAAGGCCGAGGGTGAACAACTACCTAGTGGTAAGACACCCAGCTGAGCAGCGACATTCCTACGAGCTGACACATCAGACAGGGCCTGTTCCATCTCTGATCGAGACCGGCTTCGCGCCTTGGGAAGACTATCTGTGCTAAGGGGTTTTGAGCCTCACTTGCAATCTTTTATTCTGTATTAAGGGGTTTCGAGCCTCACTTTCAATCCTTTGTTATGACAACACCATCTCAGGGGACGGGGCTGTTTCCGCCCGGTGGGTGGAGGGGGTTGAGCATGTCTCTTGGCCTCCTTGGGTTCTAAGCTGTCTCTGCCGGCCAGGGGCCGTGGTGGCGTTTGCCGCCCGCGCGGTCACAAAGCCGCGCGGTGGCCGGCCACGAGGGGGCATCCCTCGTGACGCCTCATGGAGATGAATCCGGCTCTAATTGGCTTTGAGGGCCTCTTACAGCTTGTCGATGGTCTCGAACTCGAACTTGATCTCCTTCCAAACCTCACAAGCCGCTGCGAGCTCTGGGCTCCACTTGCATGCCGCACGGATGATGTCACCAGCCTCACGTGCAAGGTCACGCCCCTCGTTACGAGCTTGTACACAAGCTTCCAGTGCTACACGGTTCGCTGCTGCACCAGGCGCGTTCCCCCAAGGGTGTCCCAGTGTGCCGCCACCGAATTGCAAGCAAGCGTCGTCACCAAAGATCTCTACAAGGGCAGGCATGTGCCACACATGGATGCCGCCAGAAGCTACCGGCATAACGCCAGGAAGAGAGACCCAGTCCTGAGTGAAGTAGACACCACGGCTACGGTCCTTCTCGATGTAGTCATCACGCATCAGGTCAACGAAGCCAAGAGTTACCTCACGCTCACCCTCAAGTTTGCCCACAACGGTCCCGGAGTGAAGGTGGTCACCACCAGACATGCGGAGTGCCTTAGCCAACACACGGAAGTGCATCCCGTGGTTGCGCTGACGGTCGATAACGGCGTGCATCGCACGGTGGATGTGAAGCAACAAGCTGTTGTCACGGCAGTAATCTGCTAGGGTGGTGTTTGCGGTGAAGCCACCTGTCAGGTAGTCGTGCATGATGATTGGAACACCAAAGTCCTTGGCAGACTCGGCACGCTTCAACATCTCGTCAACGTTCCCTGCGGTTGCGTTCAGGTAGTGGCCCTTTACCTCACCTGTCTCTGCTTGAGCCTTGTAGATAGCCTCTGCTACGAAACAGAAACGGTCTCTCCAGCGCATGAAGGGCTGCGAGTTAACGTTCTCATCATCCTTGGTGAAGTCTAGACCACCACGCAAACACTCATACACTGCGCGGCCATAGTTCTTAGCAGACAGGCCTAGCTTTGGCTTGATTGTGCAACCCAAGAAGGCACGGCCATACTTGTTTAGCTTGTCACGCTCTACCTGAATCCCAGCAGGAGCACCCTTGAAGGTCTTGACATATGCAGGTGGAATGCGAAGGTCTTCAAGGCGAAGTGCACGAAGCGCTTTGAATCCAAACACGTTCCCTACAATCGAGGTGAACAGGTTTGTCACCGACCCCTCTTCGAACAGGTCGAGTGGGTAGGCCACATACGCGATGTATTGGTTGTCTTCGCCAGCAACGGGCTCGATGTCGTAGCAACGACCCTTGTATCGGTCAAGGCTTGTCAACCCATCGGTCCAAACAGTGGTCCAAGTTCCTGTTGAGGATTCAGCCGCAACCGCTGCTCCACACTCTTCGGGTGGAACGCCCGGTTGAGGCGTCATACGGAAAGCAGCCAAGATGTCTGTTTCCTTCACTTGGTAGTCTGGGGTGTAGTAAGTCAATCGGTAGTCCTTTACACCTGCCTTGAAGCCAGCACCTGTCTTAGTCTCAGTTTGTGGAGCCATTTGTCACACATCGGTTTAGATTTTTGACGATCATACAGTCTACCCGTATCTGCATAAGAGTGCCGCCCTTGTGGCATGTGCGGGAGGGCGGCTGGTGGCCTGCCCCCCCCCCGCCTTGCTGAGGGGTTATTGCCTGCGGCAGTGAAGATCACCCCCGCGCGGTTTCGTTGGCCATCGAGGGGTCGGCCGCCTCGATGCACCCGTGGGGTGACCCGCCGTCGAGGGGTTTCGACGGCCACCCCAGCCATCGAGGGGATCAATGCCCCCATGGCCGGGGCAACCGGCCCCGTCAATCCCACGACCCGCTTGCAATTTGCTGCCAGCCATTGATACAAGTGTACCACCCCTCCATATTAACTCATTCTTGTTAAAAACAAGGAATCTATAACCTGTCTTATCAATCGCAGAGTTGTCTCGTAACAAGGGGAATGCGATGCTGGCCCCATCTTGGTCAAGGGCATGGGCGAGCCTTGTAGGCGATCAAGGGGTTTCGTGGCGGCCACTGCGCGGCGGCCCGTGCCTTGCCTTGAAGGGCCGGCTAGGCCCCCACAACTCCCCGGGCCGCAAGGCCTCGCGGAAGGGGTCGGCCCTCCTGGAGAGGGCCGACGGTGAGCCACTTCATGTTGCCCCCAGGCTGGTAGCTGGCCAATCTCGGCAGATTGGCGGCGGTGTGGTCTTATACCTTGCGTGAATAGAACTCCACGATAAGCAGCTCATTCAATTGCAAGCCGACCGCTGGTCGATCAATCACCCCCCTCACCAATCCGCTCAGGGTTTCCCGTGAGAAGGAGAGATGTGGCGGCGTGGGTGATTGGTGGCTCTCTTCCACGAATCGGCTGATCAATTCCCTTGACTGCCTCCTCTGTGACACCACGACAACATCACGTGGCTTGCATTGATAACTTGGGATCGTTATCTTGTGGCTGTTTACTAACAAGTGACCATGGCGAATGAGCTGTCTTGCCGCAATGATTGTAGGTGCCATGCCAAGACGGAAGACAATGCTGTCAAGGCGCATCTCTAACAATTGGAGCAAGAGCTCACCCGTGGACCCTTTGCTCTGCCGAGCCTGCCTAACGTATCGTATCAGCTGTGACTCCGTGACCCCATAATTGAAGCGGAGCTTCTGCTTCTCCTGCAACCTAATCCCATATTGTGAAAGCTTCCTCGGCATTTTGCCGTGCTGCCCAGGTGGTGTCTGCTTCCTTGGAATCTTAGCCGTCAGACCGGGCAATTTGCCCAGCCTTCTCACAACTCGAAGTCGTGGGCCACGGTATCTAGACATATTCTCCTTTGTTCCTCCTGTCGTTCCTTTGTCTCGTGTTCCCGATGCCTTGTAGGCAATGCCTCTACCAAATCGTTTACCTGGGCCATGCCGCTAAGAGAGGGTGACATCTCCTGCCATCTCTCCAGGTGATGGTAGCTGGCGAGGAGGGATCCGACCATGCTGTTGGCGGCCTTGGGATGCCTCTCATGCCATGCTGCGGGAGATGGCTGCTCATCAGGCCTATGGTGGGTTGCCCCTTCAAGCCTCCGCCATGCGCGGCTGCCGCCCGGTTGGTGATGCAAGGCTTTGCTGAGGTTTTCCATTGCCCTAAAAGAGTACCACATATGAAACAGTCAACACAACAGCCCCCCCCCTCGTGCATCGGGGGTCGCGGCATTCAACGTTGCCACCGCGGGGCGGCCGCCATAGGAAACCTCGTGGGCCAAGCATGCCCATCCCCCTGATGGGGTGATCCCTCTCATGGCCTCTTGAAGAGGCCATGCACAGGTAAATGGGCGCCTCCCAGTGGGAGCGTATGTCAAGAGGCACTGTCGGCTGCCCCAGCCATACCGCCACAACGTGTTAGGGGAGCAAGTGCCCCGTCTCCCATCAAGAGAGAAGGCATGGGTTGTTGTCTGCCTTTTGTCGGCACAACCCACTCAGGGTTAATGAAGGCATCCGGTGTGGTGACATCTCGGCAAGCATTACCCCCAGGGGAATTCGAATCCCCGTCTTCTCCGCGAAAGGGAGATGTCCTAGGCCTCTAGACGATGGGGGCATAGACACCGTGGCTGCATCTATTATATACAGGCAGCCAAATCTTGTCAATAGAAACCCTATTGGCAACACGGCTCAGAACATCGCCGTGTCGTTGTCTCAGATGCAACATCTGGCTCCGATCTAGGACAGAGTCACAAGGCACAGGAGCTCGATGGCGCAGCAAGGGGCTCGGATCAAAGCTCAACCCTGTTCTCAGACCCTTTGGGCCAGTGTCAGATTGCATCTCTCGCCCAGATGAATTATCATTTGGAGGCGGAAGAGCCAAAACAAATGAGAAGATGGCATCTCATCTCCGAAGTGGCCGACCCTCGTCCCACCGCAGACAGTTGCCCTGCAGGGGCAAAGGGGTGTGCAGCCACCGCGCGGCGGTCGCTTCCAATCACCCGGCCTCTCATTGCTTGGCTTCTCATTGCCTTGTATCGGTGGGGGGTCTCGGCCCCCACCCTGGGCCTCCCCTGAGGATGCCGCTTGCTCTAGACCCTGGGCATGCCGGCTCTCCTCTCCCTCCCCCACTGCACCCCAACCCACCTAGGCTTCACGACCCTCTATCGACCTTTGTGGAGCCGGGGAGGGATGCCAGATGACGGGGGCCTAAGAGGGGCCCTAGTTACGCTAGGGCTGCCGAAGAGCATGCGGCGGGTGCAAGTGCTTGCTCTTGTGGAGTGGTCCCCTAAAGATGGCCACAGAAAAACGATTCCGAAGAATTATATGACTAGAGTTAAGCGCGGGAATGTGGCTCGCAAACGGCGTCAGAAGATCTTGAAGCTTGCTCAAGGGTTTCGAGGATCTTCCTCTGCCCTGTTTCGTCCGGCCAATCAACACGCATTGAAGGGGCTTCAGAATGCATCTCGAGACCGGCATCGACGGAAGCGAGAGTTCCGCAGCCTGTGGGTTGCACGGATAAATGCGGCCGCCAGGTCCTATGGCCTGAGATACAATGAACTGGTGGGCTCGTTAAGGGGAGCAAACGCATCCATCAATCGTAAGATGCTGGCTCAGCTAGCCTGCTGCGACAGGCAGGCGTTTCAAGAATTGGTTGCAATCGGCAGGGAGCAAAGTGGGATGGCTAATGGTCTTTAAGGTGGGTGTGAGCAGCCCCTCCCGCGCGGCGGCCGCTTGCTGCTCAAACACCGGCTCGAGGGAGTAGGGGACAGATGAGGAGCACATTGCTGCCTTGATGGTCAGCCGTTCGCCCAAAGGGCCGACCAGGGCTGCTTCGCGGCCTAGCCCTCCCCCGTCCCCCAGTAGGGGCTTCGTGCAGCGGGGTTGCCGCAAGGCAGGCACACAATTCGACAGCATGGGGAGGTGCTGCCCTCTTCCAAACAACCTCAGAGAACAGATTGAGAGCTATGAAATTCACGAAGCGTCGACCAAAGCCACGGCCTTTTCAAAAGCCGCCGGTTATTACAATTGTTCAGAAGCGATCCAAGTCTAAGGCCCCCGTCTTCCAAGGGACCATAGACTATAAGAACATAGTTTTGTTAAGGAAGTTTATTACCGCCGAAGGGAAGATCTTGCCTCGACGGAACAGCCGTTTGACCGCCAAGCAACAGCGATACATCGCAAGGGCGGTAAAGAATGCAAGGGTAGCGGGATTGCTCCCATTTATTAACAAGAATCAGCCATCTGTGGCCTGATGCAATCCCTCTCATTTAACAGTGGACCAAAGGAGGCAATCTCATGGCAAAGAAGAGTATGATAGAGCGCAACAGGAAGCGCCAGCGCCTGGTGCTTCAGTACAAGGGGCGGCGGAATGATCTGAAGCTGTTGATCAAAGAGACTGAGCTCTTTGAGGAGAAATTGACAATCCATCGTAAGCTGCAAATGCTTCCACGCAACAGCAGCCCAACTCGATTACACAACCGTTGCCTTGTGACAGGCCGGCCAAAGGGATTCTTTCGGGATTTCGGATTGTCACGACACGTTCTCCGAGAGATGGCACACAACTGCCTATTGCCCGGCGTCACCAAATCTAATTGGTAAGGGGTTGCTCAGGAATTGGGGTGCCATCGCAGGCATTTGGTCTCAACCCGGCCATCGAGGGGGCGGCCGCCTGGATCCCCTGAAGGGCAGGCGTCCATGACAACCCGTCGGTGGGCAGGGCCAGCCGAGGCAGGATCTACCCCCCATCGCAACGGCATTCAACACTTTAGTTCAGCAATAGCACTATATTGCGAGTTAGTTGCCCCCTACCCTTATTGGATGAGGGGGATCAATCCGTATGAGGGGCATCCGTGACCAAGATCACACCCCGATGAGGCCATGTCAAGCCCATCGGCAATGGAGGAGAGGCCTCGGTGGAGAGCTCCTTTAGGGAATACAGCAGTGCTGGCAGCGGGGTTAGAGGGGCGGGATAGAAGGGGTGTGTCCAGGGCTTTCGCGGCTGTCACCCTGGGTGCCCCATCTGCGCTGATGAAGAGAGGTGCCAATCGATGCAAGGGGGGATGTGGGTGTCACTGTGACAGGGCCGAGTCGGTTCTGGGTCGTCCTAGGTCTCCAGATGGGGCAACAGAGGGACAAGGAGGCATTCCGTCTCTCGTCTGCACTGTGGCTCCTTCACTGCAATGCATCCCTCACGGCTGTGGAGAGGGGCAGCCCTGTAGAGGGCCTTGCCCCTTCAGGCGGCCGCCACGCGGTGATAATGGCGAATGCGGCCAAGGAATACGATTTAAAGATATGATGATTGACTTAGTAAAATACCCAGCATTGACCGAGAAATCTGTTAGGTTGATGGATACTAATCAATACACCTTTGATGTGGATGTAAGATTGACAAAGCCACAAATAAGGGGCCTCATCGAGCATCTGTTCCAGGTCCAGGTGACCTCTGTTAACACGCATCGTCCGCCAAGAAGGAGAAGACGACTAGGTTACACCTTGGGCAACAAGGCATCCTACAAGAGAGTCATTGTGACGATCAAACGGGGCCAATCGATTCAGGTATTGCCTGCAGGAACAGGTGCCGCCGCCTAAAGGGCATTGGCAAGCCCATTGTATCCTGCCAAGAGAAGGGATGACGCGATGAGCCCCCCGCTGGCGTGGGCTCCCGGGGTGATTGAGGGACAATGCGTCGAACCGGTTGCCCCCTCGCTGGGCGGGGGTGGCTATCGAAACCCCCTCGCAGGCCACCCCACATCACCAAGCAACCATCACCCTGGTACAAAATTGGAATGATATCGTTCTATGGGGATACGTTTTTACAAGTCTTACACACCTGGCACTCGGAATCGCTCCGTTTCTGAATTCCTTGAGATCACTTCCAGCACCAAGCCCCCAAAGAGCTTGACATGCTCTCTTCACAACCCGGCTGGTCGAAACCATAGGGGCGTTGTGACTAGCCGGCACAGGGGAGGGGGGCACAAGAGGCTCTATCGTGCCGTCGATTTCCGTCGGAACAAGGTGGGGGTAGGTGGTCGAGTGGTTGCCATCGAGTATGATCCAAACCGGAATGCCCGAATCGCCCTGCTGCATTATCGAGACGGTGAGAAGCAGTACATCGTCCATCCACGCGGCTTAAAGCTGGGAGAGCATGTCATCTCGGATGTTGACGCTCCCATCAGTGTGGGGAATTCAATGCCCCTCATCAACATGCCCGTCGGGACTGAGATCCACAACGTGGAGCTTCGACCCGGCTCAGGAGGGCAGCTGGCGAGGGCTGCAGGGGCAGTCGCGCAATTGATTGCGAAGGAGGGCGATCTTGCTACGATCCGCCTCCCTTCAGGGGAGGTGCGCTTAGTGTCGAACACCTGTTGGGCAACGATCGGACAGGTTGGCAACAGTGACGCCAACAACCTGACCATAGGCAAGGCTGGCCGGCAGAGATGGCTAGGCCGCCGACCAAGGGTCAGAGGAGTGGTCATGAACCCGGTTGACCATCCACATGGTGGCGGGGAGGGGCGTGCACCTATTGGCCGATCCCATCCGGTGACACCATGGGGCAAACCAGCCTTAGGCCATCGCACACGAAGAGCCAGCAAGTACAGCCGAGGATTGATTGTTCATCGCAGGAAATGAGCTCCCGTTTGCCCATTGCCCCATTGGCAATGCACGCTCAGCTCGTGGCTCTTTCGCTGGCCGCGATGCCATTTGTCGTCACCACCGCGCTACGGCCGCCTCAGGCGGCCGCTCCATCGCTGGCCGGGGTTTCGATGGCCATCCCCGGCCAGCGAGGGGGGGGGGCATGAACCACAAGAGACAAGATAAACAAGCTGCATGTCACGTTCATTAAAGAGAGGACCCTTCGTAGCAGATCATTTGTTAAGAAAGGTTGAGCATTTGAATCGTCAGGGTGAGAAGCGGGTGATCGTGACCTGGTCACGCTCATCCATGATTGTTCCAATTATGATTGGTCATACCATAGCTGTACACAATGGCCGAGAGCACATCCCCGTTTTTGTCACGGAGCAAATGGTGGGCCACAAACTGGGTGAGTTCTCCCCAACTCGAACCTTCCGAGGCCATGGGAAGACTGACAAGAGGTCAAAGAGATAGCATTGTTGCAAGGATCAGGTGAGGGCATGGAATGCCTTCTCGCCGTGGAAACAGGCGCTTTCACGGTGCCAGCATTCGCCACCGTGGCAGCACGTGCCACCTCGACGGTGAACGGCCTAGACCCACATCTAGGGGCGGCTCTCTCGGATGTGTTTCACCCCCCCTTCTGGCACGCCTCCAGGCCAGTAGGAAGGGACCATCCGGTATGCTGTCATTGGCAATCGAGAGAGGGCCTTGCGTTCGATCCTCCCTCATGGGATGCAACCGCGCGGCGGCCGCTGCTCGCCAAGAGAAGGCGTCGCGCAACCGCAGGCTATTTGGGGATTGCCCCCCTAGTCTCCGGCGTGGGGCTCCTAGTGCAAGACAACGCAGAGAGATTTTTGATAAGATCGTTATGGGACAGAAGGTCCACCCGCTAGGGTTTCGTTTAGGCATTACACAGAGGCACTATTCACAATGGTTTGCAAGGCCCGAGCAGTATCCATCCCTCATGCTCGAGGACAGGCTCTTGCGCCAGCAGATCTTGGAGAGATTCCCTGGAGCTGGGATAGTCTCCATCGCCATTCAACGCAAAGGGGATCAGGTTCAGGTAGACATATGTGCGGCACGGCCGCGTGCCATTGTTGCGTATGGGGGCCAAGATTTAGATAGATTGCGGCTCTATCTCATAGAGAGCCTCCAAAGCCATCGTGAGCAGGCGCGCAAACAGGGCGCATGGAGGGGCGATGGGACCAGGTTGTCGAGGGCAAAGGTCGCGGTTCAGCTCACTAAGCTGTCCAATCCAAACACATCGGCCGCCCTTCTCTCTGATCTGCTGGTCGAGGACTTAGAGAAGCGTGTCCCGTTCCGGCGTGCCATGAAATCAGCCCTACGCCGTGCTCAGAGGGCCCAGATAAAGGGGCTCAAGATACAGGTGTCGGGACGATTGAATGGGGCAGAGATCGCTCGAAGTGAATGGTTGAGGAGGGGCAGAGTCCCACTGCATACCCTCCGGGCAAAGGTAGACTACAGCCTCCGTACGGCGAGGACCATCTATGGGTTGCTTGGGGTGAAGGTGTGGGCCTTCCACGGATTGGCCGATTCAAGGCCAAAGCCGGCAAACCCATCCACCCCATCATCCTAACACGGCATGTTTGGTGGAGGGCGGCCATCGAGGGACTTCGATAGCCACCCCGGCCCCCAAGGGGGTGGCTGGCATTGCATTGCTTTGCCAGGCATGTCTAGCGGAAGCCCATCCGTGATGGGAGGGGCTACCCCTACCGCCACAAAGCCGTGTGGCTGCATTGAGGCCACGCCCGTACTAAGGGCACAAACAAGCCCACGGCCTCAGAGAAATGGTTACGAATGAAGGAACTGACATCCTTATGCTAAGCCCAAGAAGAACCAAATTTAGGAAGCAACAGCGTGGTCGTATGAAGGGGAAGGCGCTGCGAGGCAATACAATGGCCTTTGGGGACTTTGCTCTCCAGGCATTGGAGCCATGTTGGATAACCTCCCGACAGGTCGAGGCCGGCCGCCGAGCCATGACTCGTTATGCCAAGCGCGGTGGCAAGCTGTGGATCCGAGTCTTCCCGGACAAGCCAGTGACAATGAGGGCTGCCGACACCAGGATGGGGTCAGGCAAGGGCTCTCCAGAGTATTGGGTAGCGGTTGTCAAGCCAGGCAAGATACTGTATGAGATGCGTGGTGTGCCCGAGTCGGTAGCAAGGGCTGCAATGCGGATTGCCTCGTACAAGATGCCAGTCAAGACACAGTTCATTGCTCGGTCGGTTTGAAGCAATGGTGGCGGCCGCCGCGTGGTGGCAAATGCCGCCACGGGGATGTGGCATTCCGATCTACTCGTCCATGGCTTGGATTGGTCCAATCCCCCTTGTCAGGGCCTCCTTCGCGTGGCGGCCGCGGCGTATGCCGCTGATCCGCTGACTCCTTCGTGGGTGGCGACGTGGTCCCCTCAGAAGCAGTAATTTAGTCAACATGCTATGATTCAGCCTCAGTCTTATCTTAATGTAGCAGACAACAGCGGTGCCCGTAAGCTCATGTGCATCCGTGTCTTAGGCCGCAACCAGAACCAATTTGGGGGGGTTGGGGATGTCATCATCGCAGCTGTGAAGGAGGTGCTGCCCAACATGCCGGTAAAGAGATCCGACATAGTCAGGGCAGTTGTGGTACGAACCTCCAAGAGTGTCCGTCGGGACAACGGCATGAGCATCCGTTTCGATGACAACGCAGCGGTCATCATCAACAAGGAAGGGAATCCAAGGGGAACTAGGGTGTTTGGGCCAGTGGCCAGGGAGTTGCGTGATCGCAACTTTACCAAGATCGTCTCATTGGCCCCGGAGGTGGTCTAGCGCCCGCGCGGTTTCGCTGGCCGTGCATTGCTTTGCAATGCAACCCCTAGATGGCCGGGGTCTCGCTGGCCTTCGAGGGGGCGGCCGCCCTCATCCGAGCAACCGGCCCTTGCAAGCGGTGTTGTTGCAAGAGGCGGCACATGCCGGAGCAATGTATTTGGTTACACGCATCTATGGCACAAAGATTGTTACATCTCTACACGGATCGAATAGTCCCAAGGCTTATGGGGGAGTTTTGCTATCGAAATGCCTTACAGGTTGCACGCATTGAGAAGATCGTCATAAATCGGGGGCTTGGAGATGCTTCACAGAATGCTAAGATCCTCGAGTCTTCGCTTAAGGAGCTGAGCCTGATAGCTGGCCAGAAGGGAGTTGTAACCCGCTCCAAGAAGGCGATTGCTGGGTTTAAGCTCCGGCAGAAGAACCCAGTCGGTGTCTCAGTCACCTTGCGGGGCGAGAGGATGTACAGCTTCTTGGATCGCCTCATTAACCTGGCCCTGCCACGCATCAGGGACTTCCAAGGGATTAGCCCCCGGAGCGTCGATGGCCATGGCAACTACAGCCTGGGGCTGGAGGAGCAGCTCATGTTCCCCGAGATCGATTATGACAAGATTGATCAGGTGCGAGGAATGGACATCTCCATCGTGACAACATCACCGAACGACACGGAATGCCTCGCCCTGCTGAGGGAATTTGGCATGCCCTTCAGGGCCACCTAAGGGCCAGATGCCAACGGGCATAGGTTTGTGGGGTATGGCCCTAGAGGCACCCCATTGGAGAGGCCTGCCCTTGCGCCGAGAGGTCGGGTGGCTGCACGACGATCTTGTTGATAAGATCAGGGATGGACGCGCAGCGGCGGATGTCGCCGCAATGCTAAGGCAAGGTCGCCGATGTGCCGGGGGCAGGGGCTAAGTTGATAGGGAGTCAGCTCCCTCCGTGGGGTCCCCAGGAAGGGGTGTCTTTCCTCAAGGAGGTGTGGGCCTCTCCGATCCGCTTGGGTAAGCCCAAGGGGTGGCCTTGCCTCAGATCACATGGTTTAGTCAAAGAGAGGCAAAAGAGAGAGATGGCGAATGATACTATCAGTGACATGTTGACCCGTATTCGCAACGCTTCCTCGATCAGGAGCAAGGAGGTGTCAATCCCATTGACTCGATTGAGCCAAAGGATTTGCAAGATATTAGAGGAGGAAGGTTTTATTGAATCATTCCAACGGGCATCGAGCAAGGAGCTGTCTATTCGCCTCAAATACCATGGCCCAGAGAGCCGGCCCTGCATTACCAACCTGCGCCGCATAAGCAAGCCTGGGCTCCGGATATATGCCAATCACAGTGAATTGCCGAAGATCTTGGGCGGCATGGGAGTTGTGATTGTCTCCACATCGAAGGGTGTGCTGACAGACAAGCAGGCACGCCTCTCTGGGGTTGGGGGCGAGATCTTGTGCTCGATTTGGTAAGGGGAGCTAGATGGAGACCACTGCAGCCACTTGCTAAATTGGCCTCGCTGTGGCACTTGCACCGGCCATTGGCGGCAAGGGGCCCCAGGGGGATGGCATCACAAGGCAGCCCTGCACCCTCTCGAGGGCCGGGATGGCCCGCGCGGCGGCCGCATCGAAGACCCACGGATGCCAACTCGAGGAGGCTCACAAGCAGTTGGATCCCTGTTGCAAATAGCTCTACAAGCCGAATGGGATCCATCCGCGCGGCGGCCGCTCAACAATTCGGCTGTGTTGTTACAAGGATCTGTAATGAGGAACAGCAACCAAGAAAAAGAAGATCTTATAGAGATGCAAGGTGTGGTGACACAGTGTCTTTCCAATGGGCTCTTTCGTGTTAAGCTGGAGAACGGATTCTATGTCCTAGCACACCTTTCTGGAAAGATACGTCGCAATTACATACGGATCCTGTTGGGAGATAGGGTAGCCATCGAGTTGAGTCCCTATGACTTGACACGGGGAAGGATCGTGTACAGGTTTCGACAAAAGGGGTTGCATACCAATTAGCCACACAGGGGGACAAGCCACATGCGACGAGGGTGCGCATGGTTGCTTCGCTCGGTGACCCCCCGGTGTGAGGCCGACCGTCTGGAACGGAACACGTCAACCTGGCCATCGCCTTGGGGCCACCCCGTCCGAGGCTGTGATGCCAGCAATGCACGCTGGCGCGTCGTTGAGCGGCTTGAGGCCGGTTGTTTCCCGTCTAATGTGCCACGCAGCAATGTGTCTCCGAGGGTCGGCCTCAATCTGATGCCATACCAAGAGGCGGCCGCCGCACGGGAGAAGACACATGGAAAGAGGCCATTCCCCTGGATGGTGTGGCAGCCTAGTTATTTCATATATTCCCGTTCATGAAAGTTCGCCCATCTGTTCGAAGAATGTGTACGAATTGCCGTCTAATACGTCGAAGAAGGAAGGTTATGGTTATATGCTCCAACCCAAAGCACAAGCAACGGCAGGGATGAGCCAAGCCAGAGCAGCAGGCTAGGGATGGAAGCGGCCATCGAGGGGTTGCATCGCAAAGCAATGCGCGGCCCGCGCGGCGGCCGCAACGAAACCGCGCGGATGACGAATGCTGCCATGAGAGATGGGCAGCGGCCCCCCTGGGGAGGGCCCCACAATTGATCACAACAAGCTGATACCTATGGCAAGACAACTCCAGAAATCAACTCCAAGGAAGACGAAGCGTAAGGTGCCTAAGGGGGTTGTTCATATCCAAGCAAGCTTTAACAACACGATTGTAACTATTACTACGATGCGAGGGGAGGTAGTAGCGTGGTGCTCATCCGGCGTGTGTGGATTCAAGGGAGCCCGCAAGGGGACACCCTTTGCTGCAAAGACAGCGGCAACAGCCGCAGCTAAGCAATCCGCCGCTCAGGGCATGCGGCAGGCACGAGTGATGGTGAAAGGGCCTGGCCCTGGCCGAGAGACGGCTATCCGTGGATTGCAAGAGGCAGGCTTGCGCATCACTGCCATTCGGGACATTACACCTATTCCACACAATGGTTGCCGCCCCCCTAAGAGACGCCGCATCTAGCGTAGGGCATCGAGGGAAGGATGCCAGCGATCGATGATCCCATGGGACGATAGCTGATCCAAATGGGTGACCCACCCCTCAGATTGCGCAGCAAGCTGTTGGTGGGGTATTGCCAAAGGCTGGCATCGGCTTGGCATTTACATATGCCAGCATTGGTGGGGAGTTGGCAGAGCAAGGAGCACAGCGAAGCACATGGAACATCTCGTCCTTTCTTGTATAGAGTCGCGATTAGAGAAGGATCAATCTATTTATGGGCGCTTCTTGGTTGGGCCGTTTAAGGTTGGTCAAGCAATGACTGTCGCGACGACCTTGCGCCGAGCCCTTCTCTCTGAGCTGCGTGGTGTAGCTATCACTGCGGTTAGCATCACAGGTGCGGCTCACGAATACTCATCGGTTGACGGGATAAGGGAGTCGGCATTAGACATCGTCCTAAGCTTGAAGCAGCTTGTCTTAGCAGGTGAGGCCACGATTGATTTGCCTGCCATAGGCTACATCAATGTCCAGGGGCCTAAGGTTGTTCGTGCAGGTGATCTCATGCTGCCAACGGGGATACGATGTGTCAATAGCAACCACTACATCGCCACGATCTCCTCAAATGGAGTGCTTGCAATGAAGGTGCTAATCTCCAGCGGGCGGGGGTATCTGGTTCACCAGCCCCAATCCGCCAAGGGCTTAACAACATCTATCCTTCGACCACAATCGCGGGAGGGGGGTGTGCCGTTGTGGCCTTTGTCCCATTGTTGCCCGTTGCCGGCAATCGACCCTGACTTGGCCCGGGCCAAGCTCCAGAGGAGGGGCACGTCGCCCTCAGACCGGCGTTATGGGCGGGTTCTGTTGACCCGGCAACGCCACTCTGCTCAGCTGTCTAGGCATGTGATAGACGTGGTCGCTTATGGCTGGAGGCGGCGTGGTGGGCAGATCCGGCCTGGTGATGAGGCAGCATCAGTCGATGGCGGCCCCAGCATCTCGGAGAAGGCGGGGCCGGTTGGCGTTGCTGGGGTTGCCTGGCCTCCGCGCCGATGGCCGAGGGGGGCCAAGGAACCCCTGGCCATGGAGGGCGGTAGCCAACGCGGCCACTGGAGGGGGGTCACATCGACAGATCATACCTCTGTAGCCTCGAGGCTCGCCACAAGCAAGGCCTTGGGGAGGGGCGTGCAGCGGCCGGAAGTTCCTGCCCACAAGGGTGGCGACCTTCTACGCCATCCCATGCAGCGGGGGGGGACGAAGGAGATGCCGACCACCTCACCTCCGTTTCGGCGTGATGCCACCTTGGCCGTAGGGTCCGATGCAACCCAGTCATTGGCTACTGGCCCGTGGCAGCCGAGCAAGCAAGAGACACCTCTTGCTCCTATGATGCCCATTGATGCTATCTTTATGCCGATAAAGAGGGTAAACTTCTTGGTACAGACGGATGATCAATGGCCCGAGCCACGAGAACGTTTCGTCCTCGAGGTCTGGACCAACGGCAGCATCCATCCGCGCCAGGCAATAGCTGAATCGGCTACCTGTCTGGTCCATCTCTTCACCTTGTTCCGAGGGGCAGGCCCATGGCCCTGCCAATATCCCCTCAGCCAACCGGGCCATGGCGGGGGGGCTCCTGGAGATCCGGCTAGAGGCAGCCTCTTACGGAAGGGGGGAGACGGGCGTGATGCCCCTCAGGGGGGCAGCGCCCCCGGCCTTGATGCGAGGCTGGGTGATGGCCTTGCCGCATCCACAAGGGGGGCAAGCCAAGCGCTGAGGACGGCCGCCCAAGGGTTGGAGAGGATTGGTTGGAGCTCGGGACACCCGCCACTCAAGGCCTCTCGAAGGCCGTACGGCTATCCCCCCTCGGTGCCGCAAGGGGCACCACCTGCTAGGGAGGATCCCCTTCCGCCGCCCTCGCAAGAGATGAGGCCCGGTGGGGCAGCCGGAGCTGGCAACGAGGCCTCCACCCCGAAGGGGGAGGGGTCGATGGGAGCGGGGGTGTTTGTGATTGATGGTGTTGGAGGGCCGGCACCGGTCGATCTGGGCAATCTGCCTCTATCTGTACAGGCCTATGTTGCTCTTAAGCAGGCAGGCATAGACACCCTTGAGGACCTAGGGCGCATCACACCCATCATGGGAATCGGTGCAAGGGGCCGCCCTGGGTCATCCGAGGGGGTGTTCGGCGGCATGGCCGAAGCTCTTTGCAATGAGATCGAAGCGATGGCAGACGACTTGGGGTTGCGAGATGCCTCCGACCTGCCGAGCTCGGCAGAGATGCCCCAGGAGTAGCTCGAGAAGGGGCAGAGCGGCCGCCCCCTCGATGGCCAACGTAACCCCGGTCATCGGGGGGATGGCCTATAGGCTGGCGGCCTTGTGCCCTTGGCCCTACTGGCCACGGGCAAGCTTGTAATTGTAATGAGGAGGAGAAGACTTGTCTCAAGATATTCGCCAAGCGTTTACGGGTCGAAGGAAATCCGCAATAGCACGTATTAGATTGGTTGAGGGAGGAGCTGGATTTGTTATCAATGGGAAGCCAGCATCGGTTTACATGCAAGACAATGCCCTTGCCATCGAATCGATAGAGGCTCCCCTGCGAGTAGTGAAATTGCATAAGGAATGTGGTATCATTGTCACTGTTGGAGGGGGTGGCCGGAGCAGCCAAGCCCAGGCGATTCGGTTAGGGATTGCGCGTGCTCTCTGCTCCTTAAAGGACTCTTACCGTGCACCATTAAGGCAGAAGGGCCTCTTAACTCAGGACTCGCGTTGCAAGGAGCGACGCAAATACGGCCTCAAGAAGGCACGAAAGGCGCCACAGTATTCGAAGCGATAGCGATCAGCGGTCTCCCAGCAGGGGGGGAGGGGCAGTGTCTTGCCCTGTTGTGCATTGCCGGGGGTGGGGGCCTCTTTGCCACGCCACCTTGCCAAGGTGCTGGCTCTTGTGTGCCTTGCCTCCCGGGGGTGGCAGCCAATTGATAGAGCATCCGGTTGATGGAGCGGCCGCCCCCTCGAAGGCCAGCGAAACCGCGGGGTTGCTAGGCGAGCCATTCGGGGGCTGATTCGGGCAATCCCTACCTCCATGCCTGGTTTGTGGGGGATCTGGCCAATCATTGCCTTCATATAGAACTACACCACATCACCATGTCTACTACAACAGAAGAGATTATTGAGAAGTTGAAAGCTATTACTCTGTTTGAAGCCTCAGAGTTAGTGTCGCGGATAGAGGAGACCTTCAATGTCGATGCTAGCGCGCCGACTGGAGGGTTTGCACCTGCACCCTTGGCTGGCGGCGAAGCCGCGGAAGCACAAGAGGAGAAGACAACCTTTGATGTCATCCTTGAGGACGTGGCAACTGACAAACGAGTGGCTGTGCTTAAGGTTATTCGGAACCTAACCTCCCTTGGTTTGAAGGAGGCCAAGGAATTCACCTCCTCGCTTCCGAAGGCGGTTAAGGAGGGTGTGTCTAAGGAGGAGGCCGAGCAGGCGAAGCAGCAATTGGAGGAGGCGGGTGGAAAGGTGAAGATTGGCTAAGACATAGGCCCGATGTAGCGAAGGCCATTCCCGCCCTTGGCCTGTAGCCAAGGCGACCTCCGGATGGCAGGCAACGGTCGAAGGGGTGCCCCCTTGCCACGAGATGGCAATCGTTTCCCCGATGCCCCCGTGCGGCGGCCGCCTGAAGCGGCCGCCCCTCAAAGGCCGGGGTAGCCATCGAAGCCAAGCGGGTGCAGTGCCCTTGGCAGGCCTAACACGGTGGATGGGGCGGCCGCCGCGCGGTGCAACCTCCCCAATCACCTGCAAAGAACAGTAACAAGGAGATCGTCCTGTGGCAATTACTATTGATGAGATGATTGAGATGGGCCTCCATTTTGGTCACCAAGCTAAGAAGTGGAACCCGAAGATGGCTCCATACATCTACACAAAACGGAATGGTGTTCACATTATCGATTTGATACAGACGTGCCTCTATATGAGGCAGGCTACCCGGTTCTTAACCGAATCTGCAGCCAAGGGGGACACCTTCCTCTTTGTGGGGACGAAGAGGCAAGCTGCCGGCCTAATAGCAAAGGTGGCGTCCGAGAGCAATTCCTTCTATGTGAATCAGAGGTGGCTAGGTGGGATGTTAACAAATTGGCAAACACTGAGATCGTCCATAGCCAAATTGAACAGATTAGAGGCACGTGAGAGGTCGGGTGAGTTAGACAGCCTTCTAAAGAAGGAGGCAGCAGTGTGTAGGAAGCAAAGGGACCGACTAGCAAAGTACTTGGGAGGTGTCCGAGACATGGCTAGGTTGCCAGATGTTGTCATCATTGTGGGACAACCCGAAGAAATGAATGCGGTTCGAGAATGTAGAAAGCTGGGCATTCGAACCGTGACCGTATTGGACACCAATTGCGATCCAACAGTGGCCGACCTCTTTGTCCCCGCCAATGATGACTCCGCAACCTCGTTAAGGTTTGTGTTGCACGCCTTTCTAGACGCGATCCTAAGGGGCCGAGCGGTAGCCGGAGAAGGATTCACCCCCTCGAAGCATCTTTAGGTGGTGGTGGCGAACTCCAACAAGGATGGGATCTCGATGGCCATCCCCCTCGATGGCCGGGGTTTCGTTGGCCGTGCATTGCTTTGCAATGCAACCCCTCGATGGCCGGGGGTGGCCAACGAAACCCCGGCCATCGAGTTGTGTTGCATGTAATACAAACCTATAGTTGGCCTCGATTTGAATTCATGGTGGGCTCGCGGCCGCCGCGCGGTCCCTCCCTCAATAGGCGAACACCTTTCGGAACACCTCTCTCACCTTGTCACCCGAGTCTATCGACTCCAGTGGGTCCTTCCGCAATCGATGGCGCAAACACAGAGGAATGACACGGAAGATGTCCTGGGCTGTCACCTCGGTTCGGCCCTCGAAGGCTGCAAGAGCCTTGCTGGCGCGATTGGTCACGATGTCACCACGCAAGCCATCGACATCCAATTCAGAGCAGATCTGTGAGATCTTGATGCGTGCATCATAATCGATAGTGACACCCTCTAACAGGGCTCGGGCGGAGACGATGCGCTCAGCAAGCTCTTGTTGAGAGCCGAGGTAATGGCTTCTAAACCCCACTGGAGACTCGTCAAAGCTTGCCCGCTGCTCCACAATCTTGACACGGAGCTCTGGATCCTTGACCGTTCCAATCTGGGCATGCATGCCAAAACGATCTAGCAATTGGGGTCGAAGCTCCCCCTCCTCCGGGTTGCCGGAACCTACTAGAATGAATCGTGCCGGATGGCTGATGGATATCCCCTCCCGCTCCACGGTGTTCCAACCCGAAGCCGCGGAATCCAAAAGGACATCAACGAGATGATCATCCAACAGATTGACCTCATCGACATACAATATGCCCCTGTTGGCCTTCGCGAGCAGCCCGGGCTCAAAGGCCTTTACTCCCTCAGTAAGTGCCTTCTCTATATCGATTGTCCCGCAGACCCGGTCCTCGGTAGCCCCCAAGGGAAGATCGACCATGGTGATCTTACGTGTGGTCGTCTCTAAGATCTCATCACGCTCTAGCCTCTCCCTGGTCTCCTGGCTCATCAATTCCGGGTCCTTAGGATCCGAATTGAAGGGGTCATTTGCAACCACCTCTATCTCTGGCAACAGGTCAACCAAGGCGCGAACCGTGGTGGATTTGCCGGTTCCCCTGTCGCCCATGATCATAACCCCCCCAATCTTTGGATCAATGACATTCAATATGAGAGAGAGCTTCATCTCCTCTTGCCCAACTATGGCAGTAAAGGGGAAGACAGGCCGAGCTTGGTCTAAAGCATTGGTGTCGGACATAAGCAGTAAGCAGTAGACAGTAAGTAGCAAGTTGTGCTTGCAATAGGTTGAATTGCGCGCCTTGGATCGACGATGTATCCCCGCGGTTTCGTGGTCACCCCCCCTCGATGGCCAGGGTTTCGTTGGCCGTACATTGCTTTGCAATGCAACCCCTCGATGGCCAGGGTTTCGTTGGCCACCCCCGGCCATCGAGGGGGCGGCCGCTGCCGGGGGTGCCAGCCAATGTTAACAGGCTGGTAACGGGGGTTGCCTCCGATCAAGGAGGCATGCCACTCGCCCTAGGCGTCCACACACCCCCTTAGATGCTCAGGGATTCCCTTAGGGATGGGCCCAGGGTGGAAGGCTTGAGCTGGTTCGCGAACCTCTCAGCAAGTTGTTGAATCCTGTTCCTGCCCTTGATCTGGTGAGGGTGAGTGGTGCATGGTTTGTAACAATCTCTTATTTCTGTTCCCTATGATAATGTAATTCATTGCCCACTTCAAACCGCGCGGCGCCCGCCCGGATGGGGCATCATCTCATGCGGCAACGAGCGCATCCTCCGCTTCAAAATGGACACATGGGTCAGTCCCCTGCCGGCTAAGGCTATGGTGGACCTCGCTTGCGCCGTCGGCCAGGCGAGATAGTCCTTAGAGCCGCGGCCCCCAGGCGCCTGCCTGTGGAGGCGGTCATGCCGTCCGGCACGTAGGTCCTCACTCGCCACATCGCTGCATTTGACGCCAATGGCTCATTAGACGCAGCAGGTTGCTGAAGCAGGTGCCATTGGTCAGCTGCTCCCCAGGTGGCATAGCGGCAACCGGTGAGTGGCCATAAGGTTACCACCTGGTAAGATGACCAGCTCTTAAGATCAGCATATGGTTTGCTCCTTTTTTTTGAATGGGTGGAAGAGCGGCCGCTCTTTAGACCGCCTGGAATTAGCCCGAAGGGAGCCGCCAATCCAAGGTTGCCCAAGCCCAACTGCCGAACGAGTTGACACTGGCAGGCCTCTCTTTGTTGAGGCGGTGATGTGTGGCCCTAGCCAAGCCTTGCCAACACGGTCACCCTAAAGGCATCAAACGGCTCAGGTTGATCCGAACCGAGGCCAACGGCAAGAGGGAAGAGAGATCGCAGAACACGCACGCACTCCACCCTTGCATGGCATCCCCGCGGGGTTTCAATGGCTATGCATGCAAAGCAATACAACTCCCTCGACGGCTGTGCATTGCCTTGCCATGCAGCATCGGCCGTCGAGATGGTGAGCAGCACCACCGCTTGGAGGATCGACTGAGCCCAGCAGGGATTGAACCCGCATTGGGGGCTTAGGAAGCCCCTGTCCTATCCTATTAGACGATGGGCCCCACCCACCAGAATCCCATGGTTGATTCTTGCACACCCTGTAGGACTTGAACCTACGGCATCAGGTTTTGGAAACCTGCGTTCTACCAACTGAACTAAGGGTGTCCCTCTCAATGGACTCCAGCTACACAGATCTATGTAAGGCCTCTGTGTCGACTCGCCCGCCTGGCATCTTCGGGATGGTCAGCATCGATAGTCTCTCTTCCCATGGCGGTTCGTGGCAGCAATTGATGTGCCAACCATGTAGGGATGACAGGATTTGAACCTGCGACCTCCTGTTCCCAAAACAGGAGCGCTACCAAACTGCGCTACATCCCTTTCTTGCACGTCCTTAACACCCTACATACTTTAACCGTTTCAGCCTGGTTTTGCAAGCCTAGCCCCCACAGCTGGTAATCTGGTAGCTTCTCGGGCATCCTGTGCTTATAATAGAATGCAGGAGAGTCCGAGCATCAAAGAGCGGCCGCCGCGGCAAAACCGCGCGGAAGAGGATCTACCCCATCAACCGCGCGGCGGCCACACCGAAACCCCGGCCATTGAGGGGGCGGCCGCAGGCGGCTAAGCCCTCGTCTAGCGACTCGGCAGGGTCCTGGATCAAGAGCAGCAGCCCTCGGGATGGGTTGCTTCGCAACATCGAGGGGGGCTGGCGGCCCCCACCCGTGAAGGACGGTGGCTTGCCAATCTCGCAATTTAGGGAGCCGCCATGTGCAAACGGTACCGCCCTCTCAAGACCATCTGACTACATCAAGAGGAAGAAGATGAAGAACTTTACTACCTACTTGTCTACCGCACCAGTTGTTGCATTGATTTGGTTCACCTTTACAGCAGGATTGTTGATTGAGATCAATCGGTTCTTTCCAGACCCATTGGTGTTCTCCTTCTAGCCCCGTGAACGGGATTGCTATCGCAGCTCCCGAGTGACGGTGTCATCCTATGCCGTCGGCTTGGGGAGGCTCCTGCGGGGCAGATGGCCTAGGAGGCGACGACTCCCCAAGAGGTGCATAGTTACCGCCGTGGAAATGCCTTGCTTAAGGGCAGGGGGAGGGCAGGGGAGGGGGGGGCATCTTGAGAGATGCCCCCCGCCCTGCTCAAACCTACACGGTTCCCGGATCCCCGGTCTCCGGTCCAATGGACCAAGCCCTACCTCCCATCCAATGTAATCCCCCTCGAGACAATAAGAAGCAACACCAAACAAGGCCATTGCATGGCTCAAGGCCTTCCCCCTCTTCAGCATCGCCTTTGTACGCACCGCCACGGGGCACAGGCCCTGCTAATGCGGGCGGGGCAAATGAGCATTAACCTCATTCATCTCCGGCCGAGGTAAGCCTTCCGAGGCCTGACGCCTTAAGTCCGGAGACGGCCCATCACAATCGGGCTACCACTTGCCCCCGCCGTAGTGACAATCCTAACCGCCCCCTTCCACGCACGGTCGCATTCGCGACCTCAACATGAAGCGGCCCCCGACAGGGCACATCCTCGATGCACGGGTTGATCCCTCCACATCTTGTGACATTCCAATGGCGGTGGGGTGAAGCCACCGAGACATCGGCATCTGTTCCCCCTTGCACGGCTGCCCTCAAAGTGGCCGCCTCCCGGAGGGAGGCAGCAAGCTACCCATGACAGGTCAATAGAGCAGGTCAGTCTTGGCATCACTACACACTGGCACCCCTTGGCCCTTGCTTGATGGATTTGACAATCCATTGGCTAGGCCGATGAAATGGATTGCTCTGTGATTTGTCTCAGATCCTTATATGTGGTATTCTATGAGTTGTGTTGGTCAGAATTGCAACAGCGTTGCTGCTACAGGCATGAGGGATCACACGGGTTCATGCCCCCGGGGGCCGGGGGGCCCACTCATCTGAAGACGCCTGGCCCCGTAACAGGGGAGCCCGCCTGCAACCCGCTGCCTCCATCGGAGAGGGAAACGAATGGCCCGAGTTGGCCCGCAAAGGGGAGGGGGCATCCTCTCGTGGAGCCGGCATTGATCCACCCACATGCGATGCAAGGCCCCTTGCACGGCCGTGTGCCGTGGCCTAACTCGCCAACATAGAATCAGGCCTCAAAAGCGGCCCAACACCCCGATTCCTTTGGGAGGGAAGAAGATGCCAACCATTCAACAATTAGTTCGCACTGCTAGAAGAGAGACGTCCAAGAAGACCAAGTCACCCGCCCTTCGATGCTGTCCCCAAAGACGGGGGGTCTGCATCAGGGTGAACACGATAACCCCAAAGAAGCCAAATTCGGCCCTGCGGAAGATCGCCCGTGTCCGCCTAACCTCGGGGTTTGAGGTAACTGCTTACATCCCTGGCATCGGGCACAACATCCAGGAGCATTCGGTGGTGTTGGTCCGTGGCGGCCGGGTCAAGGATCTGCCAGGTGTGCGGTATCACATTGTGCGGGGAACCCTAGACACGGCCGGGGTGAAGACCCGATCGAAGAGCCGATCAAAGTATGGAGTGAAGCGACCGAAGTGATGCGGATTGCTGCCTATGCCAGTGGCTCCCAGGCGATCGATCCATGCCCAACCCCGGCAGACTCTATTCCCTTAGGAACTGATCACAATCGTCGGGCCTCGCCTGAGGCAACGGCCAAGTAAATGGAGGAACTGTAGTTTATGGCTCGTAGACGTGCTGCGAAGCGGAAGGCCTTGATGCCCGATCCCGTGTATCAAAACCATTTGGTAGAGATGATAACCAATCACCTCATGCGGAGAGGTAAGAAGCTCTTAGCCTATCGGATCTGTTACTCCTCTATGAGGGAATTAGGTGAGATAACCCAGAAGGACCCCATCTCTGTCCTTGAGCAGGCAGTTCGGAATGTCACTCCGCTGGTGGAGGTGAAGTCGAAGCGTCGAGGTGGTGCTGCCTATCAGGTGCCGGTTGCGGTCAGCCCAGAACGGGGGACGACCCTGGCAATACGTTGGATACTCTCGTCCTGCCGCAATCGATCTGGCCGAACGATGGTGTCAAGGCTGACCAATGAGTTCTTGGACGCCTCCAAGAACGTGGGAGCTGCCATACGACGGAAGGAGGAGATCAACAAGATGGCTGAGGCGAACAAGGCCTTCGCGGCCAGCCGATTCTAATGGGCTTGCCGCGGATGGCAACCATCAATCCCTCGTGGCGGCATTCGCCGTCAACGCCGCGCGGCGGCGGCCGCCCGGTTCGATTCATCTCACTGCGAGGGTGGCAGGCTTGGTCCACAAATCACAATCAAATGTGCAACCGTAGTTAACTTTTTGGAAACAGAAGAGGTCTTAGTCTCATGGCACGCGAGAAATTCGAACGGAAGAAGCCCCATGTCAACATTGGCACCATTGGCCATGTCGACCATGGGAAGACAACACTGACGGCCGCTATTACGATGGCACTAGCTTCCCAGGGTGGCGGGAAGGGGCGTCGATATGATGACATCGATTCGGCTCCAGAGGAGAAGGCGCGAGGGATCACGATCAACACAGCCCACGTAGAGTATGAGACCATCAATCGGCACTATGCACACGTGGATTGCCCCGGCCATGCGGACTATGTCAAGAACATGATCACCGGCGCCGCACAGATGGATGGCGCCATCCTTGTGGTGTCGGGCGCGGACGGGCCAATGCCCCAGACCAAGGAGCACATCTTGCTGGCGAAGCAAGTCGGTGTCCCAAACATTGTAGTGTTCTTGAACAAGGAGGACCAGGTGGATGACCAGGAGCTCCTGGAGCTCGTGGAGCTGGAGGTCCGGGAGACCTTGGACAATTATGAGTTCCCCGGTGATGAGATACCAATCGTGTCGGGGTCCGCACTGCTGGCCTTGGAGGCGTTGACCGAGAACCCACAGATCAAGGCGGGCGAGAACAAATGGGTTGACAAGATCTATGAGCTAATGGGCCACGTGGACGAGTACATCCCCACCCCTGAACGAGAGACCGACAAGCCATTCCTCATGGCGGTTGAGGATGTGTTCTCGATCACCGGCCGAGGCACGGTAGCTACCGGTCGAGTGGAGAGGGGAGCGGTCAAGGTTGGTGAGTCAGTGGAATTGGTGGGGTTGAGGCCGACACGTGCAACAACCGTGACCGGGTTGGAGATGTTCCAGAAGACCCTTGAGGAGAGTGTAGCTGGCGACAACGTTGGAGTTCTCTTGCGGGGGATACAGAAGACCGACGTGGAGCGCGGGATGGTGCTAGCAAGGCCTGGCACAATTACGCCCCACACCAAGTTTGAGGCACAGGTGTACGTGCTGAAGAAGGAGGAGGGGGGTCGCCACACCCCATTCTTCCCAGGGTACCGGCCGCAATTCTACGTTCGAACAACCGATGTAACGGGCAAGATAGAGTCTTTTCGTGCCGATGATGGGAGTGCAACCCAAATGGTCATGCCGGGTGACAGGATCAAGATGGTGGTGGAGCTTATACAGCCGATCGCTATTGAGAATGGCATGCGCTTTGCGATCCGTGAGGGGGGTCGAACCGTTGGTGCTGGGCTGGTTTCAAAGATTGTCGAATAGGGTGAGACAACAACTGCCCCACAGGGCTGCGCCAGCGAGGCCCGCATCGGCACCTGCCCTTGCCTCCGCATGCATTGAGCCATCCCGAGCTTGGCATGGCAGCACCGGTGTGGCGTGCAGCTCTCGTCGGGGGTTGGAGGCGTCGGCGTCGGGGCAGGGGGCTTGAGGGAGCCTGGCTGTTCTGACCCCCGCTCCACGCCAAAGGGGGAAGAGAGTATGAAGATGAGACATTTGATTGAAGCAATTGAATCTAAGTTCGTGAGAAGGGATCTGCCCCCAATTGACATTGGTGACACAATCAAGATTGGCATGCTCATCCAAGAGGGCAACAAGCAGCGGGTGCAACCCTATGAGGGCACAGTCATCGCAAAGCACCGAGCTGGCCTGGGGACCACCGTAACGGTTCGGCGTGTCTTCCAAGGGGTGGGCGTAGAGCGCGTGTTTGCTGTTCATTCGCCCTCAATCCAATCCGTTGCGGTCATGAGACGAGCAAAGGTACGGAGGGCAAAGCTCTATTACTTGCGAGCTAGGATTGGCAAGGGAACACGCTTAGCTCCGAGGCTAACCCCTTAGCAGCCCGCTCCGGCAGCTGGGGAGGGAGGAGGTGACGCGGGGGCTCCTCAACCCATTGGCCGATTGCGGCCAGCCAAACCCCTCATCCGATGCCAGAGGGCTGTGCCACGATGTATCAGCTTGTCCCATTTGTGCCTCTCGAGAGAGGCTGGCCGGATCCGGCTCTTTGTTGCAACCCGGCTCAACGACAAATCTCGTGGAAGGCTCGCCAGCAGCCACCGCGCGCGCGATGCCCATGAGATGGCTGCCCGTTTCGGGAGGGCGGGTGCCTGCTAGGATCGGTTACCCCCCTCATGTGAGGGGGGTAGCCACTTGTGTATGGCTGGGCCCTGTGATAGAATGCCCCCTAGGATTTTCGACGGCCACCCCGGCCCTGGAGGGGATCAGGATCCCTGTGCATCAATGCGATGCATCCGCGAAGCGGGTGCCTCGGGTTGCGATGGCCAGGCATAGACTGCTTTGCTCAACGCCTACTTAACTCAATTGGCAGAGTATTGGTTTTGTAAACCGAAGGTTATCGGTTCGACTCCGATAGTAGGCTTGTAGATGTAACACACCGGTGTCTTGTTCGCTGTTCATGTAGCCGATTGCTCATACCTCTGAGGCATAAGGGACAGAACCTCATCAGCCCTGGCATCTGTGAGACGTGAAGGGGGACAGCGTAGATGCGTAGGCATAGTTCGGTCCCTGCTCCCGTGGCCTCTTCTCTCTTGGCCGGCAAAGGGGAGAAAGGGGTGTAACAGCGCCGGGAGAGGCCTCAATGTTGTTTTGTATCTACTCATGAGCATAGGCAGCCCGGGTAAGCAATGGTACGGGGGCCATATCTCCTCGATACAGGTTGGTGGTGGCCGGTTGAGGCTTGTCCCCTGTCCACTGGCTAGCTGATAGGAAAAGGCGGTCAACGGTTTATTTGTAAGATGCCATCTCCGCCCCATGTGGCGATAAGCCCGGCCGTTGATCTGCTCCCCGGCACAATGCCTCCTACCCCCTCGCATCACCTTGCACTGCAAGGCGGTGCCCCGCTGCGCGAGGCAAGAGGGGGCCGAAGGTCAAGACCCCTCCCCCGCCTCCCCCCTTGCCCTCTCTTGAGCAATGAGCCGCATCGTCTCCTCCATGGGGAGGTCTTGGAGGATGATTGGCCAATGCCTATCAAACTCCTCCTCCGTAAGGGCCTCCCCATTTACCACATACTCAAAGAATTTGTCCTCCATGAGGGGGCCCAAACCGGGGATGTGTGCTCCACAGAATGGGCAGTAGCTGATAAGCAAGACCGCCCTCCCCTTAGCGTTGACAAAGATGTACTGCCTCTCACGCTCCTCGTACTGGATGTATCCAGTGTCTTCTATAGCGAATTCCATCAACTCACAGCAGTAGGAAGATGGCCTATCCTTGCTGCGCTGCTTTGGCTTAATCATGCAATCAATGTCCCCTTTGTCTCCCTGATGTCAATTCGATGGGGACGCGCCCTTACCCCATTAGGGAAGGAACCCGTCCCTTGGGATGCCCCGGGTTTCAGTCCTCTACCCACCTGTCTAACTTTGCTTTGGAGGATTCAAACACCAGGCCGGTGTCTTGGTCGGCATGTGCTATGCATGGCAAATTACCCCGTCTACCGGCATATAAATCCATTTTACCACCGTGATCGAGGCCACGACGAGCATAGATGTCGACCTTAAGGCCCGACTTGCCCCGCGCATGGAGGATGCCGACGCGCTGCTCACGGTTGTCCCTTCTCCTCGATTTTCTGAGCCCCTTGAAAGCCCTAAATTTCTGAGGCGCATACGTGTAAGCAGTCAAGGTGGTCTTCGCGTGCTCGTGCACAAAGGTTTGGTCGTCCAGAGGAAGCCCAATCTCTTGGGCCCGAGCTACAACTTGCTCCTTGATAGGGCCGTGGAATCGCGGCCCCTCCGCTGCAGGGAGGCCCACGAATTGCTTCAATTCCTCTCGCTGCGCAGCGGGATCAGAAGACTACCCCCTCTCCAGCCCTTTTCCCAGCAGATCTCGTTAGAGTGCAGCCGTATCTGTTTTTGAACCTCAGTCGGTTCTGCCTCTCTTTGAGCGGATGCTTTCCACCGAGGGGTTGACTCGACCATACGAATCTCTTCTACTGGCGCAGGCAGTGAAGCTCCCGCTCCAAGGACCGGTGTGCATCCCATGTCAGGCCGTGGCTTGAGCCGAATGCTCTTAGCTTAGCAATCAAAGAGACCGACGGGGCAGGCAGCCATGGGTCCTCAAGAGGGAATCCTGTGCATCGTATTCTGACTGAGCTGATATAATACAATCATCGACGGGCCTCTCTTTAGAGGCGCGTTAAGGGGGCCTCCTTAAGCGGCCGCCACGCGGTGGTAAGGAGGGGCTTCTCTTTCGATCCCCTGCTTCTGGGTGCGGCGCAGCCCCGATCGCTCCCTGGGCTGCATCCTCGCCCCCATCTTGCGTCAAACAATGTGGTGGTAGAGGCGACCTCACCACAGCTTGCAACCGGCCCTGTTCGGCAGGAACGGTAGCCCTCTCCATAGAGGATGCCCCTCACTCCACCCCATCAACTCCATACCTCTTGGGGTCTCTACAGGCATGGGACATTTAGTGTCCCTGCAACAACCGCATAAAACCATTCTGCTCTATGGCTGCTGCCTATTTACCGTCTGTATTAGTTCCTTTGGTGGGCCTTGTGTTCCCAGCCATTGCTATGGCTTCACTGTTCCTGTACATTGAGAGAGAAGAGATTGTGTAGCTCCAACGACCTCCTCGTTGGCGGGCAACCTTGGCAAGTCGAGACACGTGGGCCCAGGGCTAAGAACGGATCACCACGCGTCGAGAGGTGTCTACTTCCCTGAAGCCGATTCCAATGAGGGCATTCACCCGAGTGATGGCTGCACCGGCCTCTAGGCGATGGCTTAGAGAGGAGATAGAGGCAAATGCCACCGTAGAACCCCTCACCTGACAAGCATGTGATCACCATGAGGTGGTTAGTGTGAGAGGATCTTGATGGGCAAGGCCCCCTTCACGGGGCCTTGCCCCCTACGGATCTCTTTGCAGGAGGGGTCAGGCCAGTCAGGGATCTGCTCTGCGAGGGTATTGACAAACACACTTTTCTCGGTTATGGTTTTCAATGACGTTGCTCTAAGAAAGCAAACAACCGTCTACCGGTTCAGGTTGTTTGGCTTGAAACAGTCTGCAACTCACAAAACGATCATACTAGTGCGGGATAGAGCAGCCTGGTAGCTCGCGAGGCTCATAATCTTGAGGTCGTAGGTTCAAATCCTACTCCCGCTAAACGGCGCATCCGCGCGGCGGCCGCTATGGCTTAAAGGCTGTTGGCTTGCTCCTCTACGGCCATTCGGGGAGCATCCCCGTCAATCCAACCATAGGGAGGATTGCCATCCTACATCGGAGCCCAGGGGCAGCCCCCTGCTGGCCCCGGTGGGGCTTCGGCACATCCGATCAAGCGGGGTTCAAGCATAGCTAATGCAAGGGCTGCCCACAAGCACGTCCCTTGAGGCCGTGCATCAAGGGGAGGGGCTCCCACGCCAACCCCTTGGCGGGTTCAGCTGGGCTCAAACATGTGTCACCCGGGTTGATCCCGCTCATGTGCAAACACAGTTGTGACATGTAGCTGCCGCGGCGCCGGCCATGCATGCAGTGAGGTGCAATCGCGGGCAGCAGTTCAAACTTGGGACGAAACGTGCTAAGATACACATCACAGCCGAGGGCTGACCAAAGGTTCTCACGGCAAGCAAATGGGGTTGCCTCTTCCGCGCGGCGGCCGCCTTAAGGCCATGTGGCGACCAGGCCATGCACTGCAGATCTGGTGGCAGCACCCACTCCGGCCGTCTTCGACGCATGGCCACATCTGCGGGTCGACCGCCACGGGTCGCCCATTGTGGTGCATTGCAGGCGAGGTCCCTGCCCCACCGTGAGCCCAGCCATGCCAGGCCTCCTGAGGCTCGCCGGTGGGGCCCTTGGGATTGGCCCACCCGTCCATCCCATCTGATGCTTCATCAGGGGTAAGATCAATCAGCGATGGTGCAAAGATCGGGTGCGAGGCCCATCACCCGTCGAACCGGCGGGGTGCTGGTATGAAGCGCTGACCGTGCCAGAGTGGGGGGCCTTCATGGGCAAGGCTGCACTCAAAAGAATGGAGTTACAACATGTCTATCTTAGCTTGGATCGAAGATCAACGCAGATTGAAGCTCCTCAATGCTCCAAAATACTCTCATCCGGCGTCGGATGGGAGCAAGGGGCTGTGGACACGATGCGACCATTGCGGTGTTATACTTTACATAAAGCATCTTAAGGAGAACCAAAGGGTCTGTTTTGGCTGTGGGTACCATCTGCAGATGGACAGCCAAGAAAGGATTGACCACCTTATTGATGAGAACACTTGGCGGCCACTTGATGAGACCCTTTCGCCCTGTGATCCCTTGCTATTTAGAGACCAGAAGCCATACACCGAACGCCTCAGGGAGGCACAAGAGAGAACCGGTCTCCAGGATGCGGTTCAAACGGGAACCGGATTGCTCGATGGAATACCAATTGCCCTTGGTGTCATGGACTTCAATTTCATGGGCGGCAGCATGGGGTCGGCAGTTGGGGAGAAGATCACCCGCCTGATCGAATACGCGACCCAAGAGGGGCTCACCTTGGTCCTTGTTTGTGCGTCTGGTGGGGCAAGGATGCAGGAAGGCATCTTTAGCCTCATGCAAATGGCTAAGATCTCCAGTGCCCTCCAGATCTATCAGTCCTCCGCGAATCTGCTCTACATCTCTGTTCTTACCTCTCCAACCACTGGTGGGGTCACTGCCAGCTTTGCAATGCTAGGGGACCTTATATTTGCCGAGCCGAAGGCCCTGATCGGCTTCGCTGGGCGAAGAGTGATTGAGCAGACATTGCAAGAGGAGTTGCCGGATGACTTCCAAACCTCGGAGTATCTGCTGCATCACGGCCTCTTAGATCTCATTGTTCCGAGGTGTTTCCTCAAGCAGGCCCTCTCGGAGACGATAACGCTGTACAGGGATGCCCCCTTCAAGCCGAGGGGTCACATCCCATATGGGGTGCAAGAGGGCCTCCACTTCTTAACTGAGGAAAGGGTCCGTCGGAGATGGCAGGATTGGACCTCGTCGCTTCAAGACGGGCCAGCGAAGCCATCTTCTGCAGGGCATGGCGTAACCGCGCCGAAGGGGGAATCGGCAACTAGATCGGGCACAAGGCTGGCAGGGGATCCTGTTGGCAGTGTCCCCTCAGAGAGGGGGTCGGCCATACCAGAGCTCCTGGAGGCATGTCTCGATACCACTGCACAGGTGCCCCCGTCCGTCAATGTTGAGGCCACTCGGCCGACTCTCGGGGCTTCGGGCAAGGCCCCTCTGCCAGGGAAGGTTGGCCAGCAAGACAGAGATTGGTCAAGACTGGGGACCTCTCCTGATGACGACTACAGGTCTGTGCTGCTCTCCTTCGAGGCTATGTTTGGCCTGTTTATGGAGGAGGCCGCATTTGGGGATGAGCAAACCATGGCCAAGGCCTCCCCATTGTTGGGAAGAGGGGCCTTGATGCCCAGTGTGGCGGATCAACGGCCAGTGGGTGGTGGCAATGCACCCTCAGGTGGTGATGGCGAATGCCACCACGATCTTGAGGCCCTGGAGAACTCGATGGCCATGCCACCTTACAACGAGTTGGCCCGGGCTGGCACACCATCCAATCTGATCGATTTGGCGTTCACCGTTAGCCTGGAGGAGTCGATAGGGTGGCGTGCCTTTTATACCACACACAAGGAGTCTCCTCGAGCAGAGCTGCTCGAGGGTGCCCACAGGTGGGAGTCCAAGCCCCATGCGGAAGAGGGCCGCAGCACCACACCGCAACCCGTCGACCCCAGCGGTTCAAGCCTCGGGGGGGCTGAATCGATCAGGTTGGAGATCAGCAACCCATCATATGATCAACTCGACAGGGCTGGCAACCGGTTCCTTTACACCATGCTCCTGAGACCCGCCAAGCCAGGGATTGCAGCTTGGGACGAGGTCTCGTAGGCTGGGATGAGGGCATGGCCACCGGGTGCGAGGGCCGTATCGCCCTGAGAGTGACACCAGGCACGGGGCATCGGCTGGCTGTGGCAAGGGAGCCTTGATGGGGGCAGATCAATGATCTGTTCTGGATGAGGCAATCACCTTGTGATGGCACCCCTGGGGCTGCGTGGCGGCCGCCCCCCGATGGATGGGGTGGCCTCCGCGCGGCTTCGTTGCGGCCGCCGCGCGGGCCACCCCCTTTGCTGGCCAACGAGACCGCTCGGTGGCATTCAACGTCACCACCGCGCGGGGACGGCCACGAGGTGGCATCGAGGTGTCCAACACCAGTGCTGGTTGGCCTTGTCATGGATCTGCTACCCTCTCTACCCGTGCCCTACTTAGAGAGGCAAGGGTCACACAACATGAGCCGGTCGATCTGCAGCCTCTAGAGATTCGGCCTGGACGAAACCCAAAACGTTTGAATTCAGCCCTTCTGAGCACTATACTAGTGAATACTGATACAAATCCGCTCTGTTCAGACCCCTCGGAGGAGGAGCTTAGGGCAATGCCTGTGGTTCTCGCCATTTGGAGGAAGTGGCCCTGTCTCGAAGCCCCGCATGATGCAGGGCGTCATCCGAGGCAAGGGGCATAGGGGGGCACCCCTTCCTTGATGGAAGGCTCCCCGCGGAGTTGTCGTGTCCCCTTGGCGGGGTCGACACCCCGCTTTGAGGGTGGCCCCGCCACGAGCTCCTCCGATGCATCTAAACCATTTGCGACTGGTGCCGAAGCGATGGCCTTCCATAGCAAGGACAACCCTCAGGCCAACCCAGATCTCGCAACAGGCTTGGGGGGTGCATCTAACCTCCGGGGCGGCCTTGAACTGCCCCTTCCCCTCTCGGGAAGTTACAAACTAGTGTCAAAAGGAGTCCTTTCCAATGTCTGGTGCTACAGGCGAACGCCCCTTCTCTGATATCTTGACTAGCATCCGCTACTGGGTGATCCATAGCATTACTATTCCCTCCCTCTTCATTGCCGGCTGGCTCTTTGTTAGCACAGGATTGGCATACGATGTGTTTGGGAGCCCGCGGCCTAACGAGTACTTTACCGAAGATCGGCAAGAGGCCCCTCTGATTACTGACCGTTTCAATGCCTTAGAGCAGGTGAAGCAATTGTCACAGGTTGACTAGTGCTCACCTAGGGCGAGAGCTATGAACCTCCGTGGCCTTGCAACCCTCGTCGAGGGGTGAACCAAACAGGCCGTCCATCCTCCTTGTGGTGGCGTTCCCATGCTCGAGGGCGGCCGCCGCGCGGTCGTTCTTGACAACCCATGGGGGTGGGAAGCAGGAGGCCCTGATTCCCGGAGGCCCCATTCTTTTGAAACATTCCACAGAACTATGGCTGCAAAGAGATCAACAACCTATCCCATCTTTACCGTCCGTTGGCTAGCTGTTCATGCCTTAGCGGTGCCTACTGTCTTCTTCTTAGGCTCTATCACCGCTATGCAATTCATTCAGCGTTAAGACGTCGTTAGAAAGAGAGCAATCATGGCTAAACCCAATCCAAACAAACAATCAGTAGAATTGAATCGTTTTAGCCTCTACTGGGGCCTCTTGTTGATATTTGTGCTGGCTGTCCTATTCTCTAGCTACATCTTCAATTAGGAAGCTTGGTCCCGGACAATCCAATGTGGGGAGCCCCGCGCCACGGGCCCCAACCCAGAGGCAGCTTGCAAGGGCCTCCCAAACCATTCTAAGATGACTGCGGAATAGGCTGCACTGAGCACCCGCAAGGGCCTGTCACGGGAGTGACGGCATTTGCTGGTTCATTGAGGGCAAATGCCCTGCCTGACGGGTGCTTGCGATCAGTCATCTCAAGGAGAACGTGGGCGTGTCTGAGACGGGGGCGGTGGTGATCTGATCTCCCCCCAAGATGGGGCGGCACCCTGTGTTGCCGCGAGAAGTGATGGCCGTTATTGGCCCTTTTCAACAAATTGTCAATCCGAGGGAGAAGGAACAAATGTCTAACACTGGAACTACTGGACGTATACCGTTGTGGCTTGTTGGCACAGTTGTGGGAACCGCAGCAATCGGCTTGCTAGCTGTGTTCTTTTATGGGTCATATGTAGGATTAGGATCATCCCTGTAGATTGATTGGGTAATCGGGATGCTGGACTGATCCAGGTTGCCGGCCAATGGTCGGCTCTAGGGGCCTGGTCGATGGAATGCAGACATCTCCGCAAGGGCTGGGGTGGCATAGCAGCCGAGGCACCTTGCGGCTGATTGCAGTCCTTTGTGGTTGCAACGCATCCCGCGCAATGCCAAAGGCAGCACGATGTCGGCCTGAACACTGCCGGGCAACGAGAGCGGCGGCAGAAAGCCATTCCTTGTGAGGGGATGTCGGCGTGGACCATGGCTCGCTAAAGCCGTGCCACCGCCACACGAAAAGGTGTGGCCTCGATCGGCATTGGCGGGGGCCTCTTTGCTCGTAAGGCACTGCAGTCTCGATGGCCTTGGAGGTCTTCCATTTCAATGCACCCGCGGGGTTGTCCCCTCGAGGGCCGGTTAGACCTTGTTGGATTGAGCTGGTTGTTGAGTTGACAATCAGACACCAAGGCCATAGAATGGGTGGGTGTCAATGCAGCGGTACTCGTATAGTGGCAATACCTCAGTCTTCCAAACTGAAGCCAGGGGTTCGATTCCCCTGTACCGCTTGCCTACTTGCAGTGGAACTCGCCATCCAGGGCTTAACCCTTGGTTAAGCCGTCATCCCTGTTCGTGCCTTTCTGCCCCGTGAAACCGGGGCAGAAAAGAGACACAGCCCCCCGCTGGGTTCTCGCCCCTGTGCAGTTCAAGGCCTGCGAAGCACTCCAAGGGGTCACTGAAACAGAGGCATGTAAGGGTGGGGTTGGGCGAAGCCGGTGGTCCCTGCCTATTGTTTCGAAAAGCAACTTGGGGTGGGGACGCCGTTGTGTATAATAGAATCATCAAAAACTTCTATTTCATTGGCCAAAACGGAATGGCTGTAAGCCAGCAAAGGCCCTTGAAGAGGGGAGAGGGGATCATTGGCCCCGTTCGTGATGGCATTCGAAACCGCGCGGTTTCGTTGGCCGTACATTGCTTTGCAATGCAACCCCTCAATGGCCGGGGGTGGCCCGCGTGGCGGCCACACCGAAACCCCGACCATCGAAGGGTCGGCCGCTTCGGCGCATCATCGGATCGCAATGCCCAGGGAAGGGAGGGGCGGCCTTGTCTGTGCCACTTCGAGTGGCACACCCCCTCCCCCCCTCTGGGTCCCTGCTCCACTGGCGATGGCAATGCGCCAGGCAAGAGGGCAACATGTTCATAAGACATGCTGATTTTGACAGGCAAGGCCTGAACGAGCCGGCTTAGGGTGCGTGCCCTTCCTGCCTAGATGGATGAACCTGCCTCGGCGTTGAAAGCACCCTTGTCGGGGGTAGCCATGCCTGCTAGCCTCGTCGATGATGTTTTGCATTGCTTTCGACGGTCTGTCCAGATCCTTCGACAAACCAAGGATAGCAGGTCCATGAATCGAGGGAGGGGCTCCTCGAAGCCAATGGAGAGGATGCGCTTGCTCCCCCCTCCCCTTCCCCCCTCGCCCAGTCATTTGGATGAAATCCCTAGCTTATGACTCTTCTTTTCCAATTAACATTGTTTGCATTTATTGCACTGTCCTTCCTTTTAGTTGTAGGTGTCCCTGTAGCCTTTGCCTCTCCACAGGGTTGGACAGAGAACAAGGGGACGGTTTTCTCGGGGCTCGGCTTGTGGGTTTTGCTGGTGTTCTTGGTAGGTGTGCTTAACTCCTTCGTGGTGTAAGGCAGTACCTCTCTATAGGAAGGCCGTTTTGATCTTACGGGCAGAGCATCTCTCGCTCCTCTTCTTGAGGAAGCAAGATGGACCATACGAATGCATCCGCGCGGGTGCTGGTGGCTTGTGTCACCTCGATGTGATGGGGGCGGCCTGCCAGGAGGTTCCTGGCCCCGCCTTGCCACCGGATGTGTCAGCCTCTTGATGGCTCTGCTTGGGCTACCCCCTGCGTAGGAGACTGTCGACCGACTACAAAGGCAAACCGCCCTGTCCAATGGGCACATAAGCCAATGGCGCTAGGCGGCCTCGCCACCACTGGCTTATAGGGCTAAGATAACTCCTTCTACACCTCCTCTCGTACAGATTGGAGCCTCATGTGAATGAGCGTTGTCCCCTGGAAGAGGGGTCGATTCTTCACCACCGAGAGCAAAGAGCACCTTGTGCCGAGGATGAAGATCTTATGTCTGCTTGTAGCACAACGGTCTAAGGAGCCTGCTCGACAAGACAAGAGGTGTTTTAACCGTGATCGTAACCCCCCTAAGAGATGTGAGCTGGTAATCTACACAGCGGCAAGATGTGAGGCTTGCCAATGTCCGTCACAAGCATGCCCCGGTTGTTAGATGGATCGGGCCGCCTCGTCGATTCCTGGGGTTTTGGGAGCAGCCGCTTCCCGGCCTCTTGCACCTCCTTGTGCGGCCGCCGTGGGGATGCATTGGCAAGTGCCCATCCAGGCCACGAGCGGCCGATCCTCGATGGCCGGGGGTGGCCCGCGTGGTGGCCACATCGAAACCCCGGCCATCGAGGGGTTGCATTGCAAAGCAATGCACGGCCAACGAAACCGCGCGGAGGTGTCTTTCCATCGAGCTGGATTCGGGTTACTATACAACTGAGAAGAGAATTTTTACTTTTGCTGCAAGAATTAGCACGGCATATGCAACACGCAATCGCTCTGGTTCACTCCGTCTTCGCTGCCCTGGGGGGCAGCACCTCACCCTCCCGAGGAGATGCAACATCGGGTGGCACAGGACAGCTGATCAACTCCTCAACCATCCCAGGCTCCCGCCCGGCGACACCTCCTTGGCAGGTACGAGGTGGCTTGATATCGCTTGGCTTAGTTGCTCTGATAGGCCTGTGCTTGGATCAACCAGCACACAGCTATCCTGTGTTTGCTCAGCAGAATTACGACAATCCCCGGGAAGCGAATGGTCGCATAGTTTGTGCCAATTGTCACTTGGCTCAGAAGTCGGTCGAGATTGAGGTGCCACAATCGGTGCTGCCGGACACCGTCTTTGAGGCGGTGGTAAAGATCCCCTATGATCAACAGGTGACACAGGTCCTTGGCAATGGCAAGAAGGGCGGCTTAAACGTCGGCGCTGTTCTAATACTCCCCGAGGGCTTCTCTATTGCACCACCAGAGAGGATACCAGCTGAGATGAAGGAGAAGGTGGGCAAGCTCTATTTCCAACCCTATGCCCCTGACAAGAAGAACATCTTGGTGGTAGGGCCGGTTCCTGGCAAGAAATACAGCGAGATGGTGTTCCCACTCCTTTCACCGGATCCGACCAAGGACAAGGGCATATCTTACCTTAAATACCCTATATACTTGGGCGCGAATCGGGGCAGGGGGCAAGTGTATCCAGACGGTTCGAAGAGCAACAACACGGTGTTCAATGCCTCGGCAGCTGGCAAGATCGTTCAAATACAACCTATTGAGAAGAAGGGTGGATTTGAAGTAACGATTGAGACTGCTAGTGGTGAGCAGATCATTGACAAGGTGCCTGCCGGGCCTGACCTCGTGGTCGGCGTCGGCCAGTCGATCCAAGCAGATCAGCCCTTAACCAACAATCCCAACGTTGGCGGGTTTGGGCAGAAGGACACCGAGATCGTGCTCCAGAATCCGATTCGTATACAGGGCTTGTTGGCCTTCTTCTTCTTTGTTGTTCTAACCCAGGTCTTCTTGGTTCTGAAGAAGAAGCAATTCGAGAAGGTACAGCTCGCCGAGATGAACTTTTAGCCTGGCAACCGGAGAGCCCAGCGAGTTCCCCTGTGGCCTGAATTGATCAGCCAAGGCCACGCCGCAGGGTCACGCGGCCGAGATGAGCAGAGGAGCGCATGTTGCAACCGAATGTGGGCTCAGTTCCTTCCCCCTCTCACTCGGACAGAGCCTAAGGCCGGTTGTGCAGTGGTAAGCGCCTCCTGGGGGAGTTGGAAAGGCCCCTGTGAGGGGTGCTCTCCGCTCGGGGGTGCCCGCGCGGTTTCGCTGTCCGTGCATTGCTCTGCAATGCAACCCCTCGATGGCCGGGGGGGCGGCCGCGGCATGGTGGTGGTAGCGAATGCCGCCACGGCCATGGGTGAGCCATCAAGCCTCAACCATGCGGCGCTCCCCCTGTCGCAAGGGGGCGCCATGCGATCTATGGCACCAAGCAAGGCATTCAGGCGGCTCCGATGGGCAGCACGGATCGAGGTGTGCTTGGAATGAAGCCGCTTGCCTTACCGATGCCAATCAAGTGCCACCCCTTCTGGCCGTGCGGCTGAGTTGCGGCCTGCAAGAGCCAAACACCTGGCTTGGCGCTTCCCAGTCAAGAAGGGGGGCATCCCATTGCAAGAGGATATAATTGTATTGACAACACTGGATTAGTCCCCTATAGTAAGCAGGGAATGTTCAAGGCAAGCTCTGCCGGATTGTGGCAAGGGGCAGTGGTTTGTGCCGCTGCTGCCTGTGGCGGCCAACAGGTTGGGCCTCAACGGCCCTGTGCCCCGTAAGGGGCATCTTAGGGTGGTGGCCACCTCCGTGATTGTCTTGGACCAAGGGGAGGCCCTCGCCCTTGGCCAGCCCGCCGAGTGCTGCTTCGGGCCCGGTGAGCCGTGCATCATCGATGCACGGCCGTGGAAGGGCCATCTCAGGGTGCCGGGAGGGGCCACAGGGGCTATTAGCTCAGTTGGTTAGAGCGCACCCCTGATAAGGGTGAGGGCGCTGGTTCAAATCCAGCATAGCCCACCCATCGACGAGGAGGCCGAGGTGGCATTGGCCCTGCTGCCTCAAGATGGATTGTTTTGGTGGTGGCTTGCTGGCAGGGGTAGCAGTCATCCAAGCCTTGCAGTGAAGAGGGGGGTATAGCTCAGTTGGTAGAGCGCTGCTTTTGCACGGCAGATGTCAGCGGTTCGAGTCCGCTTACCTCCACCCATGTGGCAGTGGGGCCGGCGTCATCGGTCGCCATTGCCACGAACGCTTGGGGGCCCCAGAGCGATGCCTGGACTCCATTCGACGTGGGCCAGCATCGCCAAGAGGAAGGCCCCCACCTCGTCACCAGCAGTGAGGCCCTTCTATCTGTGGCTTGACTTTCGTGGCGGTTT